CAGCCTAGAGCAGAGCCTTTAGGGTCAGACCGGGGAAGGAAAGATGACTTCTTTCTTGCTTTCTGCCTTACTCCCGTATCATCTAGGGTTAGAGCCAGGAGGGCATAGGAATTAGGAATTGAGAACGGAAAGGGGACGACTAAAAGGACTGACCTAAGGGTCTTCCATCTTTACAGTGAGTCCACTTCTTTACAGAACCGTAACAAAACCTCATAGTTCCTTGTAAAGGCATTTAGTCCGTAAGAGTTCCGACTGGATCTAGGGAATAGTAAATAGTAATAGAATCCCTGTCTCTAGTAAGGGACCGGTTTGGGAATAGATTAACCAGGTTTAGTAGTGCTAATCCTTATATAGAGAACTCCCGATCGGGGCCTCTGGATTAATGAAATAGGTAGATTTTGAATCTAATTGAATAAGGGCGCGTTAAGCCCAAAGGAGGCTACCTTTGACTCAGAAGTCGCTTCTGATATTCGTTCGGGCTTCTCATCTCCTCCAGGACCGGAAATGATAGACTATAGTCTTTATAGCTTTTTCCCTGACTTTCAACTTCATAAATGGCTGCTGACTTCTCAATGTTCCAGTTGAACTCCAAGAGGAAAGTAAGGAAGACGAACAGAAAACGTCAGCATTGAAAAGTCAAGACTAAAACGAAGTCAATCCGCTACTTCTTACTTATAATATAATACTGCTTATGGCTCGACTTAAGTAAAGACTTACAAGAAGGAACTCAAAGATAAAGGATCTGATTATCATGGCATTTAGTCCCCGATCAAAAGAAGGAAAGGCTTGCACCTTTCAAGAAAGTGACGGTTTGAAACTCAATCTCCGAAAAAAAATAAAACAATCAAACTAAAAGCTTGCCCTTCTCATTCCAAGGCTTATGGCTCTAATACTGGACGAAGGGGCGAAACTCTGGGAACAACACAAAAGAAATCAGTCGTCTTTCTCTTCCTTGGCGAAGTCCTCAGGCAAGTAGAGATCTCTGCTCTATTTATTTAATGTAATAAAATACTGCTAGGCCTCCCATAGCAGTTGAAGGATGGGCAATTAGATACTTTCTTCCTTTCAGACTAGCTTCTGGTCGGGGGCTTCTATCTACTCTATAGATCGAGGAATGAAGTCAAGTACGGCTTACGGGGAATGCGTCTAAGCCAAGCTAAAGTAGTGGATTCTCTTATAAGGCTTTTCCCGGCTAAAGTAGAAGATGAAATAGTCAGTCCGAGCCTAAAGAGATGGACTAAAGGATCTTCTTTTATTCCCAGGCTTTTCATCAGGATAAGTCCCTAAGGAGCCTGAAACAGGTTTAGTAATTTAATCAATCTCCAAAGGCTACTCAGTCTTAACTGTCCTGCAACTTACTCTGAAGTAGCTTATTCTCTTATAATAGCAGCTGAAGGCTAAGATTCTCTTCTATGGCTGCTCATTCTTCAGTAAGTTACCACCCCACAGGGAATCAAAGGGATAAGCGAAATCGCTATCTTAGGGACTTGGTCCTTGCGTCCCCAACTCTTCCTTTCCCGCTTATCCATCATCACTGTAAGGACGTCTAACTCAAATAGCAATAGAAAGACAGACTATCAGTCAATTCCTTACTGCATCTCTATAGGAGAGTGAGGAAGAGTTAAGAGTGAGAAAGAAGAGGTGAAAGTTAGGACTTCTTTATTATATATATATTTTGTATAGACCAGCTGTAGGATGGTGTTACATAGGGCTATTTAATTAACAACATACCAAGCCCAATAAGATTACATACAAAAGCACTACTGAAACTACTAGACTCAGATACTCTTTACAGAAAGATAAAAGCAGGAACAAATGCTACAACTCTTAGAGTTCGCTCGTGCCCCATACCTGAACTAGACCGAGAAGAAAAAAGAGAGGACGACGGGCTTATGGCTTAGTAGTTTAGTTGGAAGACAAGGCCCAGGTCTATTAATACGCATTCCCACCAATACCAAGAACTATAGGCCCGGACACATACTTCAACCAAAGAAGGGCCTATCCTTGCAACTATCGATCTAGTCACTGAAGCAGCTACTTAAAGACCTTTTAATGAGTTACACATCTCTATTGAGATATTCACAGAAAGAGCAACTACTACGTCAGAGATTGAATTACCAAGGCATAGAGATACTGATAACAAAAAAAGCAACTAATCTTATTAAAAAGTGAGCAATACCAATTATTCACTTCACTCACTGAAAGATGGTTAAGACTTTTTGCTTACTTTTACTAATAAGACAAATATTTACTACTTCTACCACTTACCAAGCATATAGTTAAACTACTACTACTCTAACGTTCGTGAGCAATACTCATTACTCACTCATTACTAATAGCACTGAAACAAATCTAACGAGTTTATTAAGCAACTAAGAGTAGGCTTTTGGTTAGGGTTCTTTCTTGTTTCAAGTTCCGGAAAAAAAAATTCGAAGTTCAAGTTGACTAAATCAATAGAAGAAAGAAGTGCGAAGGCAGGGAATAAGAAGTGATTTCCCCTCCAACTAGATAGAAAGACTTTTCTCAGGCTCGTCGCCTCTTATCCAGATCCCCTTAAATCTATTGAACAAGCGTAACTCTAAACTACCAAGTGTTGGGGTGGGGTTGACCTCATAAAGCCCTTTAATCAATTCCCATTGCGTCTAATCTGGAGGACTAAGGTGGCAAAGAGCTCTTTCTTAGTGAAAAACCTACCTTTCTGAAGAAAGAGGCGACGAAAGTCAGTTAGAAATGCAGTATTATATTCTCTTTTATCTCTTTACAGGGTGGGAAGAATGGTTGTTTCAAGCTAGGAAAGTCAAGTCTTAGAAGCACGGGAAGGATAAGTATGAATCTTTCTATTCCCGCCAAATCCCTGTGATTCACCTCAAAGTCCCATTGATTCAGATCCATTAGCTGTTAACATCTCTGTAGACTCTGACAGCCTATTCTCTTACTTTGACTCATAGGTCACTATTATTTAAAGCTACTCATAAGGAAAAAAGAGAGAAAAACAACTGTAACTAATAGCATCAAAGAAGTAAAGGAAAACAAAGAATCCATTACTAAAAACCGCTGATTCTATTACTATAAAAAAGCTGCCTTTCACAACAAAAAAGAAAGACGGATTTCCTGCATTCGAATTCTGGATATAGGCGGCTTGGTAACAACTAAATAGAAGGGATTTTCAAATTATTTAGTTCATCGGCAACGAGAGAGTCACGGAGTCAATTCTACTGCTTTCCGGGCTATTCACCAGAAAGATGAAAAGTGCTTCGAAAGGACCAGGTAGGAGACTAACCCCAGGGAAAGAGATTGAATTATACGGCATCCTCTTCCTCAGTATCTTCCCAGGGTTCATCTACGGTAATAGTCCGATCCGAGCCTTGAAGATCCATAGGCTAAGATTACCTTAATTGGCTAAATTTCTTTCCTCATCAGTAATTTCTTTTCTGCTTTCCCGTCAAAAGACTAAGTTGGGAAGCAAGGAAGTTCGAAAGATTGAGTTCAAAGTCGTCTTTTGAGTCACTAGCCCGAGAGTAAATGCCTTAGACAAAGAATCGGATCTTTTCCTTTATCCGCTAATAGATCAATAGGCTTGGAAAACGTCCTTTATGCCTACTCCCGTATGACGCTCCCCGGGAAGGTAATAAAGGCAGTATGAAAGCCTTATCTTTCATATTCTTTCATATCTCTTCTTGTAAGGGGAACTTACAGAGGAAAAGATAAGCCTTTTTGATTTGAATATGGCCTCAGCATAAGAGGTTAATGTCCCGGATTTCATTCCTTACGCACCTAAGAGGAAGTTTGATGCCTGGGATGTCGGAATCTGAATTTCAGTTGGAGATTAAGAGTTCTATATTGACGTTTCGAGTTAGACGTCCTTTCAGAAGAAATCTTTCCAAAGTCCGGTGAAATAGCAAGCTCTTTCTCAAAGGAAGTTAGTTGAATGTTTGCAAGTAAGATTTTCTTTTGTTACAAGCCCTTGAGAAGAAAGAGTTCGCATGTCTTACCAAGGAAATCAGTCATTCTCAATAGTAGTTAATAGTTAAAGGGGAGATTGAGAAGCTAGCAAGTACTAAATCGACGCTTGTTGAAGCGTCAGATGTAGGACTCAGGGCTCATCCGTTAGGATGACTTACGTCAGAGAAAAATAACCGTAACTTTAGAATCAAACCAATTTCAGCCCATATCCCATTTCTTCTTATCCAATAAGTCTGGCTTTCCATAAATCTTCTTTACCGGGATTATCATCCTTTACCCGCTAAACCTTCGTAGGAAAAAGCCTTACGCTGCTCTGAAGTCTATAGCCATAATCAGTAACAGAAGTCAAGGACTGACTTTCTTTATCCATTTCCCTTAGAATGAAGTTTGAGATTGAAGTAGTTTTAGTCTTTACCAGTTCTCTCTTAGTCTTTCTAGGTTGGTACACTTCAGCCTAACTTCAAGTAGAAATCCAGGGATTCCATTCCCATGCCCTTGGAATCTCTTCCTCTTACCAAATGGGATCAAAACAAGACTAACTCAAAGTCCCGTCAATTCTCTTCCCCTGGGAATTTCCTAAATACTACTGTACTGTGCAGCATATGATTTAGCTGCCGTTATTCCTCCAACAGCTTCTTCTTGGCATCAAACTAGCCCTTCTGCCTTGCATCAACAGGCAATCCCGCATAAAAGAAAGGCTACTGACTTGGCTGATTCAACAAGGTATCAAGGCATCCATTCAAACAGCTCCCATTCCTATGTTGACACCAAAAAGCCTGGACTCTCTATCCAAAACTTAATATCATAATAATCATAAAGGGATTAGCTTACTAAACCAGCAAGAGCCGAGTAAGCTCCCATCTCCGTGAAGGACTGTTTTCCAGCAGAGGAAAACTTCTCGTTGCTGATCCTGCTAAGCAAGAACAGCTACCGACACCGACTCTATCTTAAGACCGGTAAAGCCCTCTATCGTAGCTATGATATGACACTTTATTTCTCGGAGAGGAATGCATTCTTCTCCAAATCATCTCAAACTTTATTGTTGAAAGAAGTCAATTACGTTCGAGCGTCAACTGATTCAACTCAAACAATAGAAAGAAAAGCTATCTCCTCTAACTATGCTGAGTTCAATCAAGCGTCGAACTAGTCGACCTCCTTACTTCTTTACCGCTCTTTTTCCTCACTCTCAAGTCACGACCTAATGTCAGTTCTTTCAGTCCTTTTCGAGCCTAGCATAGCAGCTGATATGGAATAGCCCTTCTGACGCCTGGAAAAACAAAGGACCTGCAGGGAGAGCTCCGAAATCCGAAAACGAAAAGTGTAGCGCATATCCCTTGCTTGCCAGGTTAATAGTTATTGAATGAGAAATGGGACAAGAAATTTCAACATATCTTCGAACTCCAGAACTAAATAATTTGAAAATCCCGGCAGCCTTTAGAGAAAGCTGGCATTTTACAGTACAAAAGATCAGACTGAACATCTTCTTCGGCTCATAGAAAATCAAAAGCATAGCAGATTCGCGTTAGTAAAGGCTTTGTTCTCGAGCTTTTCTCTAGAAATAGAAAGAGAATATAAAGTAATATATTAGATTATTATCTAAGTAATAATCTATAAGATAATTCAAAATGACTTTATTATTAATAATTTTCAATTAATAAAGAAGAAATAATAAAGAAGTTTTTTTTCCTTAACTTAAAGAGTATTTTTTTTTAACGAAAATATCTAAAAAATCAAACCACCTTGACATCTGACTTTTCTATATCTAAATTCTCTCATTCGATCTGTCAGTTCAGTTGTGAAATCCGTCGATCAAGCGGGAACTTAACTTTACCTAAGAAAAGAGAACACTTCCCTTCCACTAGCTATGATACCCCAGCCAGGATCAAACCCATCTTTTTCTACTAAAAAAATGACATAGAAGATCCTGGTCAACCGGGCATGAGTAGCGCTCAAAGAAGACTGGCATGCTTTAAGCCAAATGGAATGATTCTCTGGTCTTTTCTTTGTCTTTTCCATTTTTTTTTTTTCTATTACAAAGGGAATGGTTCTTAGTTCAGGGAGCCGGACTCACTTTTGTAATAGAAAAGCTATTTTTCTGAACAGAATTCACAGCAGATCTGCGACAAAGGTTTAGTTCTTTCTTTCTACAAAAGAAATACAGACTCAAAGCACGGATATGTCTACTTCTTATTCTTACCGGGAGAACTTAAGAACTTGAAAGCAAGCAAGCCTGGGGATTTACTTAAGACTAAGCCGATCTGTTCAAAAATCGGATGTTAGCTCTTTTGCACGAATCTGCTCTTTTCCTAGCTATTATTTAATCCCCTGCTATTGAATCAGATGCAAGTCTTTTTGAAAAGCCTTATTTGAAAGAAAGAACTAAACCTTTTGAACTCTTTAAAAAACTGCAATGATCACCGTTTACGCCTCTTCATCTAGAAAACCTTTCTCTTGTTGAGAGCTACAACTGCTATTAAACCCTTTTCATAAGTAGAAAGTAGACGTAGACAGACCTCTGACTTACTTCTTTTTTTTTTATACCAACTGCTTGTGTTTAGTTTATTATATATAATATATACCACTGGTGAGAGAGCCGCAGGAAATGAGTTTGTAACTATCCTCTCTTGTAATGGCTTCTGTATCTGTAGCGGAACAGCAGTATCAACCGATTTACCTTCGATGACTTCTTAAAAGATTAAAATAAAGGCGCCTTTATTTTAGTGAATTTGAGGCTCTTTCTCGGGTTCTCGCGCTAGCTTCCAACAAGGAAAGGTTGATCAGCAGACAGCGAATTCGCCTCGACCAAGTAATAGTCCGGCTCCCTGAACTAAGAACCAAAACGTGGTACAAGCGCTTAAAGCTTTTAAAGAATCTTCTTTTTGAGCAGGATCTTCTATGTCATTTTTTTAGTAGGGAGACTACTATTTCGATTTACAGGAAGCCCTAAAAAAAGCTCACTTATCTATTTTGAAAGGCTCTACCCGAACCCGAATGTTAAAGGGTCCGAAGTAGAATAGAGAGCGGTGGACAGAGTGGTTTTGGCTCCCCTACTTCCCCGATTGGTGAAAAGCAGTGCGGTTGCGTTTGATCTAGCAAGCGAAGGAAATGACTGATTATTAACCCCAACCACCTCCTCACTAGGCTTCTTGAGATAAGTTCTTTAGTGGACTTCTCCCGTTAGCTCAAAGTCAATCGAAGAAAAAATGGAAAGGTTTCATCTCGTGCCCCCGGCTGGGTCTACTTGGACTACTTGTTCGTCCTGTATTCATAAAATTAAGCGGAGAATAGGATTCCACTGATGCGATATGACGAACTGGACGACCCACGTCATTTGAATCAAGGCAGGCGCAAACGAGAAAAAAGGGGAATAAAATAAGGTAAGGGGCGTATTAGACTTGAGAGAGCAGATAGGCTCGTAGACTTTTGAACCAAACTAAGCGCTTTGAATTACAAGTGTCTTTGAAACAAAGCAATCCTCGGATCCCGATGGCATGTTGAGCAAGCTGTAACGAATCGGAAACTGCCTATATTTATTCCGCATTCATTGATCTGGAACCAAGGTACATGAGAGATATCGGGCTAAACATGCTGTCTTTATCCCTTGGAACTAGCTAGCTTGTTGAAGACATTATAGATAGAATAGATAGAAGCCCGGGGTCAAAAAAACCTGAGATCTTGTTCTCACCTGATCAATTCCCATTAGTTTAGGGCGGGAATCGGAAGATGACCTGACTTTCCCCTTTTCCCAAGAGATGTTAGCTTTGTTGGAATAGATTCACCTGTAAGTCATATAGATTTAGTTCTTTTCCTTTTTATTAATAGGAATCAAGAAAAAAATGGATTCCCATTTAACCGTGGCAAATCCCTATCGCCGAATCACGTAAAAAGAAGATGTTATCAATGGGGCTCGCTCCTAACTCCCAAACTTTTATTGAAGTGGTTATCGAACCTGAATCTCTTGATAAAGCAGCTGAACTCGGATCCTAAGTCTTGCTTAGGTTGCTAGTTGATGTAATAGAGGTTAATTTGTATCCAGGGGCTGGGAGAGTGGAGAAGATAAGAATATCTATATCTGTTTAGGACAGCCCATGATCTTCCTTAGATAACATGCATAAAGAAGTGCTAAATCAGCGTTATCCTTATATTTCATTTTGCCTTAGGAGATTTATTAAGCCTTAATACTAGCCTTTGAAGAGGTTAAGTAAGCCTACTGATCTTTCCCCAGCTAGGATGTCTTTCCACAGTGCTTTCTGATTAGCTAGCGATAAGAAGAAAAACCTGCCTTTACTTTAGGACGTAATTGACTCACCATCTAGAAAGAGGAAAGGATAGGTAAAGCCCTCTCTCTGCTTGCGAGTGTAGAGAAGTAAAATTGTTGAAGAGTACCCTTTTATCTTATCCCTATCTATTTCTTATAGATGAGCGCCAAAGCAGGTCATCAATGAAAACTATTCAAAGCTTTTTATGGAGTGGAAGAAAAGACTAGGGCAGATATTCACTAAAAGCACCTGTAGGAAAATCCATTTCGAATAGTAGTTACCGAGAGATGGGGCAAGGAATGGTTTTGAATTACTCGTATACCGGACTTATCTAGTAGTCTTTCCTTACCTAACGTTTACAGACTTCGAAAACTTTTTGAATATATGGGAAAGTCGTGAGACTTTGGCAATCTGACTCTCTATTCCGACTTCTAACTAGCTTCGAAATTTGCACTTTATGAGCCTTGCCTATTCAATCTTTGACATCCATATATATAGAAATTCAAGAGTGGGGTAAGTCCATGGATCTTACGAGTTCCAGTCATAGAAGAGTGCTTTGTGACAACTTCAGACTTGATTGAAATGGATTGACTCGGAGCTCTAACCTATAGAATATACAGTACAGTTGGACTATGCCAGTCTATCCTCTTCCTCTTCGGACTCCTTGTGGCATTAAGTTTGATCAGGGGGTCTCATCCTATCTTGCTTATTTTCCATATGAAATTCCTTTAGGTAGAGGTCCACCGGGGATAGCTTCGCTTGGGTATTCACTAAAGTGGGCTTCGGATTCTATCCATAACCATTGTACTGGGCCTATGACCTCATCAGCCCTCATTCCAAGTATTTCTTTCTGGACTAGCTTGAGTTTTGTCGGAACCATCTATCATCGAAAGTGAGATTGCAGCATGGATATGGAAAGACCTCATATTACTAATAGGCTCCAGAAGTCGTTCCCGCCCGAGTCAGAGTCATAACCGTTTTCGGGGAAAGCTTCTATATCTGTATATCCAACAAGAGCAATCACTGAGGAAATTTTCTCAATCATAATAAGGTTCTTCAATAAGAAGTGTACCAGATTGACAATAGAGTTCGCTAGGAAGGGAAGGTAAGAAAGCCTCTCTTAGTCGATTCCATCTCAGTGCTAACACTATCCCCAAACTTTACAAGCTACACTTTAGTAAACTGCTTTTTCTATGAAGAAAGAATCAAGCTATGATTTTTTAAGGGATTGTCAAAAATGGAAAGATGAAATCTTAGTCTTTATCTAAGACAGTAGTTGACACTTTTTTATAGGTGATCTTGCTCTTCTCTACTGGACTCATAGAAAGCCATGGATCCTTTCGAGTGGATAGAGCTAGAAAGAAAGGTAAGAAAGAAGAAAGTGAAATAAGAAAGAAGCCCTTTCTTGTCCTTTTCTGGTGAAAGTGTGACGAGAATGGAAAGGCTGAAAAATGACATCTAAAGTAACTAACTAAAGTATTTTCACTGAATGAGATAGAATCAACTCCATGAAAAAGATAGGATCATGAAGGAGGTTACATGCTGCTTCAGAGCGTAGTCAAACAAAAAGAACCCCGGAAAGAGGAGTGCTTACTACTAGTAAGGTTCTTTTGTCTTCCTTCGTATGCTTTCATAATTCTATCTATATATTCCCGTCAGTACTGACGGCTCTTTTAACCGTTGGGACTCCATTCATAGAAAAGCGTATGCCTGAAAGATAGGAATATATTATAAGGAAAATAGAGTTTAAGTATGGGAGAAAGTTTTCCTAGTTATAGGTTCTATTATAGAGATCTAGGTTCTCAGTTCTCAATCTTCTCTAAATCCATTGACTTTAAGACTCTCTATTCATGCGTCATGTTAAAGAATCTAAAGTAATAGTAGGAGTACCTGAAGAAAGAGCTACTCTTGGATTTCTTTTCTCTCCCTAAAACTCACTACCTGCTACCTGGCTAACTCTTTCTTTAGAAGAGCAAGCAAAACTGACCCATGCAAGAAAACCAGGTAGGATACCCTGTAAGAGACTAACTTTGAAAGGGAATGGATGGATCCTATGCGAGATTCCTGCTGTAAGACTTATGGTTCGTCAGAATACTCCTAGGGAAGGCTTATATTAAGGTAGTTCCGGGAGTTAGGTATTAGGTATCTGTAGTTGAGAATAGGTTGTTTTCTCCAGCTATAGGCATGACATTGATAAGGTCACGGATCGTGAATCCATAGGTAATGAGATAGAGTCTTCCTGACGCTTCAAGGACAAGAACTCGGACTAAGAAGACAGAGAACGATCCGGGGAGTAGGAAAGAATCTTGTTCTCTCACTCAATAGAGCCATAGCAGCCTAACTAGAAAATCCGCTTCGTAAGAGTGTAAAAATTTTCAAGCAAGGTTCGCCAAGATAGCTCAAGGAAAGCCAGTCTAATACCTATTTAAAGAGGTAATAGACTCCTACATGCATTATGTAATTTCACTTAATCGTCGAAGATACTCAACCACCTAAGTTAAGTTAGCCTACCTGGTATCCCTCAGATAGAAAGTCTTTCATACACATGAAAGAGATAGTCTTACCTTAGCTCTAAGTATCCTTTTCCTTGGGTGAAGGTTAAGCATACCTTTATCTACTTGAAAGTAAGTCCTAAAAACAATTCGTTAGATCGGCTTTTTATTCTGACGTTTCAAATCGTAGCTTGATTCTTTCTTCATAGAAAAAGCAGTTTACTAAAGAGTAGCACGTTTTAGGTAAAGTCAACGATGGGGAGTTCAAAGAGCTACAAGTCTTAGAGGATAGAGTAACAATTATTGGAATGCTCTAGAGGAGCGAAGCAGCTCGAATTTTTTTAATAAGACAAGTTCAGTCGAGGAGCGTAGCAGCTCGCATTTTTTTAATAAGACAAGGTCAGTCGAGGAGCGTAGCAGCTCGACCACCGGGAGAGGAGCTCAAAGTGCTTTTTTTCTCCTATAATGTCAGGCTGCCTAGAAAGTTTGAGAAGGAAAGTAAGGTGGATAGGGGATGGAAAATCCATGCCGAACTAGACTTCAAGGATCGGGGAATAGAAAAGTCCAATGAGAATACATAGATGTCAGGGAATTTAGGTGGGAATGGTATGAATTTCATATATAAGAATGGAATGAATGGAATCGTGATTTTTGTATTAATTAAACCTAAAGGTTGAAATAGAAAAATGGACTCCACTGAGTAGAATTTTCAAGACGCAGAATGAGACTTCACTCTATCAGTAATCGATGACATACTGTTTTCTTCCGAGTTACAAAATCGAGTTTTTCATATTCAAGAAATCTGCCAATCACTTTCAACGAATCGAGACTTTAGCTGCATTTAGGCTCTGTATATGAATACATATCGAATGAAGACCTTATTCTTGATGGAGCTTGAGTGTAAATATTCTTATTCTTATGACTCTTTATATCGAAGTACCTTGACTCGGGAACACGCAAGTGCATTCAAAAACCTCTTCTCATAAAGCTTTGAATAGTTTTCATTGATTTTGAGATCTTATAGAAATCCGTATTCTACCCTTATAGATCCTTTTTTGGGAGATGCTTTCATAAAAGTGCTTTCCTAACTCTATCTGTCTCTGCATATAGAACTCTTTACAATCAAAAACTTATGACGCTCTTCTTATTTCTTTCCGGAACAACGAATATCAGAAGCAAAGAGTCTTACTCTAAAGAAAAAAAAGCCTAAAACTTGAGACATCAGGCTCGTTCTAGTAATGGGTTAGCTCAAACCAAATGAGGAGTGGATGAAAGCGTCGTTGCGCTTGCTTGATGGGCGACGCATCTGGTTGGATAGACAGCCTGTGGACGGCGATTTCAGGGTGACGCCCAGGCATCTCAGCCTAACTCCAGGCAAATATGCCCAGCCCAAGTATTCAAAAAGGAGCTGGACGTATTGTTCAGCTTCCTCTGCATCCTCTTTCTATATCTTCGATAGGCCGGAGGAAAGATTGTAAGAAAGAAGAATTCAAGTTAGAAGTTTCGATTATTGTTTGAAGTTTCCGGGGATAAATTGAACAAGAAATTCCTGTCTTCTATCGTTTTCGTGCCCCATCCCTATGGCTTATTTCACTCCTCGAGAAGACTTAGTGGTAATTTTAGTATTAGATTAATAAGCAACTCATTCCATTTTAATACAAAAGCCCTAAAAGAAACAGAGAAGCCCGAGATCAGTCAATTCTTCTTATTAATCGCTCTCTGTCTTAAAGAAGAGAAGGAATGGGTAGTTTAAAGACTTGAAATCAGTCAATCCTAAACAAAATATGCGGATAAGGCGCTTTCAGAATGGAACTCTCTTCTTTACTTTAATAGCTTATGAGACGGAAAAGAGAAATTCTTTTTCTGTTTCCGGAGCTAATGAATGTCTTTATTAAAGAAGAAATGTCACCATTTCGTTCCCACGAAATATTGCTATTTATGATTTACCTTTACCGATCGAGTCAGACTAAAGGAAAGAAAGTGTCGACTTTCTTTTTCTTACCGGATTAAGACTGAGTTTAGTGTTAACTATTACAAGCCATACCAACCCTTCTGACTTTATAGGGGGTAAAGCACTTTCTTCTTATGCATAACTGGAAGAAGCGTCAGAATCTCGTATTGCAATCCTTCCCTTAGAATCCATTCTCTCTCTTTACCTGCCCGGTAACATACTTTTCCTCTCTATTGCTCCGTCTGATAATGTGGCAGTGGAATAGAATCTGCTACTTCCTATGAAGGGCCTTATCCATGGCTTAAGGCCTAAAAGAGAAGTAGAAAGCGACAAAAGTCAGCAAGGCAACACTAGGATGCAACACTAGGATATGGAAAGGAAGTCCGATTAAGGTGTTCGTGCACTGTAAGGACGTCTTGACTTACAGCTTGAGGACTGAAGTCCGTCTTTCTAGGTTTGAGTGTGGTTGAAAAAACTGTTTTCGAAAAAAAAAACGCAGCTAGAGGCAATCTTTAAGGCGGAATCCACTACGCATTGTCCATAGCTTTGGCCTAAACCCCTCCCATGTCTTCGCCTGGAAGTCATAACCCTAGCTTGAAGTTCTATGACTTAGTTTTACCAGATAAGTAGTATTGACAGGAAAGTCTCCGACTAGTCCCTGATCTTCTCTTAACACCAGGGAAGTCAGATACCTCCTTTCCTCAGAGATGTCAAGTCCGGCAGTATAGGACTACGTAGTTCCCCAGCCCTAAAAATCCATTATTCTTCCATACCGGGAATTTCCCACTGAGGACTCAATCTGTCTTGAGATTTAGCCATATATTACTAAAAACCCTATTCCCAAAGGGAATAGAGAAAACCCTACCTTGTTGATAGTTGATATAATTGATATAAGCTCGCCCTTCTTTCTTACTCTTGTTTTCTCTTTCCGGTCCGCTAACTGCCTAACGAAGAAGCTACTGATTGATGATAAAGTGATAAAGTTAGGGAAAGAAGATTAGGCCAAAAATAGGCCTATTTTCGGACAAAAGAAGGTAATTGCTATCTTTCGCTCTTCCCAAAGATGCTAGCAGGAGGTGACAGAGAATAAAGCATCTAATACTAGTAGTATTAGAAAAACTGGGTATGATTGATAAGGTGGAGCCTTCCTATTGATCTTTTCAAGCCTTTACTTAATAGGATCCCTAACGTAAGGAAGACGAAAGCCAGCTTTGTCATATCAGCTAGGAATGGCAGTAACTCAGTCAGCTAGTCCGGAAAAGATCCTAACTAAGTAGTTAGACGGGAAAGAACCAGTAGTAGCATTTACTTTTGTGCCCCACTTAAAGGAGCATTAAGAATCGAAGCCCAGAGTCTAGTCCGGTAGTGTAGCAAATTCATCCTTTCCTATCTACGACGCTTTTGGATGGCTATACCATTCAAAGTGCTGCGGTGCCAACTCCGCACTTGGCAAGATCCGAGCTCTCTTCTCTTATTAAATTAATGCTTTGCACTTTTTTTTTAGTAAAAGAGAGTCTTTTTGCGTCTATAGGAACAAGAGCTTCCCTTACTTATTTTAGAGCGTTCGTGCAAAAAGCTTATTCTTAAAGAAAAAGAGGACGAAACGGTTCGCTCACTCCCTATATAGGACCATTAAGAAGAAAGAAGGAAGAAAAAAAAGATAAGACGTAAAAAAAACGTGGGGATGGCACTCACTTTCTCTCCTGAGCTTGAAATAGAGAGGCTGGGCTAGGTGTCAAAGGGACTCCACCTGGCGTAATATAACAAGTGGCAAAATGACATCTGCCTTGAATCCGAAGGGGCTGCCCAGACACCGAATTCACCCGGGGGAAACCTTAGGAGAGCTGCCTTCTCTTTGGAAATATGGGGAAAGAAGACGTCAGTAAACCGTGACGCTCGAACTGGCAACTCGAGTTCACCAATGCCACAACGAATGCGAAATTACCCGACGTTAAGGCACCGATTTAATCTGGTTCAGCGTACGTCCTCGGCGACCGCAAGACTTGGAGCATGAAGTTTCTGGGAACTCTTCCGCATCAAGAGATCATCGATATAGATCAAAAGAATGACAATACCACTACTTACTTCTATTCTTGGAACCGGACACGGTTCGTGCTACGTGGCCCAGCCCAGCCTGAGCGGTCCCTCCCTTTACTCGGTTACCTCATCAAGGAAACAAGCCATAAGTGAAATTCGGGACTGAATTTATCAAATGAAAAAAACGGATAACAGATCTTTCCGAACACTGCCTGTCACCTCTTGCTTGGGCGACCATGGCAATACTTAAGTAAGGTGATTCTCTTTATTGAAGAAGAAAGAAAAGAACATGCATATCTTTTTGATATAAAAAAACGAAGATTGGGCGAACGATCGACAAAGCTGATTAGCTCTTAAGCTCTGTATCCAGGTGAGCTTCCTGACAGGCTCAACGTAGTTCGGTTCACGAGGTGGAACGAGACATCTGGCTGCTCAATGAGGAAGGCCTCGACGGTCGTTCCCTGTTCGACGTTCGATTGATTGGGGCCGGGCCATTTTCATTCTACCTACTTAGTAACATGGTTCACGCGCTCCTCATTCTTCTTCCAAAGGCGGGCCAGGCCATATGATGACACTTGGTCTGGTCCATTAGCGCTACATAGCCCCATCCCACCAGCAGCGAGAACTGCTATCGAGAAGTTCGTTCCTCCAGCGGATCTCTTTGCTTCCCCTGGGGGGTGGGCCTTCATAAATTATTTAATTCATTATTCTGGATGGGAGGTATGCCCGTATGCTTGGCGAGGTAAAACAACAAATCATTTCCACCCCGCACTCTTTAAGGCTCCTTAAGGAGTGGCATCTGACCACAACATGCCACGAAGGGGGAGCAGTAAATCAAAAGGAGTTCCATCAGAAAAGATTCGCCTGCCTTGTCTCTCCAAATACCAAGATCTGCCTGCCGTCAAACTCCTATTGATAGGCCAGTGGACTCAAGTCATTTGTAGTCCCGGAAGATGAAGGCCCCTATCGTCATGATCAACTAAGTTTCTATACACTCTACATCTCCCGGAGTAGCATATCACCCCTTGTTAGCATTCCATTCCCTGCCTTGACTTGACATCGAGATATCCGCTACACCCAACTTTGAAATAAAACCTCACTGGCGTGCGCCACTAACTCTTCTTCTTTTGATAAATAGAGGGGTGCGCTTTCCCTTTGAATGAGTAGATCTTCCCGACCCCGTGCCTACCTTTACTCAATGCTCCTGAAGTCCGAAAATGAGACTGAGTGGAAAGGGGGCAGGGAAGTTAAGTTACAGAAATGGTAGTCGTGGACTGGTACCGCAGTACTGCCTACTTTTGGTAATCCTTATTGTGATCTCTCACTCTGGGCTAAGATAGTCTCTTAAGTGCTAGCGTAGCGGGAGAGCAAATAGCAATGAACCTTATCTACATAGTCCCCTCCTACCAAGAATTACGTCTGCTCTCGAAAAGGGTACCGATAGGCGGATTGACGCATCTGAGCAGGCAGGGCGGTTTTTCCAGCAAGATAGGCCAGTGAGTTTCATTAAGGCAAAGGATGCAATAGCCTTAGGGGTGATGATGGATCCTCCACAGGGTGACATCCGATCCAACCTAGTTGATATGCAAAGGCGATGGTCTGAAATTGAAGACAGAAAGAAAAGAATATGAATACCAAACAGCGATCTTAACGCAAACGGTAGGTATAGATATCTGGGAGAGCATAATAGCCTAAAGTCCGATACTAAAGTAAAGAAGGAAGAAAAGCCTACAGGCGGCCATACTTCGGCTAATGGGGGTGGCGCCATATTTGAGAGAGGAGAAGACGTCTTCAGCAGACTTGGAAGAGGACTGCGAGCAAGGGCTCACTAATCAACCATCAAGCCTAAACCTTACTTACTCCTACTCCTAGTAGGCCAATCACTGCCTTTTTAATGTGAATGGGAACCTCTTCAAAAGCAAAGTAAGGGCGTATTCTCTAGCAGCAGCAGATTATGTTCCTACTTTTTTAAGGAAAGAAATCCAAAACAAAAGGAGTCGGGCCTTTCCGGTCTTTGATAAAGAATTAATGTTCAATCAGTTCCTTCCCTTGAGGAGTTGGCTGGACGTAACTCTTACAGAATTAGCGGATTTGTCTCAAAGAGGCTTTCGAGGCCTTGGCCTGCGTCTCTAAGACCGGATAAAGTTAATTTCAGGAGCGGGGATAGGACGCGAGGGCCTTCCAAAGGAATTAGGTTTTTTTGCCTACATGGCTACTTCTAGCAGCTCCCGGAATAGCCTTCACTGCCAACCAACCTTGACTCTTTTTGATCTTTTCCTGTTAAGGTCAAATTATCCAACCTCGTAGACAGAATGAGAGACCGTCTTCAGGGCTAGCCGGACTCAGACTTTCGCTGGAAGACTTACACTTATCAAGTCAGTGACTACGGCCATACCTAAGTTTGTAGCTTTTTAAAGATCCCTCATGTGATTGAAAAGATGGAATGTCTTAAGCCTCAATTTCTTTGGGAAGCGGGATAAGACGCATATGATAAGTTGGAGTAGGAAAACAACTGAGGCAATGAAGAAGGGGATACGGCCAAAATGGGTCAATTGGGCTTTGCCAACTCTTGTGGCGGCTTCTTTTCTTACTGCGACAGATTGTCTTTGGGTCAAGGCTCGCTATTGTAATCTTTTGGCGGGACGCATGATTTACTTCCAATGCCTCCTACGCATGGAAAAGTTTTTTCAAAGCTATTCCAAGTCTCACTGCTTTAGTCTGACGCTCTATCGTCAATGGTCAGTCGATTAGCCTGGTGTTAGGGGTACTCTATTAATTTCAAGACCCCGGAAAGTTTAGCTGCCCTTAGATTTTTGTTCTCTTTGCCACAGTAGCGGATCTTATTCTCACCAATCTTCCGCACTTTTAACAAATCACATTTGGGACAGCATAAAAGCTATTGATCTTCCCCTCTTTCAAATCATAAGAGCAGGTCTTTTCTCCATTCGATCAGCAATCAAGGTTGAAAAGAAACCTTACCTTTTTTTGATCCTGACTTCTTACCCCATCCAAAAAAGATGGAAGTGGGTAAGGCAAACTCTGTCTATTCCCAAAATGGAGTCCTGTCTCTGGTCTGCGATCCTGGAAAGTCTTCCTAAAGCATATAATCTAAACTCGATAGAGATGAAGATGAATGTTCCTCTTCACCGGACTGATTGCCAAATCTTCACTGAAACGGCATCATTCTGCCTAAACTTTACCACATTGGTTTGGCTTGGTTTCTGTTAATTGGTCTCATTCTGAGTCCTGAGTCCATTCGCCAGTCATTTTTCTCTTGGGTTTTGATTTTGAAAAGAACATTAAACACAAATGTCTCAAGAGCATATGGATCTCAGCTTTCCGCATTACCTTATGGCATATATGGAAAAAGCATAATGAGAGAGTGTTCGACCACTCGTCTTCTTCTCCCACTCTTTCAACTCGAACCAATGCTCGATAGGCTCCCCCAGACCAGGGTAGAGTCAAGCTAAAGTTTGATGGCTCTGCCTCTCAAAATCTGGGACCTGCGGGGGCCAGAGGTCTTATTCTTATAGACTATGATGGCCGGTTCCGGGTACTTGCTATTCGATCCCAATCCACCCAGTCTACCAACAACCGAGCAGAGGTTTTGGCCCGGGATTCTAATCTGTTTTTTATTCAAAGTGAGGCAGGTGCTACTCTATTTCCTAAAGACTAAAGAAAGGAAGACTCTAAGATTACAATCCAGATACTCCTCCAGAAGGCAACTCCTCCATGGACCCTCAGGACCATTGTCTAGGGTTGCCAGTTTATGCTACAGTCGTTTCACAGCTGGTCAGCGTTTTTTTCTTAGGGAAGAACTAAGTCATTGAAAGACGTTCCCCTAGTGCTTCCCTTGAAATTCAATTCAAGAAGTACGAGTCGAGCGGGTTTCATCTTGTTAGGCTTCGGGATTATGGCGGCAATCAGGTGCCCCACACCAAAGCAAGGGCCCCTTCCGCCTTCAAAAGTTAAGTAAAGGTAATTAATTTCGAAACATAACTTTTGAAGGTAATGGGCAACCGAGTGTGAAACGAACGAAAGGAGGTGGAATTTCTTTTTGAAGGTTAATCCTCGATCGAATGAAGGCTTTATTGCTTGCCTGTTGGGGCCTTTTCTCCTAAGGCTGCTCCTTTACTACCAGAATCACTTATGACGCAAAGGTTCACTCGTAGCTATGATCTCTTTCGCTTTCTGTTCCTTTGTTTTGGCGATATTTGAGCGAAGGACCTAGCTTTCTTCCCTACTTACCTGTCTTTGTTCCTGGTCTGTCCTGGTCAGCACAGCGGGTGTAGAAGAACTTATTCTTAACTTCGTTGCCTTGTAGTGTCGTACCCTCAATCGTGCATTCACCCAGTTATTTATATAACACTTTATCCGGGGTCCGGAGATTATTATAGTTCAACTTATTCCTTCCATCATAGCAGCTTTTTTTGCCCCTCGTCTCGTATTGATCGCATGCTAGTCAGTGACCCTTTGTCATGATCGTGCGTTACGGCCCCTTTACTGGGAAGTCATTTTGACATTGAAGGCCGGCGAGGTATTGAAAATATTCCGTTTGAGGAACCGAGCCAATAGCCAATGAGAAGGAAGCCTTCTTTCTCTCATATTTCACCCCGCAGCCGTCCTCGCTGTTCTTACGTTCGAGACCTTAATTCCATCCATACCTAGGCCTTAGTGGACTAGTAATACGACTTTTTTCCAGGAGCCCTATTTCGTAGGGAACTCCTTACCTTTACTCTTATTTCTATAAAATCAGAAACATTGTCATAACAAGGTTGATTTGAGCAATTAAAATAGAAGGTCAAAGCCCTACTCTGGAAGGAATACCGGAGCAAAAAAAAAACATCTTTAAAAAGCTTATCGGAAAAAAAACGGCGAATGAGCTGTGTGGAGCCTGATAATCAATTCACTTCAAAATACAAAATGGCAATGCCCCTGGTTTCCTCATAAATTGATTTTAGCACCGCTCTTTTTGGTACTTAACTTTATTTAGTGATGAGTTCCCATCCCATATCTCTTTCTCCTACTCTCTGGCTAGCATCACTCACTGATAGCTAAATTAAGCTATCCCGTCGCATCTAATCCAGTTCCAACTTGACTTAATATCGGAATAAGTTCAGGGATTTCTTCCTATTGTTAGAGTAGGCAGTACCCATTAGAATGGTGATGTTTCCGCTCTATGGGATATAGCCTAGAGAAAGGACATGCCTTAGCCTAAAGGATATCATTTGGGGGGCTTATACCTTTTAAAGACAGATTTCTATGACTTTGATTTAGATTACTCTAAAGAACTCAAACTACTAACCATAATCCTTAGGAAGCTACTTTATTACCTGACTGAAAAGAGGGTGCCATCCGTATGGGGCACAAACGCTATAAGATAGGTTGCTTGAATAAGGATATAAAGGCCCATGGATACTATATACTGGGCGATTTCCCAATCTGTTATCATTTCGAATTGAGAATGACCGTCGCGCTTTCTTTATTGAGCAAATATTTCAGAGAATCAATTCGACCCTAATACTAATTTGACCATGTCGATTCTTCTTTGTTTTATGCCATGGTCAGTATAATACCTTTTAAGTCCATCTGCACTATAAAGACAGAGAGATTCTCTCTATTCTTCGTATCGACGCTTTCGTCAGGCTCCTGTGAAGCAATGCTTCACAGATGTATATGGTGAGACTTCGTATCGAATTTGACCTTTTCCTTATATTCTCTTTCCCATCAATCTATGCATGCTTACCTGACTCTCGGGCTTTATTGCCAGTTGAAGATTTCCGAGCATTTGAACAAAGAGGAAAGGAGCCGATTAGTAGTACAGAAAGCTCTTACTCTTCATCCAGATGCCAGTCACTCTTTAGGGACTATTAGGGTACAACAAAGTGGAAGAGAGGGAAAAGAGCGCTGTAGGACGCAGAAAACAAAGGTTCAGCTCTATCTTGAGATAGGTCTCAAATGGATTGAGTAAGCACTTTAAGGAAACGAAAGAAAAGATCTTTTGATTTGATTACCAACCAGCAATCGCCTTTCCTCTGCAGCCAAGGAGAGTAAGATTCTACCTTGCTTCGGATATTTTTTGCTTTGGCATGAAAGAACCTAACACTAACCCTAGCTTACTTTCAGATTGTCACATGTGAATATTCACACCTTGGAACAGAACTGAAAGCCACTGCAGGAGGAAAGGCCTACCCCAGAAATGTAATTGGATGCGCTTGCCTTAATACTTTGAACCCTGAAATCATAGATTTTTAGCTCCAGCGAGGATGGAAAGAAGCAATAAAAAATCCTGATGGTCGAGGTGTAGTGTATTACGGATTCCAAACATTAAGGGAAGAGTCCTTCTGGACTACAGACGGTATCTCTGCTTTCTTTCAATTTCAAAATCCGGTTTATTAAATGATTTTCAAGTACTCAACTTCAACGGGATTTCAAGAAGGAGATATTGGTAGCTGATGAACTCGTCTAAGGGTTTGGAAGCTATTTCGTCTGAGGTTATTGATCGATCCCCTAGCCCAGAATAAAAGGGACTGAAGGTTATTTTATGCTAATAATCATTTTGATTATATCAAATTCTTGATAAGTTTGGTAAGATCTTCTCTTGTGGAAGAGAGGATGGCACTAAGACCCGCTAGAAGGACTCTAAGAGAAGAACCGTCCTAGTGAGGTGCAATGCTGAAACTAACTCTACAGAAGTCGGAATGGGATACTTCACTAAGTAAGTAGCACTTTTTTAGGTTAACTATACTAATCATAGCGTTGCCTTAGGTTTGGCTTTTGCCTATCTTTTTTATTGCCATATACAGCCACCTCTGATCAGGACATGTCATGACAGACCTTTAAGACTAGAAATCTCGCGCATTCCTGCCATGACAGGGGCACACACCTTCGCCAAAGCGCTTCCGGCGGACGTGCACCGCTCTGGACCTTGGAACTTTCTCGAAGTTTTTCTATGTCCCGTTCCGAAAGGGGCCGAATCTTAATAGGGATTAATCACATTTTTTTTTACCTCACTCTTCTTCTGAAGACAATTCCGCTTTCGAAAAGCTCTGAACAAGGCTTTGACCTTGCAATGAGCAATGTACACTTGCCGCGAAACCTTCGAGAGAATGCACACTAAACACGACAACAGATAGCCAACCGGTCTTGATGTGCATTAAACGCGACAGGTGTGTACTTCCCCCGATCGATTCCCCACAACAAGCACCGTTTAGACAGTTTTTTTCTTAGTGAAGTATGCCAATTCTTTTTGCCTTGCTCTCAGCTCAGAGTCTGCCTCTTTGGATTCAGACGCCTAAGGCTTAGCCAAGACGGATGCCTTCTAGGCAAATATATCTCCCCGAGCAGAACCGGTCTTTGCAAGTCAATAATGTCCAGTCCAATAGGGTCGGGTCTTTGAAAGAAGGAGCTCTTTCATAGCATAGTTAGTTAGGATACCCCCCAAATCCACTGATCAAAGATTTTGAGGAGGAATTGCACGACTATAAGAAGAGGGTGGACATGAATGCCACGAATAGGGTATTCAAGAATGAAATTTATCCTTCTTCCCGGATAGGCTCAACGATGGACAGAAAGGGTTGCACCTTACCTTATAGAAAGTAGCTTTTCTTATCGGCCTTACACAGAAGTTTTAATGCCCACAGATCCGCCGAGCCAGCCTTCGTCATCAGGATTGAATGCGTACTCGCTTTTATCCCTCATATCTTTTAGGCTCGAATCAAGTTGAAAAGCTTGCTAACTACTTCCCTAAGCCCCCCGTAAAGAGATACTCGACCGAGGGAAGTAAGAGCAATTGGCCCTTGCCTTTCTTACTGGAAAAGAATGGGACTTTTTATCAATTTCAGTATGAAAGTCTTTCTCCCGCTACGGGTACGAAACATAGCTATTCCTTGAATAGCCTTTTGATTGCGTGGGATTTGTAATAAAAAAAGTCCCCGGAAATCTCCGACATTAATTAGATTGGGATGGTTTTTTCTCCGAACGAAGTGCACCCTAATCTTAGATTACTTAATTATGTAAGAGAGGTGGTAGGGAAGCCGGGCATTACCAAAGCTTTACATAGGTGAATTATTCCCTTTCTCGGAGGTAGCTTGGCCCCCCTTCTTTCAAAAAGAACTACTTCTCTAAGAGCTTGCCCCAATCTCGAGGAATTCACGAAGCGACCCAAGTCAAAATAAAGGGAAGGCTATAAAGCCTAAGCCAAGGTGGTGGGGAAAGAGAGGCGTGTCGTGAAAGGGAAAACATATTCCACCCAGCTACCTTTCTTTATCGACCTTACCAGGGAAAGGAAGACATGACGAGGGTCCTAGCCTCTTTGTCTGGTTGAAAGGACCCACGGTGCGGTAACTAGCAAGCATCACTCCAAAAGACTATCCTATCCTTGACTATCAAGCAAGGGAATCACTAGTTCCATCTTGGTACTAAGGATAATCGAATATGTCCATACGCGGGGGATAAGCACTAATTTCCTTTAACTAGGTCGAAGGTAATAGAATGAAAATCTCTTAGGTCTCCGCCTTTGCTGCTAACAAAGACAGGTTTTTCATTTTATGACAGGCGCTTATTCGGGAAACCTTTCATTAAGAGTAAAAACTCCGTTTTGAAGCTATTGCTCTTTTGAGCTATAACCAGTCTCGCAAACACGGTTCGTTAGCTCTGGGGCTACAATGCCACTCTTCCTGTGATGAAGGTTCGGAGAGATTCTTTAGGTGGCACCAGACAGAGCTGCATACCACAGCACAGACCAATGCAAGATTGAAAAAAATTTCCTGATAAAGCAGACAGCTCGCAGGTTCCAAACCTTGAAGATCTCCGCCTTAGGATAATCCTGACCCGCAGGGAAAGAGAGCCATGTCAGCTGGCTCATGGGAGGCTGAAGATAAATAAATGGAAGGCAATTCTTAACCTTCGACGAGCGTAGGTGACCTCTTCTGGCTTGCGGATGAAGGAGAAGATTTAGCCCTTTTATTGGCGTTAGCGGATGATGCGGATGCGATCATAGCAAGGTTCCGATCAACTCCACTCAACTCTCTTATAGCTATAGCCCTTATCTGGATCGAGGAATGCTCGCATGATTATGATTGATCATAGAAAGACTCTCCTTCTACGACCCATTCTGTTCATAGAAAAAAAGAGTTGACTCAGTCAAGGGGAGGGGAGCTCACTGGCCTTTTAATGCGTTTTAGGCCTTTTTTTGCCTTTTATAGGATGGATGTTTTGTAAGTAGCAGCCCCCCTTCTATTCCTAGATCAGCTATCGATCTGATTCGATTGTCTTTTCCCGCAGGAAAGTGATTTTGCTTTTTATGGATAGTCCTATTCCTATCTGCTTTCTACTCTTCCACTACAGAGTGAATCGTAGCGTTTATATCTGGGATTAAGCTCTTCAGCCAGCCTATGCCTTTCAGGCAGTTTCCTTCCCTCTACTTAAAAGCTGGAATTGCTTGAGATTGGGTTAGCATTCATAGCACGAGTTCAGTTAAATAGATAACTCCATCTTTCCTGCCAGTCTGTCTAGCCCGTATAGAGTAATCTCCTCCCGCTTTACCGCTCTAACAGACAGAATCGGAACGTGTCATTTCAGTGGTTTAAGCTCTAAATCCTATCTGTAGAAAGATTGATCACATCTCGTTGGTATTTCCTTTGGGGTCATGGCTCAGATAGAAAAGGTCTGCATCCTATTAAGTTAAGTGGAAAGAGGTTCCCCAAGATTGTGGAGGACTGGGTATTCGTAAAACAGAACAAAAAGGTCTCTTTAGCTAAGCTCAACTGGAAGGCTCTGTTTGTTGCTGAAAATAGTGAGAAACTCTTCTCTAGAGTCATTAAAGCGTCATACCAGAATAGTTTTGGGGTTGCAACCTCTTATAGAAATGGTTCTCACATCTGGAAAAAGCATGGGCAGGGGACTCTATGCTAGCAGTGTACAATGGAACATAGGTAGTGGTAGTTCCATATCCCTCTTGTTTTGGGACCCTTAGATCCCTTATCCTTATCTTTGGTCCTCTGAACCGAGGAAGACCTTATTTCATCCTCTATCAGAAGTGGTTCGGATGGACTCGTTGAGAAGCACCATAGAGCCCGCGTCTAATTTTTGAGGAAGTTGGATAGATATCTAGAGATAATCTTCCTTGCCCGTAACTCTTGCCATAGGCTCTTATTCTGTAGTCCGTTTTGCTTTTGAAAGAGCCTTTGGTTTGGCGTCTGTGGCTCCTTTGATTGATTCCCGAGTGCTTTGTGGGATTTTGAGAAGCATTCTAAGCCTGCCCATTGCCCATCTTAACGCAATTCCTAGCTTTATGAAGGTCAGGTGAATGCCCGATGATCGATATTGGCAAGACCCGTACCTCGCAACTGAGCTCGGAGTCACTGACCCAGATTTTGTCAACTAAGCGCTTCGCCCCTGATTCTCCGAAGATAAAAGGTTTCCTCGTCTTAAAGAGTTAAAGCAGTCAATCCAGTAAAAGAGAAAAGAGCGGCTACTAAATTTTCAATTCTTTTAGCGGATTCGAGAGCAATACAATAGTAGCGGATAAGATCCCAACAACGGCTATTTGAACACCGCTTACTGTACCAGCGGTTGCTGATTCAATTGAGAACATCACAGCTGATACGACAAGACCGGTTATTCACTCACCAACAAGAGCGCATTCAATAGCAGCCTACTCTTTCTTCTTTATACTTTCTATATGTGATTTGCTTCCCTTAGTAGCCTTTCCTTTCTTATATATGCAACCACTTTTTGAACAACCAATTTCGATTCATGCGACAACAGCACATTCTATGCCATCTTCCTGTTACTATTACTATTGATTAAACCAAGCGATTCGTGTTCAATTGCAGCGTATTTTGACACCGTAAACAGATTCCCTCCCTCCCTCATTAAAGGTACGAAAGCACTTCTCTGCTCGTGGCTATCAAAACAATTGATTCAATTGGGCAAAGAACCAACTATTCATGCCATTCACCCTCCTACTCCTCGTCCATGAAGTCAGTTGACTTTCCTTTCCGGTAAAGGCAGCATAGGCCCTATGAGCCTATTTTTACACATCAAGAGGACAGTTATCAGTCCCACAACCCAACAGAATCAACAATCAGCTAGAAAACAACAGCTATTAGCTGTATTAGAAAATAAATACATAGGGGAAAGCTTTCTAAAAAGCATGGCAAGTGAGTCGGCTATTCTTTAAATTCAATTAGGAATAAAGACTTCAAAAATGGAGAAGCTAGCAATCTTGAAAGAAGGCCAGAAGAGGAGAGCAATACTATTTTGCAAAAGTGCTAAGCCCTTCCCAGCCTGGGGAATAGAAATAGAATAAGAATAGTAAGAAGCGCGTATGTCCCCTGTCTTTCTATCATTTCTATAGAAGGAATGAACGAGAAAATGTCCTGCATAGTGATGTCACCGGTCTTGAATTCCTTCTCAGGCTTTTTTGACTTAAGTAAAAGGCTAATCCTATAACTAGAATAGAAAGAGGGGATGGCACTTGTCTTTATTGCTTTACTTTGGTTTTTTTTTTAATTAAGTAAATTACGTTCAATACAGGCTTGACCTCTTATAGAAGAGTTATGTTATAACTATATAATTCAGTCTCTCAGTTAAGAAACCCCGTAAAAAGAATTCAAATAGGAGAAGACACCTAATCCCTTCTCTCTCTTCCTATTCTATTTAGAAACGGAACTCCTTGGAGTCAGGTAAGCAGTATGGCTAGAAGAAGAGTTCCCTTGTCTTTCGTTTATTTCTTAAAAAAAAAAACTTTTTAATTCTTTTATTGGATTCCTTACTAAGAGTAAATAGCTATCTTAGCTTCGAGTTAGAGTATAGTTAGACTGTAGGCCTCTAACTCGAAGAGTCTAAACCGTCACTAGAAAAGAGAATAGTTACTATAGAAGATAAATAAGCTTCCTTTGCCTGTCATAAGGCTTTCTTTTCCGCTCCAAAGCTTCCTACAAATAGGAACGATAGGAAGACTACGATTCCTAGTAGTTCAAGGGTCTTAGAAAAAGTGTGAAAATAACTTGCTTTCCCTAAAAAAAACAGTGTTCTGGGCCCGTAACAATCCCAAGTAGTCTGGGCAGTAAGGTGTTTTGTTAATAAAATAGGATTAAGGGCTCCTCTTTGTCTAATCCCGTATCTGCTCCCTAAAGATATCTCCAGCCCTTACGTTCTATTTTAGATAGGGGATATTTTATTCTGCATTACTCCACCGCAGGAAGACGAGATATACATTTTTTGATATATAGACGTGAGCAGAGCGCGGAGGCATAGAGAGGTGTGGTTTGACTGCAAAAGCGGGTTGGGGATTGGGGAAAGGAGATTGAATCAACTCGAGACCTACTAATCTTTAGTTCGATGAGCACTCGACCGCTCCCCTTGAAAGAAATTAGACACCGGCATGAACTGCCATCAATAACTTTCTCCCTCCATAGATGCCACCGGATGAGAAAAGTAAGCGATTCCTATGTTTTCTTTTCGACGAAGCTTCAAGCCAGATCAGCTCCTATCTTTATAGAATCCCCATACCATATTGCCCGTGCAGCCCAATCTAGCTGTATATCTTAGCTCGAATCGATCTCATTCTATGGAGGACCTATCCTTACACGGGTAGTCAACCACCCCAATGCTTTAATTTAGATGTGGCCTTACCTTCTTCATTCATGACCGAGTAAGATGGAACCAGAAAGAGCAATTCTTTCTCTAATTGATATCGGGCCTTCATCTGTTTGAAGCAAGACGCTAAATCCTTCATAGTTCTTAGCACGACATGCCGCTGTCTCTAAATGAAATGAGCTCTCAAAGAGGCTTTTTCGAGCGCTTATCTCATGATCAAATTCTTCCCTTCCCAACCCCGGCTAACCTTATTTCAATAACTACTTTTATGACAATGCTTTTTTTTTTCTATTGATAGAATAGAATCGTTGTCAAAAATGTGTCCAGTTATGGTCTTTCCAATTCCAATGCAAGCACATCCCACCTGCTATAGATAGCATTATAGATAGGTCAAAGAGAGTAAGGTGGGCTCAACGCTTGAAGCGTTCATCGTAGAACCGAGATTGATTCGATAAAGACTGGTGGTTCCAGACTCTCAATTCCGAATTCACATCCGGGGAAAAAGGGCCTTCTAAACCAGTGGTAGAGGTGGGGATATAGTAAGATTCTCAAACCTTTTCTGATAGGGCTAGGCGGATCTACATCACTTAGGGAAGGGGAAGAGAGTGATGCTACTACCAATAATACCAAGTACCGGGTGAATCATATCGAGCGAAGCCCCTTCCCTCTAGCTCTAGAGTGAACTTGATCCCGAAAAAAGAGTAAAGAAGGTATGGTATGAAATCCATGGAGAAGGCTAAAGCCCTTTTTTTTTGACTTAGGAAGGAGAATTCTTGCTCTCTCAAAAGTGAAAGAAGGCCGCCTACCCACTCTTCTTTCCCCCCATTGCTGGGGGCCTCGTCCTCTTCCGAGAGACTAGACCTCGAAACTCTCAAAAGACACTTTGAAAAACAATAAAGAGAGAGTAGAAAGAAAGGATTGTTAAGACCCTATTTCTTTTTCGGATTAAAGATAAGAGATCCATCTTGATTCATAGAAATACTTCCACCGTAACACGGAAGCTTTCCCCCAGGATTTAGAAGTCAAGGGGCGTAGCGCTTGCTTACTTAGTGCTTGTGCTAAGGAAATCGGCACACATGAATGACTTTCATTCAATACCTCCACGGGAGGTAATGGCTCGACCAGTAATTGAGAACCCCTCATTCCCTTTCTTATTCTTAAGCCAAGTCCGCACAGCCCTATACTTAGCTTCGAAGATCCGAACGAAGACAATGAAATCAAGCGGCGAAGCGAGCTAAAAAGGTTGCCTTGAGTGGAGGCTCCTCCCTTACATCTGGAGATCTAATTCTCAGTAGATTGAGTGGCAAAACATATATGTCAAAATGTACTTCCTATGGAAGCGATTAAAAAAAAAAATAAGCGTATAGCTATTAATTTCTTTTTCCTCAGATGATTGCTTCTATCGACTGTCCTTATCTATGTTGACTTTGACTGGGGAGGAAGCCTCTCAATGTAAAACCTGACTTTGCTCAGCTAGTGCTACTCTTTCTTTTTGCCAGATTTCCTAAAGACTAAAGAAAGGAAGGCTCATGAATGACCAATCCCTGGAGGAAGACTATGATTCTGTCTGGTCGTACTGGGCCATTAAGGTGTAACTACAACAATTATGTTCATCTTTTTTTCCAAAAGGAAATCCTATGCATTGAGATATTGGATCATCATAAAACACAGGAAATGGGTGCTCAATCAATGGAATGTTTGCTTTTAGATCTCTTCCAGTGCTTATCAAATCAAAATATCAGGTTGAGGTCGAAACAAGGGATCAACCTGTGGACATGTTTCGCTTTCACCTCTAGTAGGGTCACAACCAAGCCGGTAAGCGGATAGATTGGATGTGGATGGATACCAAGTATGTCCCTTGGTCGCTAGAATGACCTATTCTATTAAAGAGGATTTACCTCCGAAATGCATGATCAAAGAAAAGGATGACCATTACATTAATTGCGAGAAGAGGTCTTGATGTGCGCCGAACCACATGAGATATTTTGATTTATGAGCTATACGAAATTCATTATCTCGCATGATTGAGATTTCACTTCTGTGCCATCGCCTTTTTCTGTAAGCTACCTATCACTCTATCGATATTCCATTTCTATATCGACTGAAAGCATAATTTCTCTTATTTTCTTTTTTATTGATTTTGAGCGGTATATATTACTATTTGAAATAGAGGATATTTCTTTCGGCGTAATAAGAATCTTTCTCAGTCTTAATTCCATCGGGCCTAGTTCCTAAACCTTTTGCTTAGCTTACCTTAGTCCAACCATAGGTCCTATCGATGGCTGTTTTCCCACTTGAACTAGCAACCCTACCTGATGCCGTACCTGTCTGTGAATGAAATTATGGATATTCACCTACCAATACAACCCGGGCCACGCCGGGACTTTCTTTCGAAAGCCGGGGTTGAGTCCAATCATTGGTCCTAGCGGGAAAAGACAATCAAAGCCATACCTGAGTTAATTTCTTTTTTTCTTTCTTGTCTTTATATTAGACGCAAATAAAGATTTACTAGATTCCACTTTGACTTCCTTCGAGTTACTAATTAATTACTCAATGCCTGAGCTTCCTTATATATATACTAGAATATATAGAAAGTGTTGAACTCAGACTCTCCCTAAGCCTAGCTTAGACCGGATTTCTCAATGCAAAGAGCTAACTTCAAGCGCTTACTCAATGGCAAAGCCGAGTGCCTGAGCTTCCAAACAATCGAGTTAGAGTTCGATCCCTGGAAAAGTGGGAATTCGATCCAACATCCAACAGCCGTAAATCGCATGTGCAAGTGCCTAGGTGAAATCCCGTATGAAATTGACCCACTGAACTCACTCAATAAGCGGAGACAGTCCAATAAAAAAAGAAGCGAAAACATCATTCCGGAGATAAGGTAGACTTTCCTTTCTTCAGAAGAAGCTACAACCAAGACTGATTATGGACCTTAGATCACTAAAGGATAATAAAAGGAAAGGGAGAAGAAATCGGCAGATTTCTAATAAGAAGATTAAGAGCTGGCTCTTAGGCTTTCCCGATTGTTAGAACTCCTTGGACCATGTTCAGGCTTTTCGGATTAGGCACCTGGAGAGAGAATATTGATTTTTCACTTTTAGACCTTAGACGAGAGGGCTATGGGCCAGTTTCCCTTAGAAAGAAATACATCACTTCCACAGACTGGACTACCAGATGGAATATCCATAGGATATTTCACCTTTATCCTACCATATCGAATGATAGCAGAATGACTTAGAGTCATTAGGCCAAGCAGCGCATAGGAAGATTATTCCCTGCGTGCCTAACATCTACTCCTTCTAGTCGAGTGCCTTTCGGCGCCTTTAACGATGAGAGAAGGCGATACCGAAGAGAATAAGTCAGGGGCACTGGCTACTCCTGAAACTCCATTTCGTTGCGTAAGTGAGGACATCATAGTCTGAACTTGACATCTTTCGTAGGCTCATCTCGTAGATTGGCATTCCGATCCTGGTCATTAATAGATAGTAGTCATAGGCTAAACCCCTTCCTGATAGCCTCTGCCCCCTCCCTATGAAATTTTCCATTAAAGAATGAATGGGAATTGATCTGACAACGGCTGGGAAAAATCCATCTCTTTCCATCTCTATTTTCGCTAAACTTGCTTTTCTTGCTTTAAAGAAGCCTACCTTAACTTTAATCTATTTTCGTAAAAGAAGTAGTTGATCCCGGTGAATCAATTAAATTAGATTAGATGCCGCTTACCTAGATGCGGTGCTTGTCACTCGAAGCGAAGGTAAAGATCTTAACATTGGGGATTCAGAATCTGACCGCACTTCCCTCAGGTCGAACGGCTATCGATCCTGGCCCGATGAGAAAAGAACTCATGCTTGCCTAATCAACTTGGATACCGGATTCCATGGAATTAAGGCATTTATTCCCTTTTGTTGACTTCAACAGAAGTCATCTCTCTGACACTGGCTGTTCTTTCTACCTAAACTTGCTTTTTGGCTTCTATCATCAAAGATAGGTGTGAGCTAAAGACTTCAACCGCTAATAGCAAAGAAACTCGTTAAATCGCTTAAAGCTAGCATGAGTGAAAGGTCTGAACTGCTAGCATGCCTTGAAAGCGTTAGTTGCTTGAAGCTAGCATGAGTTAAATCGCTAATCGCTAGGCGAGGAGTTAAAGGTAGGAACCTCAATCCGGCAAAGAAAGAAACTCATTAAAAAGCATGCCTTAAATCACAGGACTAGGTAAGCATGTCTGTTAATCGCTAAGCGCTATCGGTCATCCGCGTGACCTCTTTACGAACGGGGAGGGCTTAACTAGCCAAGGATTTCGTCTCGGCAAGGAACAGCCGTACTAGGGTTAGCTCTACTTCAAGGTTTGGACTGACAAGCCAGTCTTATTTAGAAGCTAGACCGGGAGTTTCATACTTTTATATTCTTTTGTGACAACCAAGCTCATATTGCTCCACGGAATCCGAGACATCTATTCTGTTCACCCGATATCATTCCTTCGGCGTCAAAGCATCGGTACTCTCAGAAAGCAGATAAGGTTGCGAGATATCAAATAGAAAATTCTTTCTTGTAGAGCCTCAGATAGGGGGGTTTTAGAAGAGTTTAACGGTAGTTCTGGACTTATGAAAGTCCCTGGTCGCTAGCTGGAGTAAATGCCTTTGAAGATGGGGTTATTGGTTGAAACGAAAGAAGAAATCTTTCAAGCGATGTTTCAAGAGTTTGATCGAAATCCGACTTCTTACTTAGATAGAGAAGGTTGAAGCTCAACGTAATCCTGCTCTTCCCGTTCGTAGGTCTACTTCTTCGTAACCTCGTTGAAGACAAACTTCGTGCCCTACTCCTATCCCCCCCCGTTGGGGCTTCTGTCGAAAGATCAAGATCCTCATGGGTATCGGTTTCAAGACTACAGAACTACCGCTAAAAGAGTCTTAAAAGGTAACTCTACACGCGGAGCTCGAGCATCGGGTGAGCTAGCAGCCCTTTCATTCCCGGAAACACTTGATAAATCGATATCAGACTGAAGGCCCACTTCTCATGGATGACCAACCTGTTTGAACTCCCCTCACGGCGAAACAAAGGAAAGGTCACCTCTTTAGCCACTTACTTTTTACCGTGACGGAAAGAAAACAATTAGTTAAGGCTAGCGTTCTTCCCTCTCACATGAAACTCTTGAACTCGAGAGAGGACTGACAGCCCGTCACGATTGAACGAGTGAAACAGCGCAGGGGAAGTTAGTTGAAGCAAGCCGGCATGAAGAGTTTATTTGGTTACCTGCTGTTCAGTGCTTCTGACCTTGAACTCAGACCTAGGGACGGTTACCGCTTCTGACCTTGAATCTTTCTTTACCTGTGACACCTATAACCCGTGAACCTATATCTTTACCAGTGACACCTTCCGACCTTGACCTAGGGACGGGAAAGCCTTTACCTTCTCTGCCCTTGGCCTCGGAAACACTTCCCTCTCAATCGATGATATCAGGCTTCCTGGCGCCATACGAGTTACGATCTGAAGCATGCCCAGAAGGCGCGTTAGCAGATGGACGAGTTAAAGCAGGAAATCTTACTCATGCTGGTGATACGGGAAAGCCTTCGGTACCTCGACCTTTGGCCTCGACCTCTAAACTCTCATGAATTAGTTCAAGGGCTGAACCACTAGCAAAGAATCTCTCCTTTCCGGCGCTTGAATTCTTATTTATTTTATTTACATGTATTAATACTTTGATTGAATTTCACTCAAAATCTCGATTTTCATCGAAAAACACGGGGTTTGAACAACTTCAACCTCTATGTACAAGTGCTATTTACAGTGTGAGAATTCAAGGTTACGAAGTAGAGCTCGACCATAGGGAGAGGCAAGGAATAAGAGTGAAATCGCTTCGCTCGCCTTTCTTTTCATCGCTGTCGCTTGAAGCGCTAGTTGCTTAAATCACAGGAAAGCTAGCAAAGAATCTCTTCATCTCCTTAACGAAGTCCTCTTTAGCGTTTTAGTTAAAAGTTAGAATCTTTGTTTATCTGTTCGCGTCAAGACTTTAATGCTTACCTTATCTTTGAGCTCGACTGAAATGAAAGGGGACTAAGGAGTCAATTATAGAGAAAAAAACAGGAAAACTTTCGTCAAAGCAGCTTTCATTTATTCGCATCAAAAAAGTAAAAAAGATAAGGTAAGCTTGTTGACTCAAGAACGCGTTCTACTTTGGCCGAAGAAAAGAAAGAGTTTGGTTTCAATATCGCATGCTTTTAATATTTGGTTATTTAGTTATAAGACTAAGTGCCTATCAATTAGTTTCAAGAAAGCATCTGTTCGCGTCAAGACTTTCGGTTTTTCTTAGAAAGTGAGCTAAGGAAGTTTCCGTGTGAAACTAGCACGAAAGAAGAATTTGACGAGTTGCGAGAACTGGGAAAAGATAGGAATCATTTAGAAAAAAAAGTTACGAATTCTTCTTTTTTTCACTTTTGAAGTGGAAGTCTGACGAAAGAAAATGAGAAGAGGTGGGCTAGTAGAACTCAAAGTCATCCGTTGATGTTGGGTTAGGCTTTGGTAGACAATTTTTCGGTCTTTAATTATAGCAAGGAATCTATTTTTTTTTCGTAGTTCTATACGCAATCCTTGAAATTCATTTTGAGACTAAGGTAAGGATGGCCTATGGATTCGGTACCTTAGCCTTGGTGGCTATATTCATTTTTGGAACGGCATAAGAAGCTTCTATATATATGGAATATTCCGTTTTTATATTCTCTTCCCTTATCTATAATGTGTGACAAAGGGTAAGGATTCCGTGGTTTCGACTTTATACGGCTTGGAATACGACGATCAAATATCTTCTCTTTCTACACATTTGTTTTAGTGCTTAGGTACGATAATCTGGAACTAGACTAGAGACATCTCTTTCCGCTCCCATCTCAGGTGGCTTTCGAGTGCAATTTTCCATGGAGCATCCAATCTCTCTCTTATTTATGTCTTCTGTTTGACGGAAAAAGGCTTCCAAAAGGATCCCGTAAAAGATCTCTTCCTTCTCCTTGTTGACTAGCTGACCCAATTGATCAAAAACATTCCGATCCGCGTCCTAGGGAGCGCGTCGAAGCAAGGCAGGAGTGAGTAAGTTAGGAACGATCCCGGATGTGGAAGAATTTTGAAGGGCGTGTGATACTCGACCTCAAGAGATGAAGAGTTAGCCTTTTAATAGAGAGATGCTTATGCTTTGAATAGCGTAGTCAAACTAAGCCAAGCAAGGGCAATAGGCAAAAAAAGTATCTGACATGCGATATGTTCTCACTGCACCTATATTGAAAGAAATGAGTTTGAAAACGTAGACAGCAGAATAATCTCAACCCGATCTATCATATCAAGAGATGCTCTACCGAATAAGTTGAAGGCCATCTTCCATCTTAGAAAGGTTGAGGTGTTTTACGCACTTGAATATATGGGGAATGTTTCAAATTGAAACTATAACAGCTACGATTTGCTCCATTGAAGATAGCTTGACGTCAATAGGGTTGATTGGAACAAGCAATGATATGGGGACAAGCGTACTTGGGGCTTTTTTACTCTCATGTTAACTCGTTCGTGCCTCTCACCCGAGTCACTTACTTTTATGATTTCAGATCAAATGAAGTCGAAGATATCTTCTTTAGATAAGAAAGGCAAGTAGAATCATAAGTCGAGACATCAGTAGAGGAAGAAGAAGTTGTAGTTGGCTTTGCTCTCGAGTCAATTCCCTTACCTTAATTCTCACGTCAAAGAAAAGAGGGGCTTGCGCTTTTTTCCTTATAAGTCAGAATAGGCCGGGAAAAGTGTTATAGGGGTCCTAAGGGGGGCCATCTTCTATTCTAGGTGAGAGCGTTTTCACGAAAGAATCTACATTTCATTGACCTCGAGAGTGCTTTCATCGAAAGTAAGCCCATTTCATTCTCAGTGAGAAAGTGAAGCGCTAACGGAGAAGAGTAAGAGCTTCAGAAATGAACTGAGTTAAAGAGAAGGAAGAGGAGGTTCAAAGGATTTGAAGCTATGGCCGGTGCCAAAGTCAAGGTCTTTTCAAGTAGTAATCTTGGCAGTCGTAAACATGTAGCTACTTTACTGGAATCTTCCCGTGTAGTCTGTAGCTTCATGGTTGAGACAGGAAGTCCTCATAGCCTATAATTTGTGAATGCTTAAAAAGCTCTTTTTAATGGCGGGTTTTGAAAAGAGTTTTGATTGAACTCTTATATAGCTGATCGATCGGATGCACGTAACTTCCTTCCTTCTGGGTATATCGTAAATCGAAAATCAAGGGGTGGGTGCGTGACGGGCTGCTATCCGGCCATTCTCCGCTACCTCTCCTAGCAGGAACACACGTTCTATCGGATATCGCTCAAAGGCAGTCGGAAAGAAAGAAAGAATTGAATGAAAAAACCTTGCTCCTAAGGTTACTAGACTTCAAGAGCATTTCAACCGGTACCAAGCCTTCTATTTGAAGTGTTGGGTGAATTAAAAGATAGATTCTCGATAAATGGGTCATAATTTCTCTCTCTTGGTTTGGGGCAGCTAGGTTAGTTGAGTTGGCATAACGAGTATGACGAGCGACTTTTCAATCCATAACTGCTCCTCCAGAAGATATTAATTCTGTCTTTGAGGTATTGTCTATGATGAAGAATCATAGCCAAAGGCTCATATCCATTTATCTTCCGTCCGTCCAAGATATACCTTTATATCAGGGTATGTCTTGGAAGCCTACTTGGAAGAGTACGCCCTTGACTGATCGTTTCATTTCCCGTTATAGGATTTGTGAATCTTAAACATGAGAATGCGCCATCTTAATTCACCAAATAGATTTGTGAATCTTAAACATGAGATGGCATCATTCATCACAAACGTGTGTAAAATACACTCGTTTCAGGATGGGTTCTTCTCACCTGGTATTTTATGGGAACATTGGATTAAATATCCATTAGACCGTAATAATAGACGGTTTGCTAATTGGAACTAAGAATGGTTTGAGAAGGCGGTTGGACCAATGATGTCCTCCCTAATTCCTGCCTATCAGGGTATTCCATTAGCAACAGGTAGACTAGCTCTTTTACTCTATTGAGCCGGTAAGCGTAGGATCAAAGCGATATGTAACTACGTAAAGCAAAGATTACTACGAAAATATTTTCTTTAAAAAAACCATGATTGGGCTATGAAGGTACTGTCCACTATACCAATGGATGGTACTTTCGACCAAGAGGCACCACTTATTCGCCTGCGGAGGACTCGTCCGTCGAATACTTATTCTTTTGACTTGAAATCTGCAACGGATAGGTGGCCACTATCAGTTATCTATACGCTCGTAATGCTCCTTTTTGGACCTACGTATGCGTCTTCGATAGTGAATAGTACTCTTGGTTTGAATACATTCCTGGTTGATAAACCTATTACTTCCAGGATGTATGAAGTAGCCTTTATCACGGGCCAGCCGTTAGGTTACTACGGCTCTTGGTCACTATTCTCCCTGTCTCACCACTATCTGGTGTGGTTGGCAGCACAACATGCTCAGCCAGACAGAGATGCTCCCTTCACGGACTATGCCGTCTTAGGTGATGATGTTATCATCGCCTCAGATTCGGTTGCATCCGAATACACAAAGCTTCTCGCAAAACTCGGCGTCCAGATTTCATATTCTAAATCGATAATTTCGAATTATTAAAATCGAATTTGCCAATAAGTTTTGGGTTAAGGAGATGCAGGTTGATTTATCACCTGTATCACTTAAATCCCTTTTGTGTTGTAGGAGCACAATAGGCTTGTGCCAAATCGGCGTGAAGTCTAATTTCAACCAAAATAGACTTCAGCGATTGGGCGGCGCAGGCTATCGTGTTAGGTCCCGTCTTATGTCTACTCAGAGTAAGCGCTGGGAAAGGCTTAAGGCTGCATCTATCAAACCGAGCGGAAAAGGCAAGCAACTACCTTTAGATTTATGGATTGGAAGAGGGTATCCTCTCAATCCTTATTTCAAGGGTAAGATAGTTGCTTTTCTCCGATTTGAATTAAAACCTAAGGAGATTCGGCTCCCTCCAGAGGGGCTGTGCTTTGAAGGTGAGGTAGAATTCAATGAACGCACTTTGATCCGTAATTGGATATCTCAGTGGCTGGGTTGGGTCTACTGGTACTATTCCGTTGCTATGTCCGAACTTTTGTCTATCGAACAACTGTTCGATGCGCCTATTTGCGCTACCACATGGAAAAGAACTAACGTAGATAATAATCTCGTGAAGTTCGGACTATTGTGGAAAGTGTATGATATGGCCGCAGGTTGGTCTGTTTCTACTACCCCAAATTGGGTTTGAGATCCGGCAACAAAGATACAGTTTGATAGATGGATACTTGGTGGCTTCTCTGGTTCCGACTTCATCATGGCTCCAGTTGACTTATCATCTTCTGGAAAAGAGGGTCGTAATAACGAAGCATGATGTATGGTTGAAGATAAATTCGTTTATCTCAATATATACATCACTACTTCATCCTTTACTGGCGAGTCCTAATAGACAGGTAAAAGGAACCTGTCTGGAAAACAGGCGCCTTCCTACGAGCTCTCTTCGTGAGGGCCGAGAGGGAGAGTTGAGTTTCTTAGGGTATCATCTCTTTCTAGTTTAATAATAATGTAATATGAAATTACAGCAATTATTTTCTAGTGCTGAGAAGGTCCCTAAAATCTCTTGGCGGAGTGTCTTTGAAGGCGCTCGGCGATTAAAGGGGCTTCTCTTACGAGTTCCTTTAATCGTCTCTGCGACCCTGTCAGTTGAAGTAGGACTCGCTGCAGCATCGTTTGCGAGGGTGGTTGTTGGCATGGTTCGGAAATCGGGCTTGTTATTCACTGCATTATATTTCAAGCAGTGTGGCGTAAGTTTACAGAGATATTACTCTGGTTCTTACTCCAAGCAAGACTCTCTTTCCGTGCCTGTATCTTTGACTCGGACAGGGCTTCAACGGATCATACCTGTAATGGTTCTACGAGCCATTAGAGGACATGATTCTAGGGCAAAAACAAAAAAAAAGATAGATTCTCATCCACCTATTCTAATTCTAAGTATATGCCCTGGATCTCCACTTTGAAAGGATCAATGCGAGCTAAGAATCAAACCGGTATGAGTTGAGAATATCAGAGGATATTCAAGGGCCAACTCCCTGTGTTATTGTAGCGAAGCGAGACTTTGAACCGATTGATAATAGAACCAAGGTAGTCCCAATAGTGGAATAGTCTATCCGATTACACCTAACGCCCCCTAGCCTAGCAGAAGCAAGCTTGTTGGGCGCGATTGACGCATACGCTCGGCGGCTCGTTCCCCACACAGAGTAGTGCTGCGTGAGAAGCTGCTCAGCGCACTAGTTAAACCAACAACTTCAACAAGGGATCCCTCCGCGTCCAAAGAAGCAACATATGCAACTGGAGCACCAGAATCTGCAGAGGCATCCAAGCATTAGCAGATACATCCAAACCAAAAGAAGCTGGAGAACAGGTGTTCATCTATTAACGGGAAGCTCGATCCGTTTAGGAAAGTAAAGAAGCCTGTGAATGAGAGCCGAAAGAAAAGAATCCCCGGGGCGCCCGATCCTGCTTTTATTCAAGGCGCAGAGGGGAAGATAGGCGTAGAAGGGCTTGGTTTGACCTATTAGTTATTAGTCTTAGTTAGAAGTAATAGTAAGAAGGTCTGCCTGCTGCGAATGAATCGATCATTTTCATACGTCAAAGATCTTCCGCGGGCCGTCCCCAAGGACACTATTCGCCTTGGGAGTGGTTCAGCCATCAAGCTACTTTCGTGAGGTAGGGGACCAGACCTCAAACAGGGTAGGCTTCCCGTGAGGACTAGCGCCCATTTAGAAGCCCGCGTCCTCTTTCTCGTGAGCTTCTCTAAAGCTAAGTCAAGACTATGGAAAGCTACGGCTACCTTCTCTTTCTTAGGTGAGTTCCTTCTCCTATCTCCGACCGAGCATAACCGATTGATGGTACAAAGTCGGGGGCGTGGGATTTCATTCATAAGTAGAAAGCTTTCCTGTGAGATATTTCTTACTTGGATGAGGAATGAGCTTATAGAGAATAGATCAACGCTTCTCGTAGCTGGGCTAGGTCCGAGTAGCTAGGTTGCTCGTCAGCTTCCCTATCCTGAGTAATAGCAAGCTACCTTATGGAGTTTGGATGGGCGTGATCTCTTAGTCTTAGCTCTTGAAGTGAGTTCGCTTTTCATGCCTTTCATTCCTTCTTTAACCCCTTCCATCGATCCCGGTCTCTTTTCATTGCTCTTGACGTAAGATCTGAGTCCGCAACTTCTTTTGTAGAGGAATTTAGTCGTTCATCTCGGTCTAACTTCGTAACCTTAGCCCGCTACCTCAGATTGTGAACGGATTGTGTATCCGCTCTTCCAGTTTATAGTAGGACATTGAGCCCATTTTTGGAGATAGAAAGCAAGGCAAATAACAGTAAAAAACGAGATCGCTCCCAGAGCTAAGAAATAGGGATTCCTTGCTCCAGTAAGTTAGGACTAGTCCCCCTTATTCCCTCTCCAGTCTGGCAGCAAATCTGCCGACTTTCTTTATGGGACTAAGCGTGAAAAAAAAAACTTGGCTCGATTCCAAACCCAGCCGAGCTCCGAAGTAGTGCATTTTCCCCAACCCTCTTTATCCCGATCGGGCATTTGCTCCCGAATAGAGTACTGGTGCAAGTCTCCTACAGGAGTGAGTTCTGGATCGGGAGACCGCCAGGTGCATAAATAGAGTGAGTTCTCGGGTGATCGCTTGGCTGCCTACCAAACAAAGAAATGGGGACATCATAGAAACGACCAGGCCTTTCTTTCTATTGTGCCTATCTATTAGTTATTAAGTCCTTTCCTCTTTTCCCTGCATCCCGAAATCCCGATTGTCTGACTGACAAGTCCAGGTAGTAATGAAAAAAAATGACTTTATCCCTTTTCACCTCGATCCAGAAGAAAGGGGCTTTTTCAAAGATTATATGGACGAATTAAAAGGAATCTTTTTCACAAAGCACGGACAGTGCGTTGAGTTAAAGATTAAAGACAGTAAGATTAGTAATGGAACTGAAATAAAGGAGAAAGAGCAAGAACAAAAGAATGAAGCACCCGAAAAACAATTGTTTGGTCAGCTCAACTACTAATGGTGCGAAAGTCAAAAGTCTAAACTAAAGTCGCATAGATCGCTCCTTCCTCGACGTCTCGGTCCGGAGGGAATTTGGTTTACACTAGGCCAATGGTCCTACAACTGAAAGACCATAGACTACCTCTACGACAAGAACTGACACAAAACGAAAGACAGATAGACCTGAAGGTAATTCAGAAGAAAGTGAACTAATTGAGTGAGTTTTTCTTCTACTTCCTCTGAAAAGCAAAATAATTGAGTTAGACAGGTAAAAAGGATAAAGGATCTCCGAGTAAGATCTCGTATGTTGCTCTGATCTGAGCCTTTTCCCTCGCTCAATCTACTTTACCCCTACAACATCTAAGGCTGATTTCATAATTGGCACCCACGGGACAGGGGTCACTCTCTCCATGCCAACAAACAAGAGGAAGACGGTTCATTATCCAATGAAGCTAACTACTGGCTTTTTTCTTGTACGAGTGGTATTGGTATTTCGGAAATACGGTACCTTTGGCTCTCGACGCAATCTAACCCTTTTTGGTGCCTATCGTCCCAAACGTCAAGTTACCGAAATCATGGCCGTATTTCTTTTTTCTATCTTATAAGATATCGCTACGTATGGAACCTGAGATTCATGACCAATTCTATATGGATATAGCCCAAACTTTAGGGGCTATATATCAAGTGCAAAAACTAGGCGATAGAGATGACTTCCTTTCGGCTTGGTCATAGGAATATAGAATAGTCCTGGCGGTCAACACAAAAGCTATTGAGCAAGATCTTGAAGCCAAATATATAATGAAAATAGCAGTCATTGAAGAGTCAAAGCCACTGATTAGGAAGATACTCTTTAGAAATGGGAAAGAAGACCAATGGAGCTAGCCTAGCTGTTCAACCACTGGCTAAATTAACATTCCAATTCCTTCTTTCTCCCATAAAGCTTCCCTTCTCGCCCTCCTTAAACAAGATTCGCTAACATTCACACCTTCTATCGACTTCTACAGTTAATCGCAGCTTACCAGGTGCTCTTATGTGAGAGCCTTCCCTTCTACTGCCTGTGTTGTACGGGAATTTAGGTAGAAGTGCTGTGTGAAATTCGTATGGAAGTCAATCAATAAGTCATGCTAACGAATTGTGGAAATATAGAAGCGGGAAATGCCATCAGACGGAGTTCCCCTATATCATCTTAGCTCAGAAAGTTAGTTGGAATGAACCAAAAAGAATGTCTCTTATCTTTACTCCTGCAAAAGGGGTTACCGTAGATTTCTATTTTCATTTTGCCTCCACCATTGTTCAGCAGGTGAACAACAACATGTTTATTCCACACAGCTGATAAAATTGACCTTGTGTAGCCAAAGCAGTGGTATCCTGAATGAAAATTGAGGAGTCAATATGGAAAAAAAATGCGAATAGACCATAGAAAGTTTTGATCATAATCGGGAAGTTAAGGAATTGCTTACTTTCTCTTACTGTGTGAACGATCCTAGTTACTAGTAGCTAATAACTAGTCAAAATCCAATTCCTTACTCAATACGAAATATCGTTGATCCTGCCACGATTTAAGCTATTCAACTAATTTGAGAATGGGTGATGTACCCGGATACTTTAAGTCAATTCAATCCCCTTTCTACGCATTCTTTTACGCCTGGGAACTTCCAGTGTTAGGCAGGAAAGGGTTAGATAGAAGGAAAAGTATTGAGTCAGTAGAAAATTAGAAAGAAGCAAGGGTTTGATTATTACGGGCTACTAAATGCAAGCAAGTCGTTTCGAACTCTTCTCAAAAGTAAGTTGGTGTCCGCCATCCCGCTACTGTCTAGCTGCCATACCGCTTTCAAGAGCGAGGGCAATAACTTTAGTAAAGCAAAGACTAAGACCTTCGTCGAAAAGAGTCATTCCCTTCTTCCTAGTCATAGGCGAGGGAAAAAGAGGTCGAGCTGGAGGGAGAGAATATCACTAAAAAAAGGATAGGCTTTTGCCACTAAGAGGTGCGTAGCGCTTTTCATCTTATCTTTTTATTTCTAATAGGCTGCGCTCCTAAATCGTCAGGCTAAGCTACTTTACCTTTACTACTTTTGAACCATATTAGCTAGAAATTCCCTTTAAGTAAGTAAAGCTACTCCGTTCCTGTGACCGCTTTGCCAGAAGAACTTCAAGCAGAGAGAAAGTTCGAAGATCAGGATCAGGATTTTCTTTTCAATCAATCTCCTCAGCATTCAATGAAAGTGGGGCTATCGATACAAGTGGTAAGACCGAGAATTCAGCATCCAAGACCTGGCCGATGGCTACTTCAAATTCAAGTGCCACTTATCTTAACACAACTCGGGCTAATCGACTTTAGCTAGACCTGGTGAAAGAAATCAAGCCAAAGTAGCCAAAGCGTAGGGTTAGGGGTGCGCTACCGAGGTGGGTAACTGAACCTTTCCCTTTGGCGTCAGTGAAAGCTTCTACGAATCACTTGAGAATAGGAAAAAACTATAATGAAAGAAAATTAAGCTCGCATTCCTCTCATACTTTATGCCAATAGATTCTTTTGTTTCTTTCCGGGGATCTCCCATGAGCCAAGGCGTAAGGTGCCCCTTCTTTCCAGGCAATCCCATGTCTTAAGCTTCAGTCTGAAAGTTCAGAGAATAAGTACTGACATGAAAGCAAGCCAAGCAACAAGACCGGGAGGATGAGAACGGAAACAGACTCGGAAACTTAACCATTTCTCAAAGCCCTCGCCGCGTTCTTGTTTGATTCTTTTTGGTGGCGTGTCGGTAAGGCAGGCCTTTGGGAAGAGGCAGCGAAAAACCTAGCTTTCAACTTGCTTTTATTTTAGTTGAGCACCCGGGCTTCCTTACTTTCACTCATTCGGTCGAAAGCACTTGCAGCGGGCAAAGGGTTGGATGCTTTTCATTGAGATGTTTCTATATAGTTCTAGTTCTCGGGCATACTCTTTCGGGGCGGGGCTTATGAAAGACATACGGGCACGGGCTAATGAACATACTTTTTAGACAGACTTTTCACCCTAGACTAGCCGCCCGAACGGAACGCTAAACTTGTTAGGCAATGGTAAGAGGGTTAGGTATTCAATAAGTCGACTATAACGGATAGGGTAGAGAACTTCTGCTCCATCATACTTGGATTTCCGGGCCTTTGATGCTTTAGTTTTCCAATTCATATATGAAAGAAGACGATTTATTTCATTTCCCCTATCCTATTCAGTCGATGTAAACCAACCAATCGTTGAAAGCCTTCTTTTTGATTTCTAACTAATAATTAACAAGCATCGAACCTTGTACGCTATGTCGGCTAACCCAGTAGCTTAACCCAATAAGAAAGCTTCTGCAGCAGTAGATAGGCTGTAGCATTCCTACTTCTGGCGCTTGAAACTTGAACGATCAGACCGGGAAAATAAAGTACTGGAGCTACACAGCGAACATAAACATAGAGTAAGAAAGCTTTATTCAATTGTTATTAAGCTAATAAGAGAAAGTAAAAAGGACGAGTTCCATAAAAGTAACGAGAGCATTCTAAATGAGTAGTAAAAGGACTCAATTGCATCGACCCTTATGCGAGTAAGCGAGTTGGAGAGGAGCGAAGAAAGAGTATCTTCAGTGGAAGCAAGAAAAGAAGCACTGGCGTTACTGGCTAAGGACTCATCACTCTCAGGGCATGGAAAACTAAGGGTAAAAAAAGCTTATTTGTGGGAAATTTAGGGCACAAGCAAGAGGGCTGAAGCTGTCTTAGGCATCCCTACTTTAGAATACTTCTGCTCGGGACAATAGGTCGCTTGCTTGCGACTGGCTTGCAAGAGAGCTTCCCACTTGAACTGGGGCATCCACCTTTGAGAACTCGTAGGACTTAGATAACGGGGTACATTGAAAGACCGGATCGAGGGGACACTGAATACTTTTATGCTTACCGATAATCGCGCTTCCTTTAGCGTAGACCACCCTTTATTTAGTTTCTATTGGATTGAATTAGCAAAGTAGCTTGCTTCCCGGGTGTCGGTATAGGTAGGGCAGCTCGCTCATCTCATAGAAAAATTCGTTGCGGTAAGCCTTACTCAATCAACTGAGACCCTGTTGGAAGCGTTAGCTCTTGTGAAGACCTTAAAGAGTCCCTACCCCCATCTTTCTCTATCCCGTCACGAGCAATCGAATGAGTTAAGGGAAATGTGAAAGAAAAGAAGATAGATGCCCGGTGTCTCATTCAAGCTTTAGGCTTGTTCGGAAAGTCCTATCTTTCCAGCGCTCTCCTGACGCCCTAGCTTTCGCCTAGGTGGAGAGGAGGCCTATTCGCAGCCTTTTATCCGATACAATACGCACCTTACCTGAAGATAAAATGCCCCCTGGCGAACTATTCATATTAGATTAACTTATAAGAGGATTCAGGAAGCGTGAAAGCGGTCAGATGGAAGTTGTTCTTACTTTCGAACGGAGAAGCACCAACTCCAACTATTCATGCCATCTTCATTGGGCTGACAAGAAAAGGCAGCTTCCAAGTCATATCCCCCCTTCCCTCATCCAGTCCATGGCCCGGTCTTTCATCTCCTTCTTTGAATCTGATTTAAAGAATTAATTGACTTGAGCACAAGGAATGGGCTTCTGCCTGGAAGAATGCATTTCCCTAAACGAGTTTGTCTTCATTGAAACTGGAGAAGGCACATCAACCGGAGTCAGAGCAGAGGAGAAGGCTAGGCAAAGACCCGCATCGAGCTTCCCCCTGGGCTTAGAGAGAGTTGTCTCTAGGTATTCTCTACCTACCCACCTGTGTCTCCATCTCCGGCCAAGTTTTTTTTCCGAACTATTCATCTTTCTTTCCATCCCCACGGCCCCGACCAGCAACTGCAAATGAACACCCGCCTGCATAACCTTTCTCCGTGACCCTTCTCTTAGTTTGAAAAGCAAGAAATGGATTGCGAGTTGAAACTTTGCTTGCCCACGAACAGTACTGGCTCGTCAGCAACTTAGATAGACGAATCTTCTCTTATCCTGCGCCTTCCCACTAATCCATAGAAGAGTCCTGCTTGGAGTGAGAACTGCTTGACGGGTGCGCAACTTACTATTCATATTACATAGATCCTAGCCTTGAACACTGATCCCTATTGCTTGAAGTTCGGTCCCTACTGCCGAGATACGGAAACTCGTTGATGCGCTTCCTGCCTATGGAACTACGGGAATTACAGATTAACTCCTCCCGAAATACATGAAATAGCTTCTGCTGAACTTGATTATATTCAATAGCTACTCCCTTCCCTAGCATCAAGAAAGTCTTAAAGACTTCCGGCACAACGCAGGAACAGGAATACTTCTACCTAGACCGCGTTCAACCGATTACTTTACTTGAAAACTTATTGGTAGAGGTGTTGACTCTGTGTACATAATTACATTATACCTTGGTTTCTTAGACTGTGGCTTCTCCTTGATTCGGATGGAGCCTGAAATCCCGGTGAGCAGAAGAAGGATTCCATCACCACCCAGCACCCAAGCACCCAAAACCAGTACATTTTTCTACCCACGGCTAACAACAACCCCGTTCGAAAAGACCTTTGAACTCACTCCAAGCTCTTCGATTCTTTCTTTTCTTTAGAACTTCGCTTTCTCCTGAACCTGCGGGTGGTGCTGACTTGATCCGAGGTAAGCGTTAGCTTTAGCTTTCGACTTGACCAACACCATTCCTGAAGAAACGAAGATCTAACACTCGGGATATTAGAAGAGAAGTGTCGTGGCTCACAACCTTGACTTTGTTTGAGTAGAATTCTTCTAACCTGAATTCCCTTATAGTCTCCGGACGGGATTACTTTAGCTTTGCTTCCTTAGGATCTCATTCCTTTACCCCGGACCAATGATTTGAACTCGAGTACAAAAGAAAAGCCTATTGAAAATTATCATTTCGTTCCAGGATCCGCAGCAGTTGTTGCTTGCTTCCTGAGCCTATACCTGGTGAACTCCCTGGGGCTGAGAAGAAAGCTTAGAATTCGATCAAAACATTTCCTTCGAGGGCACTCATAACTAAAGTACTGGCTCGCGAACTGCCAGAATTAGGTTTTACCTAGTGGATTCACCAGTCTTGCGGACTCCCTTCAGCTTACTTACGATCGAAATCACTATTTTGATTTGATTTTTTAGCTATACGAAAGAACTAGATCACGATCTCGCGGGACTAATCTCTTGAAAACTGAAAGAAAGGGAAAGCCAATCGTACGTCCTGGTTTCCGGGACTTTCTTCCCACAGGTTATTCTATACAATTTATGAAAGAGAGGAGAAGCTATCTTACTTTCCTGGTAATGTGCTTGTAGGTTTCGGGGAGATGAGTAAAAGCTTTCTCTTATATACGATACCTACCAAAGAGAAGAGATCGCATTCTGACAGGGAGCACACGAAGCAAAGGAAAGACTGGCCTGCGTAGTATTAGATAGAGGTATTACCAGGCACACCTCTCCTAGTGTTCTTGTTGCCTTCAACCCTGAAGGGAATGAGCAGCCAGCTAACTCGAACTAACCATCATTTTTTTCCTCAAAAGCATGGCTTGCTTTAATTCTCCGCAGAGAAAGAAAGGGATCAAAAGCAATGAAACCTACGATGTATCCTCAATCTTCCGAGGGGTACGGAGCGGCATTTAAGCCTTCAAATTCATATTCTTCTCCCAGTCCCAAGTGCCAAGAACCGGCGAATGAAGGCTCCGTGGCGGCATCGGAGCAGCCAATAAGCTAATCCGTTCCCAGTGACCCATCTAATTGATTCGATCCAGTGCAGAAAGAAGCGAGTGAGCGGCAAATGATCCAATATCGGACCTGGCGAATATCTGTCTCTCAATCCCGGGATTCCAATCTTTATTATGCATTTACTTTTTTTCCGCACTAGATTTCTTGATTCGCTGGGAGAGAGTAGAGAGTCAAGGTTCGTTGGCAAGTACTTCCTTTCTATTAGTGCCACCGGAAAGGATGAAAAGAGATAAGATGCTGGTGGTTAGCCTGCCCCGGACTCGTAATTGATAGTTTTTGATGAATGGAGATGGCTATGGGGCCTACCTATGACTGATTTCCCTTACAGGTCCGAAAGGCATCAGATGCCTGGGCACATATCCGCCTCTGGTGATGGGACAGATGGATCGAATGCAGCATAGGGGTCAATGGCAGCAGGTGGGGATTAATATGGAGATGGCTTCGAGCCTTCACTGAACGATGGGAATCCCAATTGAGACTAGGAGAGGTGGCCTCATATCCCGTCCCTGGTTCCGGCTCTCCGGAAGCAGAGTATACGGGGACGGCAGATGGATTTGAAGTTGAGGGAAACCTAAAGGACAAAAGAAAGAGATTCATTTTGAGATGCGGATAGAATAAATGGTAGGGTTCCAAACCTCGCCGAGCACCGAAAGAGAAGGCAAAGTTCTGCAGGGTACGGCCCTGGGCAGTGGAGAAATAAAGCCTACCTGCTTGGTTCGGGCGAAGTAGATGGATCACAGGAATAAAATCCTGGTGGTTCTTATGCCACTTTTGATGGTCTCGGTTCGGACGAGATACATGGAAAACCATTAGAAAGAGTGAAATAAAGGTAATTTCCTTTCCACTCCGAGGCTGATTGATCTGGATCCCTGGGAACAGGTCTGTCAGAAGTAGATGGTTCGGCTCCACTGGGAGATGGGAAACTATATGCGGAGCGTCAGGCAGAGGGACTTGTACTTGGCTTACCGTCAGAGGGATGGTAAGTAGATTGCTCGATAGCTTACCCGGGGAGGAGAAGATTGATTTTTTTCTCATTGGATCCGGTCGGCCACCATAGCACTAAGACGGAAAGCCTGGTAGGCAGTCTACACAGATGGGAAGTCACCAAACATGGGAAAGAGTACCTATTACTCTACAGAACCGCCACCCTAGGATTTAAGAAAAGGATGCCCTCCTTCTAGCCCCTAGCCCTAGGTGCCTTGATACCTAGGCTTAGCCACAGAAGTCCTCGGATGCCTTATTGTTTGGACTTTCATTAAGGATACACCTAGGAGTGAAAGAGTCGCAATAGATGGATAGCATCTTCAAGGGATTGAGGCTTCTTCAGGGCCCATCCATACTAGTGAGTTAGTTCTGCCGGGGTCTATCTATCCATCTATCTTCCACTTCAGAACCAATCCCTCCTACCTCAATCGTTACCTATCCTCCATCTCCATGGCCAGGCGGGTTTGGGAGGAGTCCTAAGAGATCATGAAGGGAGGTTTGTGGCAGGTTTTGCCAGAGGCGTGGGTTGTAACACGAGTTTGATGGCGGAGATTCTAAGCGCAAGAATGGGCATCGCTGTAGCTTGCCGGCATTAGGAAGTTGTTGATTGAGGGCGATGCAAAGACGGTCATTGACCTCATCGCGGGAACCACGCTGGGTGGAAGGCAGAGCCTTTTCTTTCAGATATTAAGGTGTTACTAAGCCATTTAGATCAAGGCCGGCCACATTTGAAGGTCGGGCAATTCCGCGGCTGACGCATTGGCGAACATTGGGGTAGATCAGCAACGAGAACATTTCTGGATGGCAGACCCGCCGGAGGTAATCAGAGAATGCATTGGAGAGGAGGGGTAGGCCGAAATGGAGAAGAGGGTCACTGTCAAGGGAGGGCATCATTGCAGCTGGTCCATGGTAAGTAAGGATATGAAGAACGGGAGTAGTGCCAGTGGAAAGGGAAGCGGGAAGTTAGGCCCCACGAGAGCATGGATTGGAAGACGTCTAGACCCGGGCGGTAATAATTTTCTTTCTCTTTATATTCTTCGGTCGGCTGAGGCATGAGGACAAATTCCTTTCGTGCTTCGGCTGGCCGCCTATATAAATCTGGTTTGGGTTTGCCTTAACCCAAGCTTAAAAAAAAAAGATGAGTAATCAGTGTAACGGGACGATGACCGTACCAAAGCAAGAAAAAGAGTAGAGACTAAAGGTAGTCAAACCAAGTAGTCTTATGAATCACAATACTCTACTGGTGGTACTCATTGGTTTCCAATAGATCAATACCATTAGTAGTATTAGTGTTAGTAGGTCTATCATTCCTGCTTGAATCAGACCCTCTTCTTACCTTACCCTTAATGCGTCGTTTTGAAAAAAAAAATATTATTTCCATCAAAATATTAGACCTACTAAGAACCTATTCTTGTAAACAAAGAGAAATACATCCATGCCGCCCGCTATTAATGGTCAATCAGTCTTTTACTGCCTTTTGTCAGAGATTTCCAGGTATGAAGAAGAAGACTATAGAAACCAAATCACATGAAATCAAATAGGACAGACCCAACTTAACTATATCAAGAATCTACCATGACGCCCTTTCCTGCCCGGATATTGAAAAGAGAGGATTGATTCCTAACCTGAAGCGGATTTAGGAATTCAAGGTCTAAGTAGAAGCTTCACCTCCGACCTGTGCTATCCTCTAGTGCGCCTAGGACTGAAGCTTTCAAACTCCTAAGTAGAGAAGGAAGACATGGTCATGGCCTCTGACTACTATGCTTAGGTGAAAAAATGTTACCTAATGAACCGTACTCCCAGCACAGGGTGGTGAGAGCAGATTGAATGCACCTTTATCCTATGTTAAAACCACTGTCCTTACGACGCTACTGCGCTTAGCTTCCTTCCCTCGAAAATAGAATCCCATAATTCTCCCGGGCGGAATGCGAGCCAGAGGCAGTACATCCTTTCCTGGAAAGAGTACGTGGGGGTGTGCTTATTAGAGTCACCAAGGAAGTAGGAGAAAAAGTTTATGAGCGGGTGGCTAATACATTCTCGACACAATCAGTCATAGTGCAGTCCCATCAATGACAATTTTGGAAACTCCCTTGAGAATGGTGGATCCCCTGTAAAAGAGTCTTCTCCGTCTCAAAGTCAGTGCAGGAAAACTTGCTCTTGGGCTGTCATTCCTTTATCGACCAGATGAAGGGATGTTGAGTAAAAAACGTTGGACTTTAGTCGACCAATCCAGAGCGTAGTTACCTCCTTCCATGGCAATGCCCATATTATTTTTCACGGACTCTTTCTCAACCTAAATCAAACCTAAAGCATGGAATCAAAAGAAATGCTTTATCGGCCCGACAATCTCATATTCATATAGAAAGGATAGGCTTTCTCTTTTTCTTTGCCAAACCTTCATAAACATGAAAACCTTACGCAGCTAGATTCCCTACTTATACTGGGGCTGGAAACTCCACATAGGCGTACCTTTGTAAAAGAAAGTGTTTCCAAACTCATTTGCTTCTAAAAGAGGTTTAGGACGACATCCATTTTCTAACCTTTGAACTGGCTAAACAAAAAAACTGTCTTACCTTAACGGTCGATCTCTATTAGCATAGACCCTAACGCCTCTTCGCTTTTCTCGAGCATCAAATCAACCTTTAGTTATCAGCTTCTTTCTTAAGTGCTTCAGTTCGACGTGATCTATCGCAGACGGTTTTGAATCTTACTCTTCCCCTACTTTCCACGCATCATGAGCGGATTCACCTTTCTCCCTCTGCAACTCCAGCCAATTAGTCATCTGAATCTTTGAATGTGCTAATGGTTGGGGGTCCGCCCAAGCTTTCTCGATCAATAGACAAATTTCCCAAAACCCCGATCCATGCTGTCTTTCGAATCCCTTCATCCGACAGAACTCAAAATTATCTTATATAAAGAAAGTGAGGAGTCTGCATTTCATAACCTGCAGCTATCTCCAAACCAAGCCCTCGAAAGAATATAGTGGTTACAGAATCCTCCAGCGGGGAAGGTAAAATTGACTTGCCCTACTGATTTAAGGGTAGGGGAATCCCTATTATTAGCACTTAGAATCGATGATTTCGCGCACCCACCCAGGCACTGGAGAAGGCTTATGATTTTGAAGGATCACCTAAACCTAGAGTAGAAAAATTTTGATCTCTCCCTCACCCACAGCAATGGTTATCCCCGTTATCACCTGAATCCTACTTATTCCATGGAAAATTGGAAATGTCGAATTCTAACGGCGGGGTAAAGGGAATGAAGCACATAGAGCCTCATGATAGTCCTTATCCGTGTGTACCGATCCCACCTTCACAGCACAAAATCCCCTTTTCCTATGGGGTACAGTAAGATTCGAGCGAAATCCTTTGTATTGGCAAAAAAAGGTTAAAATAGCTACATTTCGTTCTCTTTATTTGGAAAATCTGCCTCTCTATATTAAGGTTTTTTTTGAAGTGTTATACTAAAGGGATGGGGGCTCCGCGCGCCCTTTACTTAATCCGGTTGGATCAAATTCAATATCTTTAGTCAGTTCCGGTCCTTCCATCTGCCTCTATCTCAATAGTTTTCAAAATCTTTTGATTTGATTAGCTTACATCGGAGGATGTTTTTTCTTGCTATCCGTCCAACCAAGGGCACCCCTTCCTAGTCCGCTTAGTCGGTTGAGTAAACAAATCCGGATTCGAATATGGAGTCTTCTGCAGCAAGCCTAGTCTACTTTCGTAAAGTTGGTCTGAAACTTGAATGGTTATCGAAAAATGTCATGATTGGTTGACGAAGAAGGGAAAAGGGGCAACATGGTATCTGACCCCGATGACATAGGGACGGTTAAGCTGGTTGGCTGGCTTATGATTATGATGGTTTCTTATTTTTGTTCTATGACCGAAGGAACCTTCCATAAAGACATTACCGAAAACGAAGGATGACATTATTTATTCATTATTTACTAAAATATTAGAAAAAATTATTCTAACTTCTTTGGAAAGAACAACCAGCCAGCCTGGTCTTTCCTATCGGACTCTGTCTTTCATTCTTTCTTGGGTATAGATAGAAATTAGTTGAAAACTGGAAGTATACTTTTAAACAATACAGAAAAAAAAAAGGAAGTCTTATTTAGAAATTACTAAGAAGTGCAAGCAGCAGTGGGGATTGAGGAGATAGAACAAACCGTCATAGAGAATGAGATGCTCCTTATATCTATTTATATAGGTCTTCAATCCCAGGCCAGGTATGGGAGCTCAAGTCTAAGAGAGATTCACATACGTAGCTATAGCTGTTGACTAATGATATCACACAAAGAAAGGATATAGGGCCTTAGGGGCTTCTTTTGGAACTAGTAATTCCAATTTTCAGTTAAGGGCTCAGCCTTTGCTCTTGAAATTCTTTGGTAAATTAGTAGATTAATTGCTCATATAGTACTTTCTAATTACTCTATCTTTATTCGCATCCTTCCCCTGGCTTAATCGTTTAGCCTCTCTTCATCCGAAGTCTTCTCTTGTGTCTACACCAGCTGTTTATGAGGTAAAGACGTCTTCTCACCGGTCAGGGAAGACCTAGGGCAGAACCTTTCTTTTTAGGGGAGTACAGGTGCAGGGGCATTAAGACTAAAAAGGGGTTCACTTGGAGCTAGGCAGCTCTGTATTAGGATCGAAGGGACAGAGCTAACAAGGTTCCCTATCCTTGAGTCTAAGTAGGAGCAGTAATTACTAGCTCGACCTAAATTGAAAGAAGAGGTCCGAAGATGCGAATATAACTTAAATAAAAAGAAAGAGGAATGCCACTTAATCGAATAGGAAGGTTTATCCTGAGGTATTCGACCGAAGCCAGTAAAGTTTCCACACCTGAGGGTGCATCTACTTTGAACAAGAAAGGTTTTGAGACTACCCACTTGGTGTTCCCATTCGTGCTGAACCAGAAGACAATGAAAAAGGTCAATGGAAGCTTTAGTGCCGCGTGAAAGCTACCGATTCTTTTACATTTAATAATGTCGAAGCCCATATATATAAAGATATCGTAGCTTCTTGTCTCGCACCAGCGTATATTAAACAGAACTCGCTTTCCCTAATACCATATATCCCTCACGGAGACCATCGGGCGATATTATGAATAAGATGCCTTACCGTTGTAAGAAAGAGGCCTTTTGTTTAACAGGTATGAAAGACCAGGGGAATCCTGGAAAACAACTCTTTTTGTCTTAGAAACGAGTAAGACACGAGCGGCGATCCCTATTCGCTTTATCGGGCGCCTGAGAGAACGAACTTAGTTTTCCAAGAAGTCGATTTCATCCAGCTGTGTCCGTGAGGGAAAAAGCGGCATCGTTGACTTCAGAGAAGGTGCGTAACAGAGCGACAATCTTTCTGGGTGCGGGTGCATAAGCGAGGCTTTGCGTTCGAAGTACCAAGTACCGCATAAGCAAGAAAGCCAATAGAGATCTTGAATTGCCTGTACGAGATGAAGATGATTTCACTTTGACTTTAGTTATTAATATATATCTATATAGATAGATTGTACGTAAGTTGGCACAGCGCCTATCTTTCAAGATATTTCGCTCATCTAGTCTTCCTGGTCAAATCAGCTCTCCTGCTTTTGTATCCCATGCCCGGTGCCGTTGATCTGTCTTATCTTATGGGATAGATCAACCTATTCCTTTATTAAAATCGATTTCTATTGTATCCTCTCCACAGATTCAATAGAGAATTTCCTGCCCGAAGGTAAACTGTCAGGTCTATTATGATTACATTGAATTAGCCAAAAGAGGACACTAAGATTTCGGGCTACTAAACTTCTTGACACATGTCATGCTGGATTTGAAGGAATCTAAATTCAAGTGAATTCTTTTATTATAGAGAATAACAATTTCACATATGAAAAAACTAAGATATGAAGATAGTCAATATGCCAGAAAGTAAACCATGAGCTGGTAGTTAACGCTTGGCGGGAGTTCCAACCTAGGAAGGCACCCGGCTGGGCATCTCTCATCTTCTTGATCCTCAGAAAGCAAATTGACTGACTTCCAGTCTCTCGTTATCACTCGACTCTTTGTATTCTCTCAACCACTTTCAATAAATTAAAGAAAGAGCAACTCCGTCCAGATGTTTGTTATCTTTGCTTTGGTTGGTCCTACGCTCCTTTCCCACTTAACCCAATGTCCTTTCCAACCCCATGGAACTGGCGTTGTCAGAGTCGTACCAACTCACTTTTGCTACTGAAGTATAGAAAGCGGCGTTTGCCCTTCATTCACTATCGCTCCTAGTGTGTAAACACACATAGGTCCCAAACTATAACCTATAATGAATCTGTGAGTGAGCTAAGTAAACCTTCACTTATCTTCTAGCAGAAGGGATAGTCTTAAAAAAAAGTCTGGTAGACAAAATCGAAAATCTTGGACACCAACAAAAAAAAATAAAGAATATGCGATTTTCTAAAACATAAAAGAATTGAACCATCTTTTTTCACACACACGGTACAGCCATAACAAGAAGATAAGGAACGGGCGCGTCTCCTGGCTCAATAGAGCCGATTTTACCAGCCAAATGCCAAATTGAGTTCCTCCAATTAGCTTAGGAGCCAGTTTTCAGTAAACATTACTTGAAATGTTGTTTACTTGCTTACTTCTTAGTCTTTGGCATTCCTTTTGCTACTTTATATAAAGACTTAAAAGATTTAGAAGGAAAAAGATGGAGCAAGATATTTTTAAGAGGAAGAAAGTCCTAGCTACTACAGTAGTTTCCAGTGCTTCCTAATCGATCAGTTTTTTCTTATCCGATTTTTCATTTCATGTTTAGTTTATCAAAACTACAAGCTCGAATTAGAATATAGAATATCGTATGATAATCCTGATAGACCCGACTTCGAATTCTTTCTTAATGGCTTTAGTAAGGAAACCAGCCTGCCGTTTGGTCTTGTTCGTATAGCGGGAGCCATTAGAGCTGCAAGATGGAGCAGGCTCATGATGCAGACTGGGAAAGAGAGAGCCTTGCTGGTAGTAAACCAGCCCTTGTAAAGTAAATATTTACATATTGAGGTGGAAAGGGGTGCTAGGGCGAAGAACTTCTACAAGACCTTGCTCTTCCAAAAGATTGCTCTTGAAAGGCTCTATGCGACTATTGGCACCATTCGTCGCTGGCGTCTGGACAAGAGTGAAGTGCGTTGGAATCTAAAAGTCTGTTTAAGTACGAGATTTGACCTTTTCATGGTAGAAAAAAAACTCAGGATTGGTAAGAAAAAAAATCATTCTTCTTTTCTGGACTAATCCCTTCTGAAAGAAAAGAAGGGGGTTGCTGACATAGGGTTCGAATTAGCTTAGCTCAGAGAGCTAAAAATACAGAGAAGTCTAAGTTCTAAGTTATCAGGGTCTGACTCATTTTAGAAGTAAAGTCACTCAGGAGAAAAGAACGAGTGAGATCTCCTAGAACTAGAAGGAGAAGGTTCCGAAGAGGCTACGCTGGGAGAAAATGGGTACAAGTAACGGATGAAGATGCTCAACCAAGCTCAAGATCAAGTGAAAACGAAAGGATGTTTAGGCTTGACCATAGATAGAGAGAAATAGCAGGGTAGACTGAGCCGGGGGTAGGAGCAAAGCGGGCCGGTAGGGTAGAGAGCTTAATTTCGGGATAACTAACGATATATATCTTGGACTAACAGAAGTCGCGGGAAAAGAGTGGATCACTTTTCTTACTTACTTTACTAAGAATCCGGGATTGGAAGATGGTCAACCAAAAGGTAAGCTTTGCCCTTTCTTCTCTGAAAGCCAGAAGCAGCAAAGTAGCTGACTTAGCAGAACGGTGAGGAAGCCAAGACTCGCAGACGAATCTCTTAAGCTCTGAAAGTGCAACATCTAGAGTGGGCAGAGGAGATTTGTGAGAGAGGTGGCCTTTGATGGACTCAAACTCTAGGCAAAGGTGTATGAAGAACTTCAGGTTTTTTTAGATAAAAGCTTTTGGGACGCCTCTAGTATGTGGCGGTGAATCGGTCTCGGCTGCCTCGTTCCTCTATCGACTTCTGCTCACGATACCATTTGAATTGAATGATTGGCACACACAGGAAGTCCTCCATTGAATTATCTTTCAATCGTCGCAATGAAAGCAGTCCGGGTTAGCTAAATACTGGCAGCATTCTTAAAGAAGCAAGAGTACTGTCATCTCTTTCTTTTGTTGCTTATCTTAATTTAGATGTGTCCATCATTGATCCTTACATCAGCGAGATTTTTCAACTTAACGTCCTTAGGGCTTAAAGCGATGGCAGCGAAGAAAAGAGAGAGAATATATATTAAGATTCTTATATTAGATATTCTAAGGGCTTTTATTTGGCGCGACACAAGGAAAGGAAGAGTGACGGATATACCGGTGGTATAAGACTTTCTTTTCTGTCTCTATTTCAAGAATATTGACCTGTTCTCGTGAAATCGAGTTCACCATTGAACTCCCTGGCACCGCACTGATTTCTATAGCATCCTATGTGGGATGGAACCGGAAAAGTTGAGGGAGCTAAAGACTCAGTTGCAGGAATTATTAGAGAAGACATTCATTCCGCCTTGTCTTTCTTCCTGCCAGCTAGGCCTGACAAGGAGGATGAAGATAGGCAAAACACTTGATCTTACCATAGGAGACATGGTAGGCGATTGGTAAGCCAATGTTTTGACTATACTATAGTTATAGTATATTACTATTAGTACCTCCCATTATCAGATGACTCTCAAAGGAAGAAAGAGGTAAGCCCCCCCAAAAAAAAAAGAGGGAAAAGCCCTATTAGTTAACTGCCGCCGGTGCTACTTCGTCAAATACCCTGATCCCTGATCTATTCATTCAAGAAAAGAAGATAGTGATAGTGATTTGGCTAACCTAAGGTACCTTCCCAATCGAACTATCGTGCGTGACACATAAATGCCGATTCAATAAGCTTATTTCACTCATAGCTATTTGCTATTAGTGGAAGAATGCCTTCAGCGGCTGCCTTGAACGAATCCCATTCGTAGAAAAGAATAAACCTTTATAAGTCAATCGGGGCGGGATAAGATCCAAAGGATCATGCCGAGTTCCTGAAAGATTCTTAAGTCTACCCAGGATTCTTTTTTTTTTCTTTCCCTATCTTCCAATAGAACGTTTCCGCTAGCCTTTTGACAAAGCTGTATGCCCTCCTAATAGCATTAATATGAGTGACTACACGTAACCTAATATAGTTAGCTGACTTCGTACCTATCAAAGCCTTATCCCAGCAAGCCTTAGACGCATAGCCCTTTCGGTCGAGTGACTTCATACCTTTCGCTTATATCTAGTGAAATTGAGTGACTTGCGTACTAACTTTTTCTTCTTATTTAACTCTAATCCATTTTCTGTCTTGTCCTCCTCCTACCTCCGTTTGTTTACTGCAACGGCTACAGACGAATTCTGACCTTAGCCCGTAATGTGAGCCAATCTATCATGTATATTCTATTGCTCAACATCGAAGCCATCTTAGCCCATTCGCTCCCCTCAACCAACTTTCTCCATCCTTGAGTAAGAGTGCCTCAGCGTCTATGCTTCTCCAGGGCCTTTAATTTCAAGCCGAGCATAGACGTCGCTCTAGCCTCCACTCTCAACTACATTGTTTTCGGGAATATGCAACGGGAGAAAGCAGAAAAAAAGTACTAAAAGTATACTTTCCAACGGCAGACTCTATGGCAGCAGAGATTAGGAGACAGCAGATGTCATCTACATCATCCGATTCCGTAGCAGAACCCGACTTATGAATTTCATAAGCATATGATTTTCCCGTCTTTCATTCAAGTAGCACGATTGAGATGTCTCCCGGGTTACAGAGTAAATAGAATTGATTTCGTCTTTGCTTATCAGCAAATCCTTCTCGATTTTACGATCTGATCTCGTCGAGTTTACAGTTTGATAGAACAAGGTGAGCTATTAATAAGGCTTATTATTCTTATGATTCCGCTTTCACTGGATTCACTACTCTAAGTTCACTGACTCTCGGGTATCAAATAAAGGGTAGACAATACAAGACGCATTGTTAACCCATCTCTCAACTCAAGGAAGCCCCTCTCATCTGTCTGTTACTAGAGAGGTAGACAAACCTGAGTTTAGAGCCACCTCGATTCGGGATGTCGGAATTTTTTCCGGATCGGAAACCGAATCCTAAACTGACTTCGGAAGAGGTTCGAGAGCTTCGATCGAAATTCCTATCTAGTGTCAGCTGATCCTTCAGCGTCTGCACCAACTAAATCGGAAGCTTAATTCGAAAGACGAGAGTAGGCTCGAGGAGGATAAGGATTCTCGGTCCCCTAAAGTTAGAAAGCAGGTTAGACTGCAATCTATGCCTATAGAAAGAAGAGTCACGAAAAGCGATCCATATTATCATAAAGTAAAAAAAGGCTTACAACAACAAACCTCCTCGCTAGTAAGAATAAGAAAAGGAAGATCTTGAGTCCCGCAGTAAGGAATCGAAAGACTGATTAACGGAATATCAATACCTCAATCCGGAAGTGGTAACTATTTCGAATGAGTTAAGTCCTGACGTCTAACTATATAGATAACAAGTAAGCTTGCAGGCTCAACCTTATTACTTACGTTCTTCTACTTATAAGGATGGTATTGATAATCAAGGGAATGAGCTCTTTGAATCTTTGGTTTCAAGTCTATTTAGAAAGAAGTCAAGCTCAGATCGTTGTGCTCATTCTAAGGAGAGGGCCCATTCTCAATGGAGAAATTCCACTTTTAGGCCACCTGCCTAAGCCCCATTAGTGGCTTACCGGGGTCAGACAGGATGAGGATGCTTTAAACTCTTTCTTCGGGTTTTCACCAAAATAGAAAGAAAGAAGCATCTCCAGAAAGACGTCTAAGTCAAACCAAAAGAGAAATACAGATTTATGGCTTTGGAAACAAAAAATAGAAAAGAGAATCAAGAATATTACTTTCTTACGTCCTTAAATTCTAAGGAATGGATTGAGAGTCAGCCCCGGTAAACAGATGAATTAATGGCTTTCCTTGCTTATACTGAGGAGGCGGGATATGGCTTCTCTTTGTTTTCTTTCCACCATGCAGTCTTGAGATTTAGTAAAGACCTGTCGTAGGCTAGTATGACAAGGTAGTAATGAGTCCTATATTGACTTAACTAATTCCGATGCAGTTACAACTACGCGTATCTATAGTAGCGTATTTAGAGTGACATATCAGCCCTAATGACACACATATTCACTACTAAGCCTTATAAGCCTACATACAAGCCCTATACAGACTGACTAGCCCCAATACCACAGAGCAAAGAGGTACTTACCTACTGAAAAAAGGCTCACTCCTGAACCACAAGAGAAAAAATCAGATAGAACATTCGATCCTAATACTCGCGCTCTTTCCTTCACTGGAAACTCCCTTTCAATCTTTTCCCAGGCCTCTATTTGATCCGGGAGTAAGAAATACGAGATTCATAGTGTTCTCTTTAGAATTATACGTCAGTCTGTAAAGACGGAGATTGAATTTGTCTTAGACCTCATTCCAGAAGATAGACTGAGATTGTGTTACGAAAGGACCAAATCCAAGAGAACCATCGGCTGCAGAGGGAAAAATCCCCTAAAAGAGCCTTCTTTAACAAAGAAGAATCGGAACAAATAAGATAAAATAGGTGGCAGCACGGAAGTCCGACTTTCAAGCATCTTATCTTAGTTCGCTCGTAACCGCTCATTTCAGTCCTCTAGACGAAAGATAAGACTGATCGCTTGAGGACTTAGTTGTTTACTTTCTTGATGGTAGCCTTTTTTTGGGATTACTTTCCTAGTTCTTACTCTTAGCCCTGACATAAGGTAGGAAAATAAGTCGCCTTTATGCCTTACCGCCTATTCCCAAGGTTGAATCTGAGATGGTATAGGCTGCAAGAAAGTATAAAGCCAGGGCAGAATCAGAATAATAAGGCAAAGCTAGCTTCCTCTTGAATTACGAAGTCAAGAGCTGCAAACTCTAAGTCCGAGGCCTGGGATTCCCATTTCTATTGAGTTAGAGCAGAGAAAAGAATTAATATTTCTTAATACGGGGACTTAGAAATTAGATATACTACCTGTCTTAGAGCCCTGCTTACTTCACGCCTTGAAAATGTGTTCTAGGAGAGAATGAATGTAAGTATTGAAAGCAATGGGAAGAAGATCCTAAGGATCGGAAAGCAAAATCTCATCCCCAAAACCCAGGTAATCAACTAGAAAGGCTGACGCTGGCCTTACTTATTTTTTTCTAACTCGTAAAACCGACCTTCCTGAGAAAGACTTGGGCCAGAGAATGGCATGATATTCCTTATCTTCCCCGGGAGGAAAGAGAAAAGAGTTGGCTTCCGATGCAGCTACAACAATCCTATTGATTGAGTTATAGCTTGACTATAAAGATCGGAGATAACTTGGCCTGGGATTGAAGTAATCTTCCTTCTATTGTGTTATCATCCCGACGCCTCTTCCCCTTATTTGAAAAAACAAGAACTTCCAATAAATCAAAGAAGTTTCCGTTTTCAATTCCTTCTTCGAGATAGACTTCCGGACTGAGTTATATTGATGCAGTAAATCAGTAAGAAAGGGGCGAATGCCTTATTAGAATAAAGAAAAATTCCTTGCGACTTTATTGCTTCCCCTCCAGATTCGATTTTGACTCCCTTCTCTTTCTCCGCTCGGTGGGAAGATACTATAGAATCTCTTCCGCTCTATGATCCTTGAAGAGACTATAGAAGATAATCCTTCGGACGAAGTATCAGTAGAATTTGAATCCATAATCCATTATCAGTTAACTGATCCTACGGATCTTCCCTTGGATTAAATACCAAATTTATTCACTGCCCACTTAGGATAGTTTCTCCTCATCCCTGAACTCTGACTTAGGAAAAAATCAAGATTCGAAGTAACATAGTTCGTCCTTTAGCTGTCTAAAAGGATGTTAAAAGCCCGGGATGAAATTACTACACCCAGAAGAACTGTAACTAAGAAAAACACCAAGATCATAGAATTTCCCTGAACTGCAAACACCTGGAGGTGTAACTGAACTACGAATTTATTCTCTTTCGCAATGCCTTACTACATCTTTCAAGGCCGGTAGGCAAGGAAGCCAGTCAAATTATGTTGGCACGCGCTAATACCTAATACGTCATTAATTGTATAATTATGCAATTTCGGCTTAAGCCATTCAATCTCACACCTTCCACTATGACATAAAGAGTTAGAGCTTATTGAGATTAATCGAAGCTATTGTATTGATGCTGAGATTACTTAATTACTTATTAGTTACTATTTAGTGTTCCGGCCAGTCTGCGCCTAAGAGAACATAAAGTAGCAAGCAGCTAGTACTATGAGAATACGATACCGTCCGGTGAAAGAAGATCAGCCCGAGTTAACTCATTACTGTGTGATTGAGAGTTAAAAAGAGATTCTTTTTATGTGCCCAGAGTTCCTAATACCATTGAAGATTCTCTTATCCTATCTCCTGGTGAATCCCTCTCTTCTATCAGCCCGAGATAGAATTCTTAGACGTCCGGATTGGATGTATGGATATTTCTAGCTGTAACTCCAAACATCAAATACGCATAGCAGCTGTTAAGAAATATGGTAGGCCAGGGCTGGGAATATAATAATACGACTTCCTGTCCAGGAATTATGAATTCTTTCTATTTGAAAACCAGCTTCCTCATAGAAGGTAGGTAGCTTTTATGTATAAGCCTTGGAAGGCAGTAAGATTCTTTATCTTTTGATATCTTTTGAATACACGTCCTTACTTCAGAGTCTTTTAAGTAAGATTGAGACTGAAAGGCGGGGGCTTCCTCTCTCTTTCGAAGTCCATTGCTGTTGTTACAGGTCCTGAATAATGAGAAGAAAGCATAGGCAGAATTTCCTGTAAGTATTAACTAACATAGAAGATAATCTCCTTCCTTGAGTAGCAAATCATTAAAGGTTCACACGTAAGGATTTTGTTCATCAAATGGGATATAGAGTTTCTGTTTCTGGTCCTGAAAGTCTATCAACTCTTTAGGCTTTAAGGTTGAAGTTAAAGGCGATCTATTTAGGTGCAAGCCTTTATTGAATGATCCGGCCGAGATTCGCAACTCTTTCCATTTATTCGCCTATATAAACGAAATAAAGAAGAGATCTTTACGGAGTCCGGGGATCTAGCGTGATTCTAAAGGATAGCTGCCATTGATAATAATCCGCTGAAAAGCCATAAAAAAGAATCAAATCCTATTCCCCCTTGGGGATAGTGAGGAACTGCTAGCTTCAAAGATCTATTGTATTGCGCATTCCTGAGTTCGATTGACGGATTGAAGTCATAATAGCAGTAGGATTTATTAGACGCGTAGTGTTATTTAGAGATGATCTTAGTGTGTTATTCCCGTCCCCGCCTCCTTAGACCATGATATAAAGCATCCGATCAGAGTCAAAAGTGTAGTGTTGTCTTCCCCCTGAATGCGTTGTAGGTAGCTGCCAGGCAGTTAAATGCATTGGAAGTTCGGCTGCAAGGAAGTATAAAGCCAAGAGAAGCCAATTTACTGTTTCCTCGAAGCGAAATCCCCCTATTCCGAAACCCTGTTAATCACGTCCTTATTCCAAAAGGATGTATAAAGCCAGGGCAGAAAGTATGAATCCTTGATATTTGATTGTTACCCAGCCGTCTTATCAGATAATCTAAATCCTGCGGAAATAGAATAAGAAAAAATAGTTACGGGCCCTTTTCTTATGAATGAGCTGAGAGAAATTTATTCTTTCAATCCTGTTCAGGTAATAGAAAAGTAAATTCCAATGTTTTCGGCTTTCGAAAAAGTCTAACTCATTATCCATTATCTTGTTATAAGCAGCAGTGGGCTATGCCCGTAGATTAACCGAGTGAAACATGTATGGATTTCTTCTTTGTCTAAATAAATAAAAAGCAAAATCCATTAGCAGCTAAAATTAATTCAACTAGGAAAGCCTAATCCATTTCAATCCGGGTGGGTGAATCTACTCCCCTATCCTTACTGGGAGGAACGATGACTGCTTTTGGGGACAGAGAAGCCAAAGTCTTTCTCTTTGTGTTGTTGCACAGGGATACAGAGAAGGCTACGGAGCAAGAAAGAACTCCTAATATCTCTTAGCCCGAAAGTTTAGGATTTCTAAGTCCTTTAAGAAGCTACTACGCACTGCTGAGGCAAAGCAAAACCGCCCCGGAAGGAATCTTAACCAATCAAATCTTATGATCTGGCTGCCTTTCGACTCTATTGCTTCCCCTGACGTTGGAATTGTGGGTTTAGAAGCTACATCACGAAAGTTGGACTTAACTCTATGTGTAGTTACCGGGAAATCCAAGTCAGAATCTCCAACATCTTAATCTAAGGGCGGCCTTATCTAACTTCATATGGAGAAGAGGCTGTGGCGGGAATAGAAACTCTTCGGGCTAGGCACAGAAGAAGCAGTTAGGTGAATTGTGCACATTCATTAATAGTAACAAGAGGATGGCATTTCTTTTTCTTTTTTGACCATAGTTTCTATTTCCCCCCGGGCCGATTCAACTAAGTGTAGAGTTTTGCTTGAATCTCAGCCTCTCTGAAACTCCGACTAGCATAGCAAATCGATCTATTCAATAGCAACAAGAATAGTACGTTTAGAATGACAAGGGCTAGGGCTAAAGCAATGAGGATTGGATTTAGATGGATTTTGGTAGTCCCCCGCTACACCTTCACAGCAAGGAAAAAGTCTCATCTTCATATCTTAATGGAACATTCGGTCATAGGCCATTTCCCCTTTCCATCCCATTTGAGCATCTTGTTCTCCTTTTCACATGAGAGCCTATTATCTATGATCCCTGATCTTGCCGCTTGAAAAGGGGCTTCTATAAGGAATAGAGCAAAAATCCAGGTAAGAAGATGAATCTGGCTGCGCCTAACTTCCTACTTTTGACGGATTCATTCTGGGCTAAGGGATTCTCTGTAAGCCTCAATAACTGTGGCTGGAAAGGAGTGGATGTGCTGATAGGAAGAAGGAATAATGCGTAAGCCAAAAGAAAGGGGGCAGTCTTGTTTACGTAATAGAGAGGGATACTCAATCTGTCAAAGCCTACTAAGTAGAGATCGATCCAAGCAAGGCTGCTTACCTGGCACTTCCTTTTGCCCGTCTATTGCGCTAGAAGGGAAACGGAAACTCTGGCATAGACGTCAGGCTAGATACTTGCTTTTCCTCACATTCTTTATTAAATTGAAGAAGTAAGTCCTTATTCACCCTTGAAGCGCTTGTTAGCGCCGTCTTTTTAAACTTCGGAGGAAAAGACTAGGGCAGCGAATTAGAACAATCTCAAGAAATAGACAATAGTAAGTGTGCTCTCAATTGAATAATTGGCAAGTGAATCAATCTCAAGTATGCTTTGTACGAGTGTTTGCGAACTAGGCGCTCAATCCTTATTTCTTCAACTAGGGCTGCTATACCTATGAGAGAGGAGATTGACGTAGTGGATGAGGATGGGATTCCTATGTCATGCAAAAGGTTTGGCATCTTTATCTCTGTTTAGAAAGGGGAGCTATTTAGGGGCTCTCCGCTCACCTAAGAAAAGAGGCATCCATTGATGATCCGCTGGGCCATGCTGCCGCTCTAAGGCTTCTTTAAATAAAGGCGTAAGGAAAATCTTAAAGCAAAGTTCCATATAGTATAGCTTCGGATGGTGTTGACTTAAATAGTGGATCATATGCCCTACTCTCGACACTAAAAATCAAAAGAACCAAAAGGATAGGATCCCAATTCACTTTGTTAGCGCTGCTGAGCCCTTGATGAGATCAAGGCATGCTCTTAGGCAGTCTATTTAATCAAGCTTTAACAAGGTATGAATAGAAAGAATATTAGCATCGGCTCCTGCTCAATCCGAGGCTGGAACTAGGCATTGGAAAGTGTGCTTAGTAGGGAAAGTTAGATAGTGCCCTTTTGGCCAATGGGGAAGGGGGGAATTCTCCAATCAAAGAGGGAGAGTGAACGAATTCTGTGAACAGAAACTAGATAATTCATTCTTGGAGGGTATGGATGGGAGCATAAAACAAACCTAGGCGAACTCTATTGACGATAGAGAAAGGGGATTCCCCGTCCACTGATGAAAGGTAGCCCGAAGAAAGGTCGGATCCAGAGTCCGATAGGTCCTCTGACACATATGAAGATATCTCCCCCAATCAACATTTTGAACCGCTACGCTATACTGCAAGCACCCTCGGTTCTCTCGTTCCATCTATTCTTTCTCATTGAAGTCAGTATCGACGCTTGAGGCTACGAATTGGATAGAATATTCTAATTCCATTTCAGGAATAAAAAAGAAAACCTAACCTTCGTTCGATAGAGCTAACCAACCTTCCCTTTGCTATGAAAGTTTTCCAACCCGCCCGATAGAGCTAGGACCCTAAGGAAAAAAATGCGAATTGGCTCGTAATTATCTGGAACTAAATAAGCTTCGGGGTCTTAATTTCAATTCGAATCCGCATATAGAATATGAACCGGGCTATCCCATGATCGTGATTTGATCATCATTATAAGGGCGTGATAAACCACGCCTTATGACAAAAGGGGAGCATTATGTCCGATCAATTCTGCGCTTAAAGGGTGCTATGGAAGAAATTAGGCACTGAACTGAGGTTAAGTAGTGCTTATCACTCAGGACGACCAGACCCCAGTCGTCGGTTTACTGGAAGATTTTATTCAGAGCTTAGTGCAAGTGTCGACTACACGAGCATTCCCTTACTCGGCAGAGCTTTCTTCAAGAAAAAGGAAATAACTATGACGGATAATCTTCGTTCGGACTACACGCCAGTCTTTTTCACCAAGAGCTTGTTCCGAAATGGGGCGCATGGGGGAAGTACTTTGGAATGATTTGATTGGGACGCGTTTGAGTTAATGAGCACTGTTTGCATGGTTCCATCAACGCTTTTCTTGCGTGTAAAGAAGTTGGTTCGAATTTTGAATAACGAAAATAAAGAAGAGATGCCCCTTTAATGGGTCGACCGAAGCTAACAAAAGAAAAGGCGTCGGATACCATTTAGTTATTATGCCGACTAAAGCTAGCTGCGCCACAGCTTGAATCTCCCTAAAAATCCCCACTCGTAGCCCTTAGGTTTGACTTGGGTATGTTAAGCATATTCGATTGGCTTCTTCACCGGGTTAAGCGACGGGAGTTTTAGGCTTGGCTTATCACCATATCCAAACCGAATGATGAATTTGATTTTGCCTCAAGAAATAGAAAGAGTGCAATTTTCTTTGAGGAAAGCGCTCTGATTATCCTATCCAAAAAACCAAAGCCTTTTGAAGAAGCGATATGAGTGATCCACCATTAAAGGAAGGGATTACTTTGGCGAATGTCAAATTCGATTATTTATTAATCCATTTCTCCTCTAGTGGGAAGGAATTCACAACCATAAACGTCAGTTCACACGGCTGGAAAAACAAGTACTTCCTTCGTAGCTTAATAAGATTATGTTGTCACGGCTTTGCCACAAGAGTGGATGCTATCGATTCCCCGAACCATAGACCAATCTTCTCATTCAAAATTGACTTATTCGATTTTTAGGACACTGATTCTTAACGCTTAATGGTTAGAGCGCTTTAGTGCTATTTCGAATAGAAAAATACCGGAGTTTGTGGCTGAGGGGATGACTGGTCATTTCCACTGAACCGACCTTAAAATGTCATTTTATTAATTTGATTCTCCCTTGTTCATAGATAGCTTTCAAGCGTCAGTCAATTTTATTGGTTCTATCGGGGAAAAATCCAGGACTGGATTTTTGCATTACGCGGTTCAGCACTCGCCCTAGAATCGGGTTTCCGTCTTCGAAAGAAGGAGTTCATAGTTAGGATGACCAGAATCCCCGGTGATAGAGTCCACTGCTCTTTGATTGAATTGCACAACTAGAAGAAGAGGGCTGACGCGTAGAAATGCCATATTTTTTTCTTAGGAAAGGTAGCTGAATCCCGATTTTTGTTGGATAGACTGGGAATGCTTTGCCTAGTGGAGAAGGAAGCTGTAACGAATGAGAATCTCCCGTATTCATTGATCCGGAAAAAAAAAGCAAACGCAGCTCCAACCAATTCAGTAGGTTTTCTCACAACTGGTCGAATTCTATAAAGATAGGGGGAACTTTCGCAGGAAAGATGCGCTCTAAAAAATGGAAGGTCCAAAGTTCCCCGGAATCTCAGATACTTAGCAAAGGGCTGACGCGCTGAATTGCCGTATAAAAAAAAAAAGAGAGGCATAGCCCATAGCTCCAACCAAGACTTAAGCTAAACCTAATCTTTGCAAGAATAAGCTGCTAGAATCGGTTGCTATTAAAGAGAAGGGCTTGCAGCAATTATCCCACATTCAACTGACTTCCCTGGGTTAAGTCCATTGGGTTTGTTTACAGCTGTTAGAATGCGTTCTGGACGTGAATCAGAATTTGTTAGTGGAATGCCCTCTTTCCTTTCTTCTCTGTACGCTCCTTGCCTATGACGGAAGATGAACAGCTATGACTAGTCCCGTCGTTTTCCTTCCCCTAGTGCTACTGTGCTTGCCCCCCTCCTAGTTCCTTCCTTCAAAAAAACCTACCTTTCTAATCAAAACGAGAGATCCAGTGCTCTAAGCTAGTGAATGAGACTAGTGCCTGACTTTCCGGACATGTGGACATGAAAAAGAAATAGATCGAGGAGTGATCGAAGTTGGATGGCCATTCCACTAACAAAAAAAAAATGCCATTTCTGGTCAACTCGAAGAATTGATTCAATCTCATATGATAAAATCTTAGGCAATCCGTTTTTTCAAGCCTTTTAGTCCGTTAATAGCATAAGGCCCTTAATCGAGTTTCCTTGCGAGCCTGTGCTTTAGAAATGGTAGTGGCTTTCATTTCAGCAGTCTCTTAGGCAGCATTGGCAAGTAGAGAGCTAGGTCCATCTCTCCTTGGTACAGGGATATATATAAATAACAGAGATAAATCGCAGGATAAACCTGTGGTGAGGAGATTCGTCCTGCATACCACTTCATAAGTGCAAACTAGAATTAGAATTTCCGCCATCAAACTCTTGTTAAACTCATCCACTCTTTGGAGATAGGTCTTACTTAAGTTACAGCATCCAGATGACGCTAGTTTTAGATTACTTAAAAGCAACTCATACACGCTCCTAATCGCATGGAAAGCAAAGCTCTAGAGATTGCAGAAGTGTAAAGTGCAATTTAGCCAGAGAGTGAAATATATCCGTACTATATGTTGTCACAATAAAATCAAACCAAAAGACCGATGACGCATTGAACAAGATGCAGACCAGATCCTGTGAGATGAAGTGTACAACAGTAGTCGCGAGAATGATGGTCTCGCAGAAGTAAAGATAGCAAAGAACAGAAAAGGCCCTATTGGTATGTTCCAATTGCGGTTTATGAGTTCTTTTTGTAAATTCGTTGGTTGAAGCCATGAGCAAAGTGCGGCTTATTACTTGAAATGATTTGTTTCACTTGATTTAGATAAGCATTGTCTACGCTCATATTCATATTGGAATCTGCAGGGACTTCACTTAGACTGTCTCATTAATTGCGTTTGGTATTCTCTAAAACTCTAACTGTTCTCGGCTTGCACCTGATGAGTTTTCATTGTGTTCTGTGCGTAAAGATAACGAATTGTATGCAAACCCCAAGGACGGCTTGCGGAGCTACGCTTGGTTTTGATACTCATCCTTGCGCTCTTTCAAATCCTTGACGTATATTGATATTGTATACTAAAAGTATTCAAAGTAAAATACAAGCAATCATGAGTCAGACCATCCGAGGTACCCTTGACACCAGCCTAAAACGGAGTTGTTTCTGAAATTGAAATCCCGACTTGATGGTTGGGGCTGGGTTTGTTATGCTGGTGGATATGAAGTATGCACGACTCCTCTTTAGTAGTATCCTCTTATTTCCGAGAAGTGGAGCCTACCAAGGGTAGAGGAAATCCTTCGTTTGCGAGCTTTTATTACAAGATAGCCGGCTGGACAACGACGGGCTTACTGGCTTGTTTCGGTATTGCGTAAAAGTATTACTTCCCAGTGAACTGGAAGTTGTACGAGATCAATAAAAAACGCCAAGAAGCGGGAGAAAGAGAGAGCCGAGATGAGTTAAGAAAACTATGATAGCGGGGCGTCTTCCTGTTTTCTTTCCATTTTAGTCTGCACGTCTTTACCACCCAGAGGTTGTTGACCTTCAGGAGCATAAAAAGCACTGTCTCCAATATGCGTTACCCACACCACAACGTATTCCTTGTCCACCGGCATCCATCACCATAGAATCTTCGTCTTGCAAGGTATTGTAACGAGATCTGTTAGACAAGCCAACATACCCCTGACACCATCGCCAGAAGACAGAGCGAGCAAAAGCTTTTTGAATACTTCGGGACAGCCTTTTGTCCTTTGGATGCTAAAAGAGCCGCCACCGTGTTCAGTTTCAGGTATGGAAACCACAAAAGCGGTTCCTATCCACGTGATTTTTGCTTTTATGTTTCTATCTCAAATCGGCATACCTTCATCAAAGAATGTCTGCCGGCATTTCACCTTGCTCCCCAAAATAGGTGTGTTCATGATGTGATGGGTTTAAAGTCACATGTTTTTCAACAACGTCTTATCTGTCATTTAGATTTAGTATGGCGTAACCGTTTTAATAAAAAAGTTGTCCTTTCCAAGTCTTTGTAAAGTATCTAATGCATTACTTCCTATACGTTCTTTCATAAGCTTTTCCCCTAGAAAGAAAAAAATTCCGTTCATTATTTCCGAAAAATCTCCTCCAATGCCACTCTTTAAGAAGTGCTGCAACCTGACCATGAAACGTAATACATGAGATCCGTGTGTAAAGCACAGTCTATCAGTATGTATCTGTTTCAATTCTGGTGACCCCATTTCATAATCTAATTTATGATTTGCTTTAACCGTGTTATTTTTCAAAAGCTTTCTCCATAATTCGTTATTGTTAGGGGTTGTGGGACGGACCTTTCCTCTTGATGTGGAAAAAGAGGCTCTTATCTTAGGTCTTTCTTTACCGGAAAAGAGTTCAATTCCATTAGTTCAGTTCCAGACCGATAGCATCTCTGCCAACTCCTATTCTGACGGCCGATGAAGCAACAGGTGACTCGACGACAGGAGAGGAAGAAAGCTTAGTAGAGTGCTTGCCTGCCAGTTTGTCTTTCACTCTGTCAGTCAGTCATTCATCCCCTTTCTTCTTGTCCAGAAAGCATTTCTTTTTATTGCCTAAAGAGGGAGTTTGACTTTAGCCCGTAGGTCGTAATGCTACGAATAAGTTGTTTGGTAAGCTTGTCTCTAATATATAGATAGATATATAGAAAGTAGCCTCGGTCACTCTCTCCAAAACTCAAGCGAAAGAAGCTCCCATCCCCACTCTGCTGTAAAGGGACAAGTCTGTTGACGATCCCCAGATCGAATGAAACTGCCGAGACTGTTAGAAGGAGCGCAGCATGGCGACCTTGGTCTTAAAGGGAAAAGCCGCACTCTGAGACAAAGGCTCCTGAATGAGAGTAGGGGACAAGCAACGGCTTTCGCGCGTGCTTTTCATAAGACCGTTGCTTGTTCACACAGGCAGTGATTCATGCGACGATCTCTCTCTATAAAACCTCCCATCCGGGGTATATATCTATTTATCTCTTGGTCGTTAGTTGCGTTCCCAAGCCTAACAGGAAAGGAAGATAGAAATACGTATCGTCGTTCAGCTGAACACAAACCCAGCCTGATCAGTTTCAGCCAAAATGGTGGGAGGACTTTTTTTTTCTATCCGAGACAGTGCCCAGATCGTTACGCCATTCGTGCGGGTCGGAACTGACCCAACAAGGCTCTGCAAGACCTTAGGTCCGTTATAGTTACTGCCGCCGTTCACCGGGGCTGATGTCATATGACGTATTCAGAGTTTGCCTCGATTTGGTACCGCTCTCGCTGCCCGCACCGAAACAGTGCTTTACCCCGCAATGTCCAGTCAACTGCTGCGCCTCAACGCATTTCGGGGAGAACCGGCTAGCTCTGGGTTCGAGTGGCATTTCACCCTCATCCGCTGATTCTTCAACATCCGTTGGTTCGGACATCAACTTAGTTTCACCCAAGCTTCATCCTGGTCATGGATAGATCACCCAGGTTCGGGTCCATAAGCAGTGACTATTGCCCTATGAAGACTCGCTTTCGCAACGGCTCCGGCCCTTAACCAAACGAACGGAATGAGTTGAACTCAAACGACGATACGTATTAAAAGACTATACGTATAACGGTTATTGAAATGAGTGTAACGGCTCTTCGTTTCATTGAATTTAACTCTTAAATATTATTATATTATTTTAATATGATATGAATGAGTTTTCAACTATTAAGTCAGCTAGGCTGCCTTTACAGTAGTTTTATCTAAGCTTCTAAGGAGGAAGGATCAAATCAATCACCTTTCAAAGCATGGATGACTAGAATAAAGTATAGACTAGAATGTCGACATCCTTAAAGAAAGAGAATCAAGCTATGTTATTACATGAAAATTCAATAAGAATCATAAATTTTGACTTTCAGACCTAATCTAAATGGTAGACTATCTTTGAAAAATAATAAGCCCAAACCATAGGCGAAGAAAAACGAAGATGAATATGGAGGGTTTCATACGGTTGTTTTCTCACTCGGTGATACCATTAGGGCAATGACAAGACTAATTATCTAAAAAGAATGAAATTCTAAATGCCTTTTACGTGCGCCTTGATAAGCTTATAAAGATGATGCAGGCCCCCGACAACAGGGCGGCTAGCTTCAAGGGGTCCATTAAATAGAGATCCCCATAGTTGAACCTGCCAAAGATTCTAAGAATAATGAGCAGCAAAATCAAGGCTAAAAAACTTTTCTTATGGGTCGAACTATACTCTTCTTTTTCCAAAAATAATGAAAGCTTTCAGTTAAGAAATTGGACAAATAAAGCGGCTTCCAAAGAAAGGCTCCAGTAACAGTCCCTTCGGATGCGAGTTATAAACAGTACGGTGATACTGATAAAAAATCTCCTCATCCTCTCCGTGTAGAAGCAAAAAAAAGAAAAAGCCTAGGCTGATCATCCAACACCCATTGATTAAGATCCTTATCGGCTAGAATAAATGCCTTTTAATCTTCTCAGATTTTTGATCCGGTAGTCTAAAGCATTCTGAGAATTGATAGTCTTCTTTTGAAGTCTAAGTGACAGAGGATCTAGTAAGGAAGGGAACCTACCTTTCTCGTTTGTGACCCATGCCTATGGGTCACTTAACTCCGTCAGCATAAAGGCAGCAAGTGAAGTTAGAATCTTTCTCTATTGTTGCATTCCCTTCCGGGATACAGAGCAGAATCTATTGATACTTCAAATTCCTTAGAAAGACCGAGATCACTACATCTATCTCTTGAACTCAGCTCCTATTCACATCCTTCCCGTGGGAACGACTATAGAGGACAGCCCCAGAGAACTCAATGACGCTATTGTTGAGCTCATCCCGCCTATTCTTGATATTCTATTCCTAGGTCCTGCGGAGGACCTCCGAGTCCCCATTGATTCTACTCCAATTCCAGTCAAAAGCTGTTCTTCATCTTACCCGGGAGGAAGTCGAGGACAGAGTTGCAGCTTTAGATGAAAGATTGATGTTTCTATTCGAATACAAGGCCCTACGCCTTATGGCTTTAGGAGATTAATATAGTTGAGCTGCAAGCATCCTGAGATTGAACTGCGTTGAAGTTTTCAGCAACATCTCATTTTTCGTTCCTGGCCTAGCTGAAGGAGGGTAAATTAGGCATCTTTTCGAACTTCAATACTGGGCCTCTATGAACCCGTTGAAGTTACTGAGTTGGTTGCCCTTAGTCTTGTTCAAGTTAGAGGATTTCTTAACTGTTGAAATGACGTCTATAGATATGAAAAGATTGAAAGCTCGAAATCGGTTACGCAACAGGCTAAGCCAGAAAGTTTGAGAGATTGCTATTGTTGTTAGCAGTTACAGCAGAGACAGAGATAAAAGCGTAAGAAACCCAAGAACCTTTTGGCCGCCTTTAGGTCTTCTTACCCGGATCAAATTGAACTTCGAACTCAAGTAACTTGAAAGAGAAAGAATCTGACTTCAATCCTATTGGCTTTCAACTCCCAATTCTACCTAGGAATGAAATCAATTAGACTTCCACGGAAGTCAGACTTAGGAAATAGTTGCAGCTCTTTCTCTTGAGTTATAGGGAATCTATAATGATTGGCTTTCGACTCCTATTTGCAGGATTGAGTAAGATTGACTTCGATTTCATTCGTTTCAGTATTTCAGTAGAGCCTGTAATCAGTATATTTTGTTTAGGATTGACTGATTTTTAGTCTTTACCAGGTCCTTGAAGTCAGAAGCAATAAATGAAGTCAAGTTATTTATTACTTTTTTGCACTCTCTGTCTTCTCCTCAGTTTTCAGTCTTTTCAGTCGGAGATGCGTAATCTGAGCGTCATGCCTATGTTTGCTGAGATTCCTCGATCTAAGTCTTTTTAAAGGCCCTCTTAAGAGTTGAGAATCAAGCGTCAGCATTTAGAACTCAACATCCGAAAATCAGTCATAGTCAGAAGCAGGAGGTCAGTCTTGATATTATACTAAAAGCCCTATCTTCAGACAGAGCAGAGCAGCCCTTGAAGCGGGAGATGGTATAGTAGGCTTAGGGTGAAGTTACCTGGGAGTTACGAAGGAAATGAAGACTTCGATTTAGTTGCCTATTCCTCATTAGTGGGGCATAATAGCTCGAAGCCGATAGGAAGTCGCTGAGGTAAGTTCCGATAGAGCTACGCTCCGGGTATTCAACAAATTTGTTCTTATAGGTTACTATTTTTTCTCTTAATTAAAGCACTGGAAGAGAATCGCTATCGTCTTTCGTCAGGACGGGGATTTACGTGTATTGCTTATGTCCGATTTGCTGACGCTAGCTTGACTTCACTCACTTCAGAGACAGAAAAAAAGAATAAGAGAATAAGAAAGGAGCGTAGCAGCCAGAAAGAAATCCCCTCCGGAGCTTAAGGCACCGAAGTCCCACAGCTAATATGAAGATTTCAGGGAAGTTCTTTCGTTAGCAGTAAGAGCCTATTCTGTCTTGCTTTCTGAATGAATTCCGCTGCGCCCCTCAAAAGAGCTCTTTCGATTTCGAAAAAAGTGCAACACATGCCTGCACTATTTATCTAATAATGTGCCATTTCCTCTTGCTTTTGAAACCAAAAAGACAGAGAAAATGAAATTCAATGCTTTTCGTAAGGCATGCGAATGCGAAAGATAACATTTGAAAGCGGAAGACTTTTCTAGGTTAATATAGCGAGCTTAAGGTCTTTTTAAAGATAAGATAAACGCTATAGACGGCCATTATTCCTGACAAAAGAAATGGAGTAAGTAAGATAAGGGGTGACTGCATGAGTCTTATAATCTTTCATTAAAGTGAAAGAATTTATATATATATATATCCGGAGCTTAAGGCATTAGTAATTAGTCAATTCAATATACAATAAAGTTCAATTCAGCAGTACACTGCTACTAACTTTCTTTATTGAGAAAATGCTATGGCTATCAACGATCTTTATTTCAATTCTAGTAGCACTAGAAAAGCAAATAGGGAGTACAATATGGAACTCCTTTATTTATGTAAATAAACTTCCACAACGAAAGAGACTGTAACTATTATATTCTTTCTTAGTCTCTCCGGTCGCCGAGGGTGACAGCCTGCACAATGAGCGCTCGCTGTTCATCTCGCAGCATTTGTAGTCTCGTCTCGAGGCGCATTATGTTTTCATTTGCCTTAGCATGCGGGGTGTTGCCATTACGAGAGGAGGGCTACATCTCGCGCCATGTGCCACTGATGTGTGCCCAGTTAGTTATCTGGATTCGATTAGAGTTATCTTGTCTTTGGCTTAGAGTCACCAAGAATCTCTCAGTCAACCAAGCCAGGAAAGGAAGAAGGTAAGGCTGATTCGAGACTAAGAACAGCGGCACCGGTTACGAGCACAGTCAGAGTTCAACTAATCTTATTTATATACACGATTTTTTGCATTCAGTTGAATGTGCGAATTCCCTCTCATCTCATCTGTCGATTCAAAAGGAATTTCTCGAGATGAATCCCGGCTTGAAGTCAAGTGCAAGAGTTAAAGCATCCCATTCCCCTATTTGAAAGAGGCCTTTTCGCGCCCTTTTCTTTGAAGCTTAGTTCTGCAAGCTCCTGGATTTGTTGAGCTCTGTCATATTGCTTTTCGCACTTTTTCATTGGCGCAATCTTCTTTGAATTCGTTTGTGTTCTTTAAAGCTCTTTATATTGACTATTAGTTTTTATCACATTATGAAAGGATTGTTGGAAGAAGATGAAGCAGCTGATTGGATTCTTGCCTTTCTTCCTTTCATTCTTTTAGTCTGACTAGAGAGCTCCCTAGTTCACTCGTAAGCTCTCCCCTTCTCTTTTGCAAGCAAACAGTAAGTCAAGGCGGGTTAACTCTGAAACAGAAGAAAGGAAAGAAAGCACGCATTCAACCTTGACGGACTAAGCCTAAGGCCCCTGGTCCCACACCTCAAGGAAGAGGGAGAAATGTTCCTTACTCCACTGCAAGAAGGAACACATTGAAAACCCCAACCCCTCTGGCCTTTCCATGGAGTTGACAGGCCCCGGTCCCACTCACCCACAACTGCTGTCAACCGCAACTAAATCAACTCAAAGTCTGGTAAGATAAGGTGGTTCACCCAAGCCAACATGCTTATCGTTTCACTTTCTATAAAAGAAAATAGGTAACTATCGAAGTTATTATGCTATCGATGTGAGGAAGAGGAGAAAAGAAGGAGACAAAGGATTTTTCCTCGGCCTTGGATCATAGCTAAAAAAAGGCCAGTCGCTATCTGAATGACTAAACATTCTCGTACTAGGGGATATCAAAAATTTGTCATCTTGACGACTTGATCGGGCTTTCGCCCATTGTTCCACTAGCCGATCTTAATCATGATAGATGGTTAGCACCAGAGCAAGCACCAATAACCAATAGTCGTTCGTTAACCATGGTTGTGGAAAGGATACGGTTCAGTACTGTCCCTCGCTTAGAATCTCTTCCAGCTGAGCTGCACTAATAAGAGGCTTACGTAAAATAAATAGAAAGATAATTTGACTGACTACACACGAAAGCTTTTCCTTCAGTAAGGGGTCTCAACTTGACAAAATGTCGGCTAAAGCTATCGGTGACCGGCTCAACAAATCCCCTTAGAAGGGGCGAATCCACTGTCTTGAAGAAAATTTGAAGTTAGATTCTTTTTATATAATAAATTACCTGCCCTCGAGTTAGATGCCTTTCAAGTGCCTATGAACTCATCCTAAGGCAAAAGCGGATCTTGAGATGGAAAGAGCGGATCGATCTCCTGCTTCCCGAATGCCTTGACTTACTAAAGACTGGAATGAACCATGAAATTGATAAGGAATGAGAAAAAGTATCTACTCGTCATATCATCTTTCCCATAAAGCTAGGCATGCAAAATCCGTATTCCAAAGCAAGTCAGAAGACTAGCTATAAGCAAAGACTCTATTCCATATACCAAAGCCAAGAGCCAAGCTAACTCAATAAAGTCTGAAAGCCTGCCAAAGCTAGAAAAAGCACAAAGCTTTCCTGTTGAATGAGGCTATCTCTTCTATCGCTCCTTCCAAGTGAGCCTCTTTCATAAAAATGAGACAGTTTTCGCAATAGCGTCATTCTCAAGCTCTGCTTCACTTCGAAAGCTTGCAAGGCTTGAAGCTCAGAAATGGATGATTTGAGATCCGTTGAATTCAGACCATAAAGCGTGAAAGTCTTTTTCCTCCCACTTTCATAGAAGAATGAAGGAAGAAGTCAATAGCCACTTTGGAGGCTAACTTTTTTTAGGGAAATCCTTTCTTTGCTTTGCCCAAAAGCATGAACTCGATCTTCAGCCCTTACCACGATTCTCTCAAAAAAAGGAAGGAGCTGAATCTGCCTAAGTAAGAAAGAGGCCGCGGAGGGGCTTAGTGTGAGTAACTTCACTCGGGAAAGAACAAAGAAAGGGCAATCAATTGTTTAAACTGTCAATAAAAAAAATAAATCATTTCTCTTAGTAATTTGACTGCGGAAAAGCCTATTAAGGTCCGCTCAAGGTTCCTAATTCAATCAATAGCAGCTCCTTCTTTTCTTACTAACAGGGCAAGGTCTGATTCAATTCCTGGTCCGCCCTCTCTTTCACTTTAGAGGAGTACACATCGATGAGCTTAAGTAAGCGTTTTTGACTACGTTGATGCAACGAACTCTTTCTATTATTAGAGCAGACACCTTTCGACAGAGTCTTCCTTTCATCGGCTTGCTCTTTGGACCTACCTTGAGAAGGGAAATTCCTACGAAATGATTAATTCTAGTAGGTCAGGTCTCTCTAATTCGCGGTAGGTGTGTATGCTTACCTAAGGCGAGAGCATTTGCTTCTTCAGACGTGGGTGCTTATGGGACTTCTGTTTCCAGCAAGTAGCTGACGAATGCCCAATGATGTTGCACTGAGGGCAATACTAAGGTAAACTTTCATATGATATCGACACAAACGTACAGTGTCCCGTACGTTCCACCATAACTTGATCCTGAAGCGGCATGGATAGGGCCACTTCCACCAGTACTCGGACATAGTGGCCGTAGATGCCACTGAGAGATCGGTCATCGATTTTGAGGGGTTTTCCAACTGCCCTGGCGATACCCAAAATAATGGATGGGTGCCAGTATTCTAAGCTCAACTCGTAAATACGAATCCAGAGTTGAGCCACAGAAGTACGAATCCTATAGGGATTCAAATCCGGAGTCCATCGCTGTAGCCGGATGATGCCTGGTTTGATGTTCCATGTACCCTTCGCCCATACCCGTTCCCTGTCCTCCAGCGAGTCGAACTGCAGATGAAAGTATCCTCTACCAAGCGGGATGAGTCGCCAGTCTTGGTTTTTTTTCCCCATAGCTGCTGTAAACGGAGTTTGAGATCAGCCAATTTCCAGGGCTTGTCTCCCTTAGAAAGGATGAGCCGTCCAATCTGCGAGTCTTCACATTGCCTCAACTGAAATATGCTCGCTTTCAACATGAAATATTCATTCTAAATGAAAGATATAGATAAACAATTATCTTCATTGACCAATGACTTAGCAAGACCCTTTTGCTTAATGATACTTTTGCCTTCTTGAGTAAACCTTTAGGGCATATGACGTCTAAGGTAAATCAACCTATCGTATCGACGAGATGCAACAATAATCAAGCAGACTATGAAAAGAATTTGTTCTCATCTACGTCTCTTTCAATCATGGGCTATTGAAGAGAGTTCTTCCGATCATTGCGTAAGCCGAGCTGGGCTTGCAGCAGAATGAATCTGCTGAGACGTCAAAAGAAGCAGAGAAAGGAATTGCTAAAAGAACTAGAAGCATACTCCTTATATAATAGTGATTCATGTGCACATCCCGTAGGCAAGGTTATTGAAAATTCCTTATGCGTCCCCTTTCTTTGACTATTCTTCCTCCACCCCTCGTACCTCGTAGATTGACTGTTCTGTGCGAAGCTCGTCGTATAGACGTCTAGATAAAGCCGATACAGAAAGAGAGACTGCTAGCCCTAAGGAATAGAGTGGATTCTCGGATCCTCCCTCGAGGACTGAGCTTACCGAAAGGAAGGAAGAGTCATAGGATGTGTAGTAGTAGCATAAGAAAGCATGCCCAATCGCTATGGCGAGCGTGGTGAACACTGTCTCGCAGCTTACCCAATCTCTCAACCTTACCAATAGGCTCCTCGTAGAAAGGGTTGGTTAACTACATTACTTAGATAAGTATCGAAGTATGAAACGGCAGGCTTCCTGCTATTCAAGTTGCAGGGTCAAGGAAGGAAAAAAGAAAAAGCAACTGGCTACCAATCAATCCACTGAGCAAGATAGCTTCAATCGAGATAGCATTTCACTAGGCATTTTTACACTTCACTAGCAGCCACAAAGGGTGAAGGAAAGTCGGATGAAAGTGATCCTAATGGAAGTGGAAGCTCGGGACCAAGGCTAAAAAGTAGCGACGTAACTTCTTAGTCTGTCGTATTCGGGAAAGCTTGCTTCATGGCAAGCATTTAGCCTGATCTACTTCCACTTATGACGTCCAAGATTTCGCTTTCAGGTGATCGTAGACCACCAAAAGCCTTGCGGCTCACCTGATCTACGACAACCCTTCGCTCGTGCTACTAATGAAGCTCGCGACCCATAACCATGCGTCCCCTCGCTCAAGAACTTATTCCGGCAGGGGAAATAAAGAATTAGGTATTCATCTTCCTCAACCGAGAAGGAAGAAGACCGAGCAATCTTAGCTACTTATTTTAATAAAGATAAGGGGTGCGGCAGCTAGACGAGCGCCGATAAACCTGTCTTATGATCCCATTGATCCGGCAACAACTCGAACATATTATATAAGATCACACTAAAATCAACCCCAAAATCACTTTATTAAACCTGTCCAGTTCTTAAAGTGATTTCAGTACTCGGATACACTTTAGTTGAATTTTAAAGCTAAGAGAAAAGTACCCCGATAAATTATTAAAATAAGTAGGTGTCGGATTTCAATTGTCCCCTTCTACTCTTGAAACCGGTACTGATTCACCGCTCTACTACCCTTTCAGTTGCTTGTGAGTTCACTTGCCTCGAGGCAGGGAAGCGTGGAAGAATACATACTTTCATTAGACGCATTTTTTATTTAATAAAGAGATAAAGCCAATGGGCGAAATAAATCAATTCAGTAGGATTTTTTTAACAGTTTCATCCTTTATTCAAAGTTTTAGGCACTCAAACTAGAGAAAGAATATGAAAGAGGGCAGGTCCCATCTATCCCAACAAAGGTCTATCGTATATAATGTTTTCCTTCAGGCGATTGAATTCATATTGAATTTCTAAGGCTGACCCACGGAAAAGGGATCGAGAAACCACCGGACCAAACGATGACGTATTAATGACGATTTTATTTCTGGCTACTGATCTTTATGCGGGTCGCGAGAGATCGTGAATTTCATAAGAGAATTAGATGCCTTACCTCTCACTCGAGGGAGAGATGGCCTGGTTAATCCTTCTTCTTTGAATTCTCCCAATCGCCTGACGGCTCAACTTATATACGATCACCCTTATCAACAGCTTACGTGTAACGTTCTGGACACATAAATAATGGTCCATCCCCTTTTATCGCTTGTAGAACAGGTAACAATGGAAGAAGCGGGTGGTGGAATCCCAATCTTTGATTTTCACTCGGCAGCCGAGGAAAGACATAGAAATCTTTGAATCAGAAGAGAAATGGCCCGGTTAATCTATCCGAACAGAAGAATAGAATCACAAGAATGACTCAATTACATCGAGCCTTTGTTCGGTTGTAAGGGCCCCTACATCAAGGCAAGGATGGAAAGCAGAATCATAACTTGCACGAGATGCCCGGGCTGTGAATGAAATCAATTGATTGAGAAGAAGTAGGATTATTTCACTCTTGATTACGAAAAAGACGGGTAAATCGCTTTTCTTTATTAGTAAATGATTTTTCGTTGAAAACTGTAAGAGGGGATGATTGAAGAGCGGATGCGATCACAGTTTCCTTTCTTACTGTAACAGGGCTTAGGCATGAAGTTAGGTTTCAAACACCGTATACTCGAAGAGGAAGAGCTTCTATTCCATCAACAGCTGCTACTGATTAACGTCCTCCACCACCGGTATCGGTTAGGAGAGCAGCTTCTTTTCCCACTTACTTCTCGTTTATATAGGCGGCATTTGGCCTGAAAACCGCTTATTCCGGGCCCGAGACTCGTGCCTTACTTAAAAGAATACTAAAATCCATTCAAAAGAGAATTTATAGAGGAAGATTGGAAAGCAGCTTCTTCTTTCAACCCGACATCCGCCTATTCTATACCAGCTTCTTCTATAGATGATATAACAGGAGGAAATTCACTAGCAAAGGATATAGGCTTGCTTCTTTCAACGTAAGCCAGGTAAACAAGAATAGAAGTTCCACTCTACTGAATTCCTGACAGCAAACGAGCGGCCCGAAACGGAGGGAAATGCAACGAGCATTAGCGCGCAAAGCCTTAATTAATTAGAATTCCTTCGAGCCTACGCTTGCTTTACGCGAGCAATGAGGATGCGCGTTACAAAAGACGGCTTGAGCTCTTGGAGTTGCTTGTTGGGAGTCTGCTGTTTCCCATGCTTTTCTTTGTTAGCGATCGAACCATAAAGAAAGCAAACGGATCCGGATCTGTCTTATTGACCGGCTTTTCTATTTTGAACTGGCAAGTGGCAAGGTACGGTTGGACGTGCCCGCGAAACCATATGATAATGTAGAGTAGGCTAGGCTTGGAGATGAACATCTTAAGTTTTTTTTTTCGGTAGTTGTAGCGGCGATGGAAGTCACACCAGTGCTGATCCAGTTGTTTATTACCAAAAGCGTCATGCAGTTACGAGAAGTGATCGTGATTCCGTTCCAGATGTCCCAGTGCCTGTTCATAAGGATTCAGTTTCGGAGTTCGAGTGTTGATGTGTAGCGAAATCGGAATAGACTCAAATCCGGAGGTGGGATGGCAATAAGTCAGATCGATAGGTGGGATAAGAATAGGATGAATAGATTCGTTGCCTTCATCACCCGGTCATTGGTGAAGCCGGGGGTTATCGGGAATGAAGTCATTAGCTTGCCTCCCGGAATGGGATACTGTGTTAGTTCGGGAATGGAATCAATAGCTTGCCTGAACTAGAATAGCCTGGTTGAGAAGGGGATACAGAGTATGGGATGGTCGTGGACAAGATTCTAACCCGGTAAGAAAATAACACGGGTTGGTTTTGGGCAAATTATGCTCCTTGTAGGTGCTCTTTCGAAAGCATAGAGCTGGGCAGCGGAGAAAGAAAGGAAGGGAACAAGTATGCACTGCGTCTCCTCGCCGATGTGAATGAGTAGACACCACATCTCGACCTGTTTCCGCTTCATAAGGAAGGGCTACTTACTGCTAAGACAGCTATGAATCCCCTCTTACCATTCTTTAGCTGGCGAAAAAGAAGAATAGCTTCTCTCTTGCGACCTTCCATGCCAACTCTCTTTTTTATGGAAATGCAAATAGCTGGTAGCTATGAGCTTCCTCTTTATTAGAGACTCGGAACTCTGAAGAGTTGAAGCTCTCTTTTCTCAAGCTTGATTCGCAATAGCTAGAAGCATTGGTAACCCAGAGTCCCTTCAGTACGGGGGAGAGAGTGTATTAGCAATCCTTTACAGAGTAAGGTAGTCTACTTAGAAGAGAGTAAGAAAATTGTTGGATCTTTCCGAGATTAGGAATAAATTGAATCTTTCTCCTTAGAAACTAATTATAGGGGCGGGAGCATTAGAAGAGGCTTTGACTGTTCACGAATCCGATGTGATAGAAGCAGCTCGACGATCAGTAGTAGCCCTTGCTGTTAGTAGGCATAGAGCATAGAGTAATAGAGTAGCTTTCTTTCCGGCTTTACGACAGCTTTCAAGCTTGACTTTGACTCTTGAATTTGGCATTTGGGAAGGCGCTTTCGTATATAAAGAAGTAGCCTTTCATTCTCGAGAGGTCTTGACGATACCCTTAACGAAAACTGCCTAAGCCCAGTCACAGGATCATATGAGAACGTCATGCAGATGCTCAGGTGCCGTAGGCTGGCTGGTAAAATAACCGGGAAGTAGAATGACCTACTCCGCCGTTACTGACTTTTCTTTATCTCTCTTAGACTGTGTTGAAAGTCTGTCTTCCTTGTTAAAAAGTCCCGAAGGCGGCATATCTTGGTGGGGCGAATAGGCTTAGTTGTCTTCTTGTTAGCTTGATGGCTGTGACTAAAGAGCCGGCAACATTTCCTTCGATTCATCAAACCACAACACTTGATCTTGTCTGCTTGCACCGTTCAACTACGTTCACTCACTCCTGTAGGTAGGATTATTTTATAAACATTGAGGAGGTAAGAGCCCTATCAACCATACATTTCGCATGTGAAAACTAGAATCGAATCCTTACTTAATCAACTACAAGTACAGTAAGGAAGGAAAGGATTACATCCTCTTTTAATGCATTCCTTATTGCTCTATCCATAGAGACAAGCCAGGGAAGGGGGTTAGCACGGTACCGGTATATTGATCCGGTACGTACGGATCAATTCAATTCTTTTACGCAAAAGCAGACGAAAGAAAGGCTTCGGCATATACATCTGCTTCGGTATCAGGAAAGGAATTAGATGATTCTGAAGCGTTGGCATAATCAGAAGAAAAAGAGGGAACAATCCGAGCATGCAACATCAGATAGGTAGGCCCACTCATATTCATTAGGAAAAAGTGCTCACGGCTCTCGTACTTAAGGTACATTTCCTTAAGATTATCCTTTTTGGGAGTCCTAATTGCTTGTTGAAATTAAGTAATTCAACTTGTTTGTGGCCCGGGGCCAAAGCCCTGAAACAGATAAATGGGCTACTTACTAAAGGCGTAAAGGCTCTACTTATTTAAGTTCATCTTTCGCGTAGCATGGTGGGTGGGCGAAGGTATCTTCTCTCTTCAAGTCTAAAAGGTCTAAGTTCTCTCTAGTCCCAATTTCACCTTAGCTCCAAGCCGTATTAGCGTCAAAGCCAATAGCAAGACGCTGGCAAGCCAACCTGTAATCCAGCAAGCATGTGAAGATGGGAATAGATTGTAGGTAAGGACATACAAGACAGATAGGAGATAAGGGAGAACCAGTGAGAGTCAGAAAAAAAGAAAAAGATATGGGCGACCCACCCCGACATGGCAAAACACCAGGGTTAAGCAAGCAACTCCCGGAAACCATGCGTCACATTTAGTCGGGTTGGTCCGGTGCTCAGTCTCATGCATACGTCGCACGAAAAGAAAGGGCGGTAGCCCACCTTACGCGGCGCAGAGAAAGCTCGCCTACTCGGGGAGGATGCTGAAGGACCGGTAGACTGACTATGGGGTAAAATAAATGTAGCTGCGCCCCCACTCTTAAGGCAAGGGTGGAAAAGAAGGGTACACAAGCAAACAACACTTAAAACACATGGGAAAACCACGCAAAGCAATCGAATGAACGTTTAGGCGCGGACCTGTGCTCAAAAACCCCAACCACCCTCCAGGAGAGAGTCCCACCGTACCGAAGACACACCGCCCAGAACTTACAGCATAGTAGGGGACTTACCGCGGTCTTCCAACTTTTTTGATCCATGCTTACTTATCTGGGGTTAGGCACTAAGAAAAAAGATAAAAAGAAGCCAGCAGAAGAGCTCCAAGGACAAATGCACTCAACCAAGTCAAAACCTAGCGCTATGAGGGCAAAGAATAACGATAGGGCTTACTGTCACACCGGCACATACCAACAGATCCCTCTCGCCGGAGAGAAAAAAAGCCAAAGTGACTTTGTGCATACATAACATAGTAAACTGGAAGACTAGAACGGAAGGGAAGAAGAGAAGGCAAACTGACTAGACTGGAATGCAGACTAACCAGACAGAACAGTTACACAGACATACTATATGGGCCTGATATACAGACTGAAAGCTTGGAAAGTTTCAGGGTAAAATAGGTCTTCGGGAGCGACTTGGGGGGAGGGGGCTTTCGGGGTACATCGACCTATTACGAGGCCTACTCACCTCACCGCCCTCCTAGCCACCAACAAAGGGATCGCTACAAAGGACCCACCACTTTTATGATCAACCACCTATTTATTATTATCTATAAACAGTAGAGGCGCCTCTGTTTGATCGATCACGGCCATAGTTGGATAACGGCTATAGCAGTGACGTTATCTTTCTACGCGAGCTGTCTGGTCTAGCTCATCTGATCCTCACCACTACCTATCTAAGCTTGTGACCTGCTACCAAAGGTCCTCATCTGGCTTGTCTGCTTGTCATAAGGAGTACGCCGCCATAACCATATAGTGGACATGCTACAGTGGAGTTATTATCCCACGAACTGGAAAAAAAGGGCAGGGAACATCATAATCATACCAAAAACTATATAGACTTATACGAAAAATGCGGCTAGGAATGAAGAAGCCGTAAAGCCCCTCGACACCCATAGAGGGATATTTTAGCATCAAGAACGATATTGATGATCCAAAACTTTTGAAAGAAGCAGCAGCCGTGGTTCCTTCTCATTCTTCATAATCTGCTAATCGGAGAGCTCATATATTACCGATGAAGAGATTAAACCGGTCACCCTCTCTGCTCTGAAAAAGATGTGAAATGTTTGCTTGTTTTTAAGCGCTGTTGGGCACAGTAGGAGTCGATCTTTGCAAATAACCATAAAGTTGCTTGGAAGTTTCCATCTCTCTGTCCCTATCTCCATTTAGATTAGAGCGAAGAAGTACCTATTGGTCAGGTCAAGCCAGCTCCCCTTTCTTTATCTATCTTCCCCAAGGCAGGATCGAAGGGGGTTGTTCCCTTCGCCTTATGAGATCTTTCATAATTTATCCTACATATAGTACCATATGAGCTTTGGGATGATCGTCCCCGTTTCAAGTAGAACCGATTCCCCTTCGCAGCCATCCCTTCGATCAAATAGAGCTTCCTATCCTACTTTTGTTCTTTTTCTCCCACGAGGGCTATATTCCTTTGCTACTTCTTTCCTCGGCTAATGGAATAAAATCCTTATTTTTTTTAGTCTCTGCCTGGTCCACATACGCCATCCATTTCCCAATAGTAAATGCGCTGCTGAGCTCAGATGTCCGCTCGTATGGCAAGTTGGAATAAAAACCTCCCCTCTTTGTGTGAAAAAGCTTCTGAAAGCCCATTAGTTAGTATTAGTCAAAAACCTAGTTTAGTTAAGGGGTCCGTAGTTGTCGCAATCGCTCATTGGTCTTCACCGTCACGTGCTTTCTTCAATTAGTTCAACTCAGCTGTTCGGAGATAAGCAACAAAGGCTCCTCCCGCTCAAAAGGCTCTTCTTTTTTCATTGATCTTTTGTATCCCTCGCTCTATGAGGATGCGCGCCTATCCAGAACGTGCAAAGTCAAGTAGCGGTAGATCAACAAAGTTGTGGGTATAGATTGACACATAGGCTGCTGGCAGAGTGGGGGTGGGGGGCAGAATCACACAGCAAGAAAGCTTCCTGTCAATCCAAAAATGTTAGAAAGAAAGAATTGCGTATAGAAAATTCGATCTAATCTCGGCAAGTGGGCTTATTCGATTTCTGAAGTTAGATAAGTATCTTCAAAGTCTGAGAAAGCCCTTTATTAGTTTAGTAAGGCCAGTAGTGCCTTTAGCGAATGCGTTCACGAGGCCGGTCCCCGGTGGCTAAGAAGCTTGATCACTTTGTTGAATAAAGCAAGTTGACGTGATGATCGAATCTGGGTGAAGTGTCGCTACTTGGCCCAGCGTTATCGAGAAAAGGTTTTGTTTCCTTAGTCTTGTGGAAGTCTTTGTTCCGTTCGTTCTTTCTTCCCTTAGTCTTTCTTGTGCACTTTGTTTAGTCTACTTTACTTAGTCTCTCTGAGTGGGCTTGGTTGGTCTTTTTCTTTCTTCTCCTTGTATTCAGACTAGGAGCAAGTGTTCTAAATCTCTGTGTCGAGGTAAACAAAAAGATCAGTCGGTTAAACAAGCGCTGCTGCCTATGCCGCTATCTCTACCACCGGTGCCGTTGCTAATGGTGCCACTATCGATGCTCCTGCACCTTTCACTGCTTATGAAAATCGACAGAATCCAGGTCAGAAAGATCGACGATCATAAGCTGCTGAGTGAACTCGGTCAACCCAACTGATGCTTATGAAATATATGGTGCTACTGTTCAAGGGACGGTCTATGTGGTCGGTTGAAAGTCACTCCTTTATCTCGCCCTGTGGAGTCGACGCCTTGACATTCACTGAGGACGAGATACCATAAGGTATGGACGCAACTCATATCAAGGCTTTACATATCAATGTATAAGAATCTACTCTCCTATCCTAAGGAACGGATTCTGCCCACTAGAGAAGGATTCCATATAACAATACTAATAGCTTGACCTATCATGGATGAGAGGCGCCTAGCGATGTGTCGGATGCATGACTAAGAAATAGCGATGCCTTCGGTAGCTTCACATTGGCAAGGCCTTATAAAGAAAGCGCTAGGAAATGAGGTTTCTAGCGAAGCGCTTACCGTACCCGGAAGAACTAGCCAATCCTGATTCAATAAAGATGGAAGCATGAGACGACTAGCATCTGCCCCTTTAGGTACGGAACAAGCAACAAGGGCTTTCGCCTCCACCACTTTCGCTGGTTTGCCCTTATAGAGGAGTCAAGCTTATCGTAGCTCATCCCGAACGTTTCATTACGTGTAGTCAGGAAGCAAGCAGCTATGAGTGAAATGTATGGCCATTAACCATGCTTATTATCTCGCCCGAGCAATTGCTTTCTTTCCTTAGCTAGCTTTATGTAAGGATAGTATCTACCCAAAATAAATTCTTATCTAAATGTTATGCTGCTTTTATATCGCGCCCCTTCCCTTGGTATTGACAAAGACAATTCCCATGCTCACATAATGTTAGAGCACCAAAATCAACCCCCGAGATTATGCGCGAAAAACTCACTCTCGTGAATGTCCTTCCCAAATCCTAGCGTGACGTGGATGATCCGCCTAATCCTCACCACGATCGATTAGGTTATACATACGGTTCATTAAAGTCTTTTTCATACATTAAGCGTGGTTGTCACAATTATGCCTTAAATGAAATGAAATTCGTACTGCATCGCGATATTACTCTACCACTCTCTAAATAGAGGCTCGATAAGTGTCTTCACTTCATTAAATTCAAATCAAAGAAATAGAGTACTAGCACGTATGGATATGGATGCTGCAAACAGGCTTTCTGCAATTGCTGCCGAAATGGGGCAACTGCAAAATCAAATTCTTAAGCACCGTAGAGTGCTAAACTCCCTTTTTCTAAGTGTTAGAACAATGGATCCTGCAAGGAAAGAAGCGCGCATTCGCGCTACCAGAGAGCGCATAGAGGGTTTGGAGGAGAGGCAGCAAGCGCTGCGGGCGGAGCAGGAAGCCCTAATTGTGCGTGCTGCCACCCACGGTCACCGGGGAGACTAGAATAGAAGAGTCCGTCGACTCTTTTTAGTTTGTTAAGGTTGAAATAAGTGTCTATAGACGCAAAGTAGTGTGTTTTAATTTATGGTGTTCTTTTTCTTTTTTTAGTATCAAGCTGTTGATACGTCATATATAAAAAAGGTAACTCCTTTAATGTCTTTGTTCCCAACGCCCATGAATTTCAAGGAATTAAGAACTTCAACAGTCTTCTATGGGGTATCCAAAGTACGAACGAGATGGATTTTGTTGTACCAACCATTCTTGTTAATCCCGATCCCGATAAGGAAAGGGGGTAATTTCTAACAAAGTTTTCGTTTTTTTTAATTCCTAGGCGTAGTGCTTTTTCCCCTATGCCGCCTATTGGTACTAGTGGAGTAGAGTTGGCCTACAATAAAGAATCCATAGGTGTAACCTTTCGCTCAATACTAAAATCGACAATTGAAGCATTGACGGCTGCATTAATCGGGAATACACGACAGAAGGAATTGGTTTATTTACAAACCTCATCTCTGCCCTTCGAAACAAACTATCAACCAGGGCTGAATCCTCTTCTAAGGAAGGAAGAAGGAGAATAGAGAAAAGAAGGACATTAATGCTTTATGAAAGCAATCTGTACGAGGCCTCACTTTAACAGAATCAGGATAATCAACTGATACAGGTAGGTGATTTGGTATATAACCAAAGGAAGAGCAGAGGGAAAAAACTCCTTTGCCAAAGACTCAAAGAATCAGAATTGTCTTCTTCTGAATCAGGGGAAACCCTTCTGACTTGTTTTCATTCGAGAGAACAGAGTGAATCATAAAAGGGTTGAATCTGACTTTATTTCCGTACGCAAGCCATGGAAGGACATCTACTGTACTACCTGATCTCCATAAGAAGAAGATCCCCTTTCATTCCCATTCCATTGAACCGCTTAGGTGGTATAAGACTAGACTAAGAATCTTGAGCTTGAGTGAGAACTTCAATCTTGAAGGAGACACGGTAGGCCTTGTCATCTGATTGATCTCTTTCCATAACAGCTTTGAGAAGAGAAGACATGAAGTGAAGGTAGGGTGTTGAGGGTTCTACCAAGGCCATGCATCTTAAGAGTTAAGGTACTATGCCTAAGTACTCGGGCTATATGAGTGACGGTCAGACCCTGTGTTTAGTCTCAAATGAAAATCGAAACATTCTACTCGCACACTCAATTAGATTCGAAGAAAAAAGTAGAGACAGACCTTGTTACCTGATGGGTAACGTGCTAGTCCTTATTAGCTTGCCTATATTAGAGAGATCCCACTTCTTCCTATAGCTTTAACAAGCTAGAAATCGATCTTGTTTACTCGCGTATTGATCTCTTTTTTCTTTTTTAGTAATATTACATAAAAAATAGCTTTTCGTAGATGCATCTTAGCTAGCTAGGAATCTATTAGAAGCATAAGCTGTCCGTTCAATCTAAAATACTAAAATAATGAAATAATAATAAATAGGGTTGAGTAGTGGTAGAGAAGCTAGATGAGAAGCCAGAATGAGCATTCGATCTGATCTTACCTGCATGTAAAGGATAGCTGGGAAGACGAAGCGAGAGAGTGAAAGACCATCGGATGGATCTCTCTGGGGACTGTGAAAGATTTGATAGGAAGTCTATCTTTTCGGGAAGCAGGCGCTATGAAACGAGATGGGATGTTCTAGAGAATATAGGAAGCTTATGTGCAGGTAAGTGAAATACCTGGTTGTCGAGTCATTCAGCGAATGTATGATTCCTAGTTCGATCCAAAAGGTAGAAATTCCTTAGTGGGAGCTGACGCCCATTTCGATTTCCAGGGGACTATCGATAAAGTGAAATCTCTGACTTATTAAGCCGAAAGAAAGCCCTGTTCAGCGAGACTGAGAGAAAGGAGGCCATCTTCTCTATGCCAGGTTTCGAAGACTCCAGGCCCTGACCTGATGGGCTGCCGACTTAATTTGACTTTGTTTTCTGGGAAGTGATCACTTTGCACCAAAAAAAAGTAATTTTGGCTTTCAATTCTTTCTTTGAGCGCAAGGGTGGTTAATTTGAAGAAGAAAGGAGCTCTATCCTGGTGACCAACAGAGCAAAGGAATAAAACCACAAGCGAGATAGATTCAAGATAGATGGCTAAACAACGACGGTGGGAAGGAAGGGGGGCGTAGCGGTAAGATCACTGTATAGTATGGCATCAGTGTTATCTCTTGCCAACTTCCGTCTCAAGCAGGGAAAGAGCTACGGATATCGATTTATGAGGAAGAATTAGAAAATTTTATAGCTTCTTTTCCAAGTCGCAGAGCTTCGCTTTGTCACTCTTTGAAGAGGAACTGGCGAAAGAATAGAATGATTTTAGTCTGAATGAACCAGAACCACCGAAATCAGACCTGTTGATGTGCCGTCCTCATGTAGTGGTGCCCGTGGTTGCGGTTGGATCGGCTGTACCGCCCGCATGCGTGAATCTTTGAAGTCTTTACTGTATTTACGACTCTGCTTGGGCCAGTGATCACTATGCCCTAGTTTACTCCGTCGGGGGGTTCACCATTACGAAGTATGGAAAGAGGGTCCACTGCGCATTTATCGAACAAAGCTTCTTCTCGTCACAATCGTTCAATCAAATTCCGTCAAACCCGGCTTGTTGACCAAGTAAAGCAAGGCTTGGTGATCCACGAATAAGACGAATTTCGTTCCCAAGCAAGAGAGGGACTTCCCAACCATTGATGACCTACCGGATGCTCATCATAGAGTTCAATCTAGCGAAGTGTTTTCCAAAGATCTACACCGTGGCATTAGTCCGCGCTATCATTTGCTGCTTTTCATAACTAACTGACCGGCTATTGGTCGACTTGCTAATCGGCTTGACCTCTTTTCGTGGGTAAATCCCTCTTTTTCGTCTGTCAAAGAATATCTATATTATACTTACTTGAGTTTACTGGAGTGACCGTTACTGAAAGAATGACGTAGGTGGACTAAAGAGAAGTAGTAGGAGTTCCCGTCGAAAGGCAAAGGATTCCTTTTGGGGATGAAGCCCATTACCCTTAGGGGATCCCGTTCATTACCTTTTGGATTCGTCTTCTGCCTGAAACGACGAATCCATAGTTGCTACTAGTTGAAAGGACGACAAAGGCTCACTCCTAGCTACGTCATAGGTAAGAAGCCTGCGAAAGAAAAGACAAGTCCTCTCTAGTCAAGTTCAAGGGGGACTCTCGCTCCCTTTACTACCTGAAGCTGCTAACACTCATGCTCCTTCGCTGCGCTTGCTCCCTAGTTAGAACTCACAGAGCACACAGCGCAAACATAAGGGAAAATCGAAAAGATGTCCTAAACCTCCCCTACATCTGCGGGTCATTAGACCATCCCTACCTGCACAAACAAAGACCCCCCGTTCTAACTTTTTGATTTTGACAACGAAAAATCCCGATAAAATGCAAAAAATACTTAAGAAATCTACGTTATGGAAAGGATTTACTCAGGAAAAAGTTAACGAAAAATCCCGAGAAAACACTTTCTTCTCTTAAAATCCCGATTTTAAGTCAATAAAAATTCGACTGCGAAACAGGAGCGTATTCCTTCGAAAGAGCAGCTATTCCGGCCCGATTTCTTGGTTAGAAAAATCTTTCCTTTAAGGCTAGCGTTCTTCCCTCTCACATGAAACTCTTGAACCCGATTCGAGGACTTATTACTACTTCATTCTTGCAAGCCCACACCGAGAAGAGAATTGATGCAGACCAATACGTCACACTGTAAGCTGTCCCGCCTATTTTGAATCTTCATCCCTTGTTTCCCTCACTCAACATGAGAAATGGGAAAAGCGCTTGAATTGGCCTTGAAAAATCCTATTAGCCCCGTAGAATTGAAAAGCAGCGGGCTGTCCTGTAGTAAGAAGGAAGGAAGCCTTTCGGGAAAGAAGATCTATTTCTTTAGCAGCTCGATCAATTCTAAAACTCGTAACTAAGAGTAAAGGGGATGTCACGGTTCAACCTTTTGCTTCCGCCTTGCGCTCTCAATAGAGGTCTTTTATGTACAAAGGATACTTCTAAACAAAGGAAGGAAGCCTTTCGGCAAAGAAGCCCTTTCTTTCTGGCCTCAATCTTTTTTTCTTTCTATCGCCTACATCACTCCTTTTCGTCAACGGATCTGACGACCTGCAAAACGACTTTGAAGCCCCATTCTCTGTAGGAAGTCTAATAGAAGCCGAATCGATTGGTAACTCGAGCCTTGTCGTGCTTTCTGGGGGCAGGGATGATCTTTGGAAGATATCTTTGACGAAATAATCCTTTCTGCGATCAAGGTTGATGACTAGTGAACGTCATAAGAGTTTTCCAATCCCAGGAGTCGATCGGACGGATGCCTTTAAGGCCAGGTTTTTCGCAGAAAGCTCTCGATTCGATGACTTTAGAATTGATCAAAGATTTTTTCGACTTTTTTTCTATTCTTTATGTTGGGTTCTTACGTCATATTAAGAAATAGCACTCTCAGATTATCTTAGCCACAAAAAGCTTATCGGTCTGGCCGGCGAATGACTGCTCCAGAAAGACATTGTAAGTTAATACGTATTTATTATATCGTAATGGGCGTAAATAGCGCCTCTATAACAACGGATATGAGGCGCGATAATTCAAGCTATTTACCGTTGGCATACGCTTATTTTGCTTTCAAGCCGTCAGCTGTGGAAAAACGTTACGTAGTAGCGTCACTCCGCGTGCCAGCTTCGCCCCTTTTCTTTTATTGTCTTGCTTAGGAGCTGTTCCCTTATTTTTTGCTTTTTTTTTTTTTAAAGTGGACGCACGGCCATAAAATGAAAGGAGCCCTTGTTTTTCCTATTTAATACCTATTTAATAATAGAATTTCCTTCCCTTACCCGTGCGCCTTCGAAGCTTCGTTTGTTTCATCACAAATCTGAGAAAAGCAAAGACGCATTGAACATTGAAGCCAAGACGCGTTAAGCATAGCTCCCCTTTGTTGATTATGCCCCAGGTCCTGTTCATAAAGCTCTTGGTGATCCCCTCTTTCCCACCCCATATAGGGATATTGATAATCCAGGGGTTTGGAAAAGAGATTACATTCGATTCTTAGCTACCTTAATTCTTTTCAAATATACCCGCGTAGCGAGGAGTAGGCTCTATGGAAAAAGTGAAAGTTATGACCTTTTTCCCAGAAGACAGGGAAATATTTTGACGAAGAACCTGTAGAAAGAGAACAATTCGGCCGATAAACAATCCAGAAAGAGCCACACCTCTTACACAACTTCGACAGACCAGCGGAAAGCGCTTGAAGATACGGATTTCGCCCAGAGCCATACTTAGTAATTGATGGCTGCTGCTCTTAACTATTTAAGTCGATGAAAACCTCCTCTTTAAGGTGAAGCGCCGCTTTATTCAATGTCTCCCCGCAATCATATGGGCTCGGGACCCGATGAGTACTGCAAACCTGATCAACAAAAGTATCAAAAACTACTGTCAACTCCAGATCTGGTGAGGACCTTAGGAACAGGGGCTACGGAGCAAAAAAATGCCAAAAAGAGAATCCAGTCAATAAGCAAATCAGCAGAACAAAACGGATATCCCGCACGTAGCAATAGCATCCGAAAGCGTTAAGCTTTGATACTAACGGTTTGACTCGTAGCATTTGACAATCCCACCTGGGGATCGAACCGAAGGAGCTTTCGACTTGACCTCTATTAGAAAAGAAGAATGGATGTTTATTATCATTTGGCAATATGCAATATTTAGGGGCTTCCAAGGGCCAAATGAATACACAGCTAACCAATTCCCATTGCAGAATACAATCTGCCTTGTACTTTATTATTTTAGGTACCTGATTTCTTTTATGGGATTGCTGCTCCAGCTTCTGTCGAAGTTGTTCACGCTCTTCCTGAACCCGCAATGCCGTTTGCTGGCCCCCTCCCGCTTTTTGCTTGACTTCTAACCATACTGGAGGTTTCATATGATGAGAAGCCAAAAAAGAATTAGTAATATAATTCTGAGGGTCTTTCCTCACTTCGGGAGCCCTAGAAGTCCGATTTAGTTAAGAAATTTCAGTGAGAAAAATGACCCGGAAGACGTCATTCCAGGAGTCAGGACGGCATAGCTTCTTAAGTGACCGTTCGCTCAAAAAGAGTTATTTCGAGCATGGTTCTATTCACAAAAAATCCCCTCTTTACGAAAGCTTCATAAACCCTGCTCCTCTTTTATCTCTCAAATAGAATTCCGAATCTCGACTTTAGTACAAGCAAGGCAATGATCATGGAACTTCTCTACGCACCTCAAATTTCATTCCTTCTGTGCCCCATCTCTCTTGTCCCTCCTTTGAGTCTGTGGAAAACCAGTGAAGAGGCTTTGTCCTAATCTTTGACATCCAACTGCAGTCCTAAGGAATTCTTTGAACGAGCTTGAAAAAGAAAGTGTTTTTTTTTCATAAGCCCCACTAAATCTCTCCCGTCTTTATAGATCTTCCCATGTGCCTCTTTCTGGCCTCAAGTCTTATCCAGTTTTTCATTATTCCCCAGCAATCTATATTCTTCTGCAGTTACCGAAACTCAAATCTGTTTAGTCTCCCAGCCCAGTCCCAATCCATCAGTAAAGAAGCAGGTACGGCAATCTAGTTGGCAAAGATAAAGATGAAGTCAAATTCATTTGCCCAAAGTCCGTGTAATAAAGTGCTTCTGCTTTCCCTTTGGCGGGAGCTAACTTAACTAGCGCGTAGCACCTTTGCCACGGATTTCCCGATCGTCATATCTTTTTCAAGCAAAGGTGCGGGTTTTCTGAAACATTCCAAGATCGAAGCAACTGGCGCCGGAGATTGGACTCGGGAAGCCATTCGTCCTTGTTTTGTCCCAAGAAAAAAAATCGGATTAGAGTATGCCACTAGCTACTTACCAAGTAGTCTATCGACCGATAGGCCCGTTCAACCATCCATGTGTTCCGCTTTGGTGAGAGGTATGGCTTTGGGGGAATTCCACCCGGGAGAATTACGTATGTGAACACGAGTTAAGATTCATACGGAAAGGGCTATTATTCCACCCTAAGTCTGCGCTCTGGAATCCGATACAAAGCATTCCCATCTAAACCTGAATATTCCTTTTCTCTCGAACCAACAGCTCTTTTTTATACAGAAAGAACATATCCTGCTCTTTTATCAGGAATATTCTTGAAATTCTTTTTAATAAGCGATCTTTCTGCCCTTTCTTAACGCAATTCAAAGGTTTTTCATTTTGTTGATCTGACAGGCGAATGCGCCCTGATCGGCTTTCACAGCTCGGGTAAATACGAAATGTAGGGCATTGAAGTGTAGGGACTGGGCTTTTAGTCGTAAAGGCTCGGACCGGAGAGAGAGTTCCGGTTGGCTGGAAGAGATAAGAGTGAAAGTCCTTGGTTTTCCGAGAGAAGAATGATAGTAGAATAGAGTTCGAATAGTTATCGGAAAGAAAGAGATCGATGGCTTTCTGCCTTTCTTGGAAAGTAAAAAGGGCCTTTGAATAAAGAAAAATTTTGAATGGATACCTTGACCGTGGAAGGATTCTTTGGTTGACTGGAACCGCGCACAACACAAACAATGGGGATGCACTGCTAGCTCTATAGGCCAGACTTACACATCTGATTCAATAGCAAGAAGAGCAGAAATGGCTTTGATCTCAATTCATAACAAAACTGTACGAATCAGTACGAGAAGGCAGACATTGATGGCTGTAAGTCGGAACATGGGTACCGATACTGCAGCGGTCGCTCGGTAGATGGCTATTACTACCTTGGATTATCCTTGAATTCAGTGCTATTGAGGTAGACGAGGCCAAAGGCACGCCAAGGCTCCATACTACAGGCTAGGTTCGATAAAAAGCTGTTTGTCCCATTTTTTCTTTACTACTGGAGAGAGGTTGGATTACGCAATTTAGTTCTACCTTACCTGGAGATGAATCAGAGCGAGCTGGCCCTCGGAGGATAACACAACTAACGATTGGTAGGAGGAGGGAGCCTTTTGCATATTATATATATTCTCTATATAGATAGATCCTATCTTTCGATAACAGAGTTACGGTCTTTTTCACTTCAAAGAAGAAAGAAGGAGAATGGCATTTCTATCATGACGAGATGAGCTAGCTGCACTTCCCGCAACTAATCGATCGTCGTACTTTCGTTTGACTGTCCCGTCAGGGTTGTTCTTATTGAGTGGAACTCCGAGTGGTGTACAAAGAAAGCCAGGGGCCACCTGAGTGAGTTGGTTCTTTAGCCGAATGAGTAACGTTATTGGCCTCCCTTCATGATTATTCGGTTTCAGTATCTTATTATTACTCTCAAGACGTGGTGTTTGGGCGAAATTCCGTGAACCTATCTTTCAGTTCAAGCCCCAAGTCAAAGAAAGTAAACATGAACAACACGACTCTAATAGATGTCACCACAGGAACACATGAAAATAGACACTCTCCCTTTGCGCATTGCCTTTGGCAACTAACCGAGCCTTGAACCTCTTACTACTAACTCCGGGTAAACCTTCCTTCTTCTTGTACAACCACTTGCATTCAATTGCTCTCATCCACTTTGTGTACTTTACTTTATGACAAGTCTGGTTTTTCTGAACCATCTCCTCATGCATAGCCCCCAAAAACTGGGAACATTGCTTTCCAAAACTTCTCAATAGTGACGGTGGCAGGTTCATGATGATCGCATGACAGAGCAAAAGCAAGCCTATCTTCAAAACTAAGCCTAACCGGTGGCTTTCTATTTTCTCTCCTCTCTTAACTAAGGATGTTCCTTATTGCATCTCCTTAGTTACATCTTTTTTTCATCATGGGATAGTTTCTCTATTCACAACTTCCCTTCTTGCACCAGCTACGGAGTATTCAACTCAACCTCCACTTTCACTCCACGCGCCAATCGCTTCTCTCCGCAAGCGCCTCTCTTTTTCTCCCTGGGTTGACGCCCGAATCTCTCATCAGTGGAAGGGTGGGGCGAATATTCCTTGCTTTTTATTGCCCAATTCCTTGCCTTTTTGATAAAAAAAAAACAGTTCGGCATAAATCTTTTTACCATCTTCGAAGCTTTAGACATCTTTGGATTTGGCATAGTGGAACTCTCAGCAACATAAGTAACATTCAAAATTCAATTTCGAGTGAAAAGTCTCAGTCGCAAGCTACGGCTCGAAAGCCTCCACGCGCTAGCGCGCAAGCGTTTCGTCCTCTTTTTCTTTAAGAATAAGCTTTTTCTCGCTTGCAGCGCCTCACCTCTTTCTGTTGCTGAACACAAACCTACTTTAGATCCACTATCAAATTCCGATCTACTAGACTACTTTAAAAGAAGTTGGTAGCAACAGAACTGCCTCTAAACCACTCAAGCAAGTACCCCTATAACAACAAACAAGGCAAGTTTAGTTGACGGAGGAGGTGGAGGAATCTTTTTTTATTATTTACCTTCAAATCAAAGCCGAAAGCCAAAGGCGAAAACTCCAAAACGTCTAAAGGATGCTCGTGTTCTGGTTTTGAGCTCAAAAGCTTGTGTCAAAATAGTAAGCATTCTATAAAAAATAATGAAAGAGCGGGTTCATGGTCCCTAGTCTCCTTTTTGCCGAGCCTTCTTTTCTATAGTATGGACCTTTTTGATTGGATGAAGGCAGATATATAGAAAGTGTGCAGTGAGGGATCTTTCGTTGTAGCCAGACTTCTATAGGCCTAAGCAATGCCCAAGGACTCCCATGCCTTTGAAGGTTGGACCAACCCAACCGGTGATTTCCGACAAGTCTTTCTTTCTTTTTCGAGCAAAAAGCGGAACTACTTCAAAGCTTTCTTTATCTTTATGGATAACCAATTCATTTTCAAATATAGTTGGGAGACTTTACCCAAGAAATGGGTCAAAAAAATGGAATTTTCGGAACATGGGAATAGATCTGATACCAATACTTTATACCCATTTCAATTGTTGTGCTTTCTTAAATTGCATACCTATACAAGGTTTCAAGTTTTGATCGATATTTGCGGAGTTGATTATCCTTCTCGAAAACGAAGATTTGAAGTGGTATATAATTTACTGAGTACTCGGTATAATTCGCGCATTCGCGTACAAACCAGTGCAGACGAAGTAACACGAATATCTCCGGTAGTCAGTCTATTTCCATCAGCCGGCCGGTGGGAGCGAGAAGTTTGGGATATGTTTGGTGTTTCTTCCATCAATCATCCGGATCTACGCCGTATATTAACAGATTATGGTTTCGAGGGTCATCCATTACGAAAAGACTTTCCTCTGAGTGGATATGTAGAAGTACGCTATGATGATCCAGAGAAACGTGTGGTTTCTGAGCCCATTGAGATGACCCAAGAATTTCGCTATTTCGATTTTGCTAGTCCTTGGGAACAACGTAAGGGTAACGACGGATAATTCGGAATCTGAATAAGTCCAGTCCAGGGGACAAATCAATAGGAAATGCTATTTGCTTCGTAAGAAGACTGAACGGAAATGAAAGAGTTTCACGGGAATTGTGAAGATCGTCGGATATCATAAAAAAAAAAGATCGTCGAAGCAAAAAGAAGAAGTTGTATTCAAGTGGGAGTCTCAGTCGCGCTCGAAAGAATTCTAATTAATTAAGGCTTTGCGCGCTAGCGCGCAAGCTTTTTCTGGTTTCTAAATCAATTTAAGAATAAGCTTTTTCTCGCTTGCAGCGCCTGCAATTCTTCCCAACCCAATATGGAATGAGAAAAGAATAAAGCTACAAGTCTCGATCTATAATATAAAAAGGCACTGGTTTTTTTGTTTCTTTCGGTTTGGGTTCATTGATAGCAGAATTGCCTTACTCTCTCTATAGGCTCGCTTCGCTTTTCAAGCCCCGTCCCTTTTTGAAAAACGAAAGGGCTAACGAGCAAGAAAAGGCCCCACACCTATACTTCACAAGGTGTGACGCGGATTATTGAGAACTCAAGTTTCGCGCGTTGCGCTCACATTTCTTTTTTGGCTTCCCCAACATGCAAGCAAACAGTAAGTGAACGCCCCTAAAGCTCATAAGTAAGTAAGCGTTGATAGGAGCAGCAGGAGTGGCAAGTATCGTCATAAAGAAAAAAAAAGAAATGGCTTCTTTCTATATCGATAGAGAAAAAAACGATAAAGAAAAAAGTCAAAATCTCTACTCCTTTAGAGTAACTCTCACCTTTAGAGTCAAGTACACTGTAGACTAATTTCAAAGGAGCAAGCGTAGGCTCGAAAGAATTCTAATTAATTAAGGCTTTGCGCGCTAGCGCGCAAGCGTTTCGTCCTCTTTTTCTTTAAGAATAAGCTTTTTCTCGCTTGGTAGCGCCTTTGTTTTGGGTCAAGAATGTCACGGGTTCCAATCCTGTCATCCCTACCTATTCTTCTCCTCTGGGCAGTAAGGGGGGATCCATTGAGATCGATTCAATTGGGACATAGATAAGAAGTTATTTTGTTGATACTATATATGATAGTATATGTATGCAGGGTGTAGTATTGGGTTCAAAAAAGAATCCCTTTCTTTACAGTCTTATCTATTGTGATAAGAAAAGCGCTCTTAGTTCAGTTCGGTAGAATGTGGGTCTCCAAAACCCAATGTCGTAGGTTCAAATCCTACAGAGCGTGATTCCGTTCTTGTTAGGTCGAATTAGACTGAAATAACTTCACTAAAAGGAACAGTAAGATAAATTGGACCTCCTCCTTCATTTCGTTGTGAGTGTGCGTAGAGATGACTTCTGTCAATAGGCAACTGCCACTCTATTCTATTATATACGCAACCTCGCTCCAGTAGCTGTCGTAGTTGAGGACATAGCTACGCTTCAGGACCTTGCGTCTTGACCTGAAGAAAGCTGAGGCGCAAGTCAAATCCGACTGTGAATTGGCTGTTTCTCTTGATCGTAGATATTGGACTATCGGGACTTTGACACAGCCTGACGAGGGGCATGACGGCAGATAGGGACTACCCGCATGGATGAGTTATCACATTATGAACCCGAACCCCTATTCCATT